CAACACACAAAATTTAAACTTTATTATCCAAATACTTACATTATAAAATTTTATTTTTTAGAACAAGGTAAAGTTAAAAAAAGGATAGTTTAAAATATAAGAATTAATATAAAAGTATCGATGACAATTTTGTATTAACATCATAAAAAGTATTTTAAAGGAGTTATTAAGGATAACTAGCAAATTTATAACAAAAGGAGGAATAATACCAAAAGCCACAACTGATTAACTGAATTAAAACTCTGCAAAATCAAACCAAAATTGTGGCGATCCTAAGGGAAACCTTGATTATAAACACTTCCTGAAGCAAAACATTGTATTAGGGAAAGGAAAGGAAATCAACCGAGACTCCGAAAGTAATGGTGAGTGAAATCGGATTAGCCTAAAAAACTTTCAATTTGAATAATGAATTTTATAGATATAAGAATAGTTTGGAAAACTGTAACTATATTTATATAAATTTATAAAATTTAAATAATAACCAAAATTAAAAATCCAAAGAAGGTATTCAGTCCTGTAGAAAAAAAAAGTTTTTTGTTTTTTACAAAATTAACAATTAAAAAATAATAATTTAAAACTAAAAAGTACGATGAGAGTAAACTTGTCGGAATATAGGGGAACCATCCTCTAAGGCTAAGTATTATAAATTTAGCGATAGTGAAAAGTACTGTAAAGGAAAAGTTGAAAAAGTGAGTTGTATAACGAAATGAAATAAACTTGAATTAGTAACTCTATAAGCAGTCGAAGTTTAAAATAAATGACGGCGTACCTTTTGCATAATGGGTCAGCAAGTTAATAGAAGTAGCAAGGTTAAAAGCCCTAGCGAAAGCGACTAGACTATTAGTTTACAAAGTAATAATATAATTGAGTTTAAACACTTTTTATATTTTAACTTTTTAAATATTTTTATTACAAATAAAAATAGAATAACCCCTTATTTATTAATTTATATTACAAAGTTTCTTAGGTTTTACTTAAGGCGGTGTATTAAATTAAGATTTAAGTGAATTATTTACTATAAATTAGTGTTGGATAAGTTACTTTTATTAGACCCGAAGCCAGTTGATCTTTCCAAGACCAGATTATAATGGATCGAACGGTTGAATGTTGCATAATTCTCCGAAGAGTTTTGGAAAGCGGTGAAATGCCAATCTGAACTGGTGATAGCTGGTTTTCTACGAAACATATTTTAGTATGACATCTATACAAAATTTATGGAGGTACAGCACGGCAATTCCCAATAAATTTTAGATAAACACATAAACAGTAGTTTATCTATTAAGCGTTTAGGTTGCGGGGACCTCGAAAATCTTACCAATGGAAGTGAAACTCGGAAGTACATAAATTGATGATAGATATTCAGACTGCTCATGCTAAGTTGGGTAGTCAAGACGGAAACAGCCGAGAACATGGATCAAGGTCCCAAATGATTATTAAGTGAAATTAAGGAAGTAACACATTGAATGCAGCTGTAAAGTGAGCCTGGTAGTCGCTATCTTTTAATGACCGTTGTAACAACGTAGCAGCCCTTAGATTGTTGCGCCTAAAATTTAACGGGTCTAAATAATCAACCGATATCCTGTTAATTTAGAATAAAATAAAAATAAAAAAAAAATAAAAAATTTTCTTCTAAATTTAGGTAGTAGAACATTCAGTAATACTAATGATAAATAGTGTTTCATTATTTTGAGGTAACTGAAGAGAAAATGCTGACATGAGTAACGTAAAAAGAAGTTATAAAACTTCTCGCCGAATACGAAAGGGTTATAAGGAAAGGTTAAACCACCTTATGTGAATGCGGCCTCTAAGGATCAAAACCAATGTTTTGACTGATGAGTATTATACTGAAAGTCCATATGGAAAATACAAAATGGACCAGGAAAATTAAGTATAAAAAATAGTCTTTAATACCAAAAAATGAAGTAATAAAATCTATTTAAAACTACCGTACCCTAAACCGACACAGGTTCGTAGGTAGAGTATACTAAGGCGTAGAGCTAAAAGTTGTTAAGGAACTCGGCAAGTTGTCCTCATAAGTTTGACGATAAGAGGAACCGTAAAAATTTAAATTAGCCATAATTTAAAATCTTTTGCGGTGTAATAAAATCGGAGGCCCCGACTGTTTACTAAAAACACAATTCAGAGCAATGATTAATATCATAGTATTCTGGATGAAATTTGCCCGATGCCATTAATATAAGAGAGGTAATGGGTGACTGTTACTAATCGAAAGTCTGGTTAATAGCGGTCTTAACTATGAGGATCCAAAGGTAGCAAAATAAATTGGCCATTAAATGTGGTCTGGTATCAATAATGTAACGATGGTCTCACTGTCTCTACAACTTGCTCAGTGAAATTGAATTACCCGTGCAGATGCGGGTTACCTCCAGGGGGACGGGAAGACCCTATGCAGCTTTACTGTATTTAGTTATCACATTAATCACAAATTTAGTTAATAGTAATTAGGGAAGTCGATAGACGAAAGATGGAATACCTTCGAATTAAAGTTGGGTTAATGTTTACCTTATAAATAAAAAATTTAGAGGGAGAGTTGACTAATTGGCAGTTTGACTGGGGCGGTCGTCTTTAATATAGTAGCAAAGTACATCCAAATATATAATTATAACACAAATATCTATTTATAATTTAAATAAGATATCCAGACAAAAATTTTTCTGTTTCTTTTCCTCTCTAAGAGGTAAGCGGCAGAAATAATTTATATAATAATTAACATAACAAATTAACGAAAAAAAAATATTTTATTTTTTTTACATATAAGGTATGGCTAGAAATTGAATGGAGATCAATTAACCAGTGAATGGTTATGCAGAGCGTAATGGCGGAAAGCATGCTTAACTGAAAGACTTAGAAGTCGTACAGATACGTAAGTAGGGCATAGTGACCCCTCGCTATAATATGGAATAGACGGGGATCAATCGATAAAAGTTACGCTAGGGATAACAGGCTGATAGCTGGCGAGAGTACACATTGTCCCGGCTGTTTGGCACCTTACGATTTAATTCTTAATAGGAATTAGACATCGGGGAATTTTAATAGCAATATTAACTTAGAAGTTGGTTAAATGCTGGAATATCCTTAGAGCTTTCAATACTAATAATTTAGTTATAATTTGGAAGATTGGACAATCAGCAAGGAAAATTTAGTTTAGGCGATCACAATTATAATAAACTATTTAATTCTTCAACGATCACACACCAACAACCAGATTAATATCAATTTACTCTTGATACTGGTTGAAAATATGATCTAAACTTAACTGAAAGGTTAAGAATATTAGTTTATTTTGATAGACTAATAATAAATGCGATAGTCAATGTCGAGTAAATTAGAAATAATTTTTTTTAAAAATTGGGTTAATTTCAAGAAAATCTCTAATTAAATACCACTTGCAGTCTTTTCTCAATTGGTAAAATAAATTACAGAAAACTTGAAGCGAAGCTACTTTCGACTTTAGTTTTTTATAAACAAAATAACTATGAAAGTAGAACGTTCAACGACTAGTAGGTGAGTTAAGTCTACAATAATCCTACCACGAAAGCCCAACAACTAATAACTACCAAATTGGTACCTTATTTTATTTTGAGGTTACCAAAAATAAAAATAAAAATTAGTTGATGACATAGTCTGAACCAATTTGTGAAAATTGGAAGCTTAAGATAAAGAGCTTAAGCGATAACAAGTTGGTCGACTCATCCTATCCTCCGGGTGAAGAAGCTTGGAAGGGTTCGGCTGTTCGCCGATTAAAAGGGTACGCGAGTTGGGTTTAATACGACGTGAGTCAGTATGGTCCCTATCTTCTGGAGGAACAAATAGTAAAAGGGGGATGACCTTCCAGTACGAAAGGATCAATAGGCTGTGTTTCTCTAGTGTACCAATTGTTGAACATTTATATATTTTAAATTTTTAAATCTAAATTATATTATAATTAGGCATAGTTGGGTAGCCACAAACATAATAGATAAGCGCTGAATGTATATTAAGCAAGAAACTAACCCCTAGATACTATCATCAGAATAATTTCTTAAACCTAAAAAGTTTTGACTTTTTTAAATTTTACCACATTTTAATTAAGAATAGTGGACAAATTCTCTCAAGGATACCGCCACAAAGAAACAAACTCTGATTTTTATAAGAAATAGAACATTTCTAGATAGGATGCAAATGAAAATATTGCGAAATATTTAGTTTAGCATTACTAATTTATTAAATAGACTTGATGTTAAGAATTGTCAAAATTTATTTTTAAAATACTTAGTACCGTACAAGTATTTGCATTTTTTGTTTTATTAAGTTACAAGGATTTTATCGCACTTACTAAATTTTTATTTTTTAGGTTCAGCCTGTTAATCTTGAACTATTTTTTATAATCTTAAATTTATTTTTTTATATTTTATATTTAATCTTTTTCAAAAAGGCAAAAATCGCTTAATAGAATAAAAATAGAATAAAGGTAAAATTTACTTAGGACGGCAGCGCCTTATAATTAAAAAACAAAATAAAAACATTAAAATGTTATACTCCGCCGCCGGCGGTAAAATAAAAAGCTAAGCAAATTAAAGACAAAAAATAAACACCTAACAAAAATCTTGAGTGTAATAATTTAATAACAAAATATAAATTAAATAAAAAAATACAAAATAAAAGGGATTATTTATTTATATTTATATATTTATTAATTTAAAAGAAAACTTTATTTTTAATACTTTTTATCGCTTCGCCGAGTCATAAAAATATTAGTTTATTTACTAATAATATTTATATTTATATTTATTTTTATTTTTATCCTTGTTCTGCTCACTAATATTTAACTAAATTTAAAATTTATTTATATTTTATATTTTATATTTTAATATTTAATCTTTAATATTTAATATTTATTATAACTTTTCTAGGTTGTATACTGCCCAATTAAAAATATAAAGGTTACTTTAAAATATTATAACTTTATAACTTTATTTTTGGTTTAAGTAAATAAATTGTAAATTAGCTATGCTGGTATAACTGCACAACACTCTTCAGGAAATGTACTAGAAAAATATTACTTATTTAATATTTTTAATTATGCCTTAAGAAAAAATAAGATTTTATCTTATATAAATTATTCCGCCGCCGGCGGTAAAAAGAATATAATGTTTATTATTTTAATTAAATTTATTCTTTATAGTTTTTATTACTATTAGCCCTTTCCATTATCTTTATATAATATTTCCCTTTTTAATTTAAAGCGGTTAACCAAATTTTTGATGTTTTGATGTTTTGATGTTTTGATGTTTTGATGTTTTTTAAGGCAAAGTTAAATTTAAAATAAAATTCTTTTCCTTATTTGAATTGATGAGTTTAGAATAAATAATTTAAAATTATTTAATGAATGAATTAAATAAATTTCAACCTTTTCTAAATAACTAATAAGGATAACAGTAACATATTTCATATTATTTATTATAAGTTAAAATTAGTAACAATTATAAAAAAAACAAAAAATTTGTTACAAAATAAAAGAAAATAAATTTTAATATTAGTTTAACCTAGATTTATAATATTATATTTGTGTTTGTTATTAGAAAGAAAAAAACAAAAAAATTAGGAATAGTTTTCATTGGTAAGTTAAGACGATTGCTAATTGTTCGGGTTAATTCCCTTAGGTGTTCGACTCACCTCTATTCCGTAAATAATTTTAAATTATGTTTACCTCTTTAGCAGTTTCTTATATAAATAAACCCACTCCGCCCCGGCGGTAAACACAAATTAACTTTTTCTTAGGTAAGGCAAGGATAAAAATGAAACACATATTTTTGTTGTTGTTTGTTTTTGACCGCCTTACGGATTTTTTTAAGCCGTTGTGTGGTAATTTTGTAAATTTTGCTTTTTAAGTTTTATATCTTTATTTTCTTTTCTTTTTAAGGGTAATGAACTAAGGTAAAGTAGTTAAATAAAAAGAAAACACAAAATAGTAAGTTTATGAAATCATATTCTTTTTGAATTTAATTATATTTGATAAATTTAATTTAAATAGAATATATTTCTATACTATGATCCTTTATTTATTAAATTTATTTTAAAATTTAAATAATATAAGAAGACTATCAAAATAATTAAGTAAAAGAGTAAACCTGAAATCAAATCCTGATTTAAAATGGATTGACGTCTATATTCTACTAATGCTAAAGAAATAGGTACTTTATATTTAGTATTTGCTATTTTTGCTGGGATGATAGCAACAGGTTTTTCTGTAATAATTAGATTAGAATTATCAGCTCCAGGTGTTCAATTTTTACAAGGAGATCATCAATTATTTAATGTTTTAATTACAGCACATGGACTTTTAATGTTATTCTTTATGGTTATGCCTGCTTTAATTGGAGGTTTTGGTAATTATTTTTTACCTATTCATATTGGTGCTCCAGATTACTTTAAAAATATAAATAATTTATTTACTTTTTAATTCTATATTTAATAATAATTATAATACACTTGATTCAGCTTATGAATAATCTAATCTTAAAAATGAAACAAATAACTTAAAATGAAACCCTCGGTCCATATTTAGCAGCATAAATTTGAAGGTAAAGGTAAAAATGAAATAATCTAAAATACTTAAATAGGATAAATGTAAAATAAGTACACCTTATATAGCTATAACTTCTGTGTTTAAAACATATTTCCCTTTCTTAAAAAATCCCCATATTTGGTGGTAAACTGCTATTTAAAAATAAATAAATTGCTATAGTTTGGATAATAAATCAAAATAAAGAATTAGTAAACTTAATAAAAATATAGAATGGAAATCTAAGAACACCCTCCGCCGCCGGCGGTAAAAATAAATTAATTTAATGAATGAATTTTATGGTGAAATTAAATCTATCCTTACAAATTTCCAAATTATTCCCTAGATCACTGTGATTACAAATGAAATGTGTAACTAGCTGGTATTATTAATGCTGATGGAGTATTTAAGATTTGTTATACTGCAAACTTTAATAAGAAAAAGCACAACAGTTTGAACAAAAGGAAGAATAGAATTATTTTTTTAACAACGTAAAATTTGACCTTATAATAATAAGTTGTATAAAACTATAATGGTTAAAATACAATCTTTTTTAAGTATGACTTCTGATTTAAAAATTTAAAAACATAATAGAGAGAATAGTTATTGAATAGTAGAGGTTACTAGTTTAAATAAATTATATATACTTATTCAATATTTAAATAATTATCCTTTATTAAAAGCTAAACGAAAGGATTTATAGATTGGTTAAAGGTTTTAATTTTAATTATAGATAAAAACACATTTAACTGAAGATGGTACAATTTTAATTAAAAATCAAATTGAATATAAATAAACAATGTGAATAATTTCACTTTTTCATTTAAATTATTTAAAAAATGTACAGTAGTCCTTTTTATAGTTACCCTATAATTAGAATCGGGTAAATTGCAAGGATATCTTAATATTATTTAACATTAAGACAATTTGCAGCGAAGTTTAGTTCAGCATATTCTTAAAACAAATTTATAAATTCATTGTTTTTGTTTTTGTTTTTGTTTTTTTGTTTAGAAAAAAGGATTAAAAACGTTCAACGACTAGAAAGTGAGTAATGCTAACAATAATTTTTCCACGAAAACCCGACAATTATATATAAATTATATAATTGATGACATAGTCTGAACCATTTAGTGATAAATGGAAATAAGGATAAAGAGCCTTATGATAACAAAATTGATGGCATTTCCAAGATTAAATAATATATCATTTTGATTATTACCTCCTTCACTAATTTTATTATTACTTAGTGCTTTAGTAGAAAATGGTGCTGGTACAGGTTGAACTGTAATTTGAAAGATATGCAGTTCTAAAATGTCATTCGATGCATGAAACACCTCTGAATATATAATTCCTTTATATTTTATATTCAATCTAATTAATTACTCATTATTCCTTTTTTCTTCTATATGATCAAAAGGTTTTATTAATATAATAGTTATAATATTAATTATTATAGGTCAACATGCCTGTATATTAAAAAAGAATATACATCAGAGACTACATATGACAAGATATAATTTTATTAAACGTAATTATTCTTCTAAATTATCTAATAATTTATATAAATTTAATGAATGATTAGTAGGTTTAACAGATGGAGATGGTACATTTAGTATTTATATAAATAAAAATAAAACTAAAGTTCAATTTATCTATAAAATATCATTAGTTAAGTATAATATTCAATTATTATATAAAATAAAATCATATTTAGGAATAGGTCAAGTAAAAACTGATAATATAAATAAAATGTCCAGTTATTTAATAAAAGACAAAGACAAAATATTAAAATATATTATACCTATTTTTGATAAATATCCATTATTAACATCTAAAAAATATAATTATGATTTATTTAAAGAATGTTTATTAATAAGTAATGATTTTTCATTAAATCATAATGAAAAAATAAATAAAATATATAATTTATATTATAATAAATCAATACCTAATAATTATATATCAAATAGTTGAAAGATAAAAAACAATTTAAATTATAAATTAGAAGATTGATCAAAAGAAGATATAAAAATAATTATGTCTAAATATTGATTAATTGGTTTTATAGAAGCAGAAGGTAGTTTTTATTTAGTAAACAAAGATTTAAATAGAATAGTACATGGATTTAGTATAACTCATAAATTAGATCCAATTGTATTAAATGCTATAAAAAGATTATTAAAAATACCTACTAATGTAAATTATAATAAAAATAATAATTTATATAAATTAGATACTACAAATTCTAAATCAATAGAATATATAATAAATTATTTTTCATATAATAATTATAAACCGTATTTTTTAGGTTATAAAAGTTTAGATTTTAGAATTTGAAGTAGATCATATTTTAAACATAAAAATGATTATAATAAATTATTAAATATTCAAGAATTATTAAGAAAAATACGTAAAAATTAAAAATATCTAAGGCATAGTCCGAACAATTAGGTAACTAATTGAAATAATATAAGTTTATATATATATAAAAATAGATATAAATGAGAATTATAAACAATAAAGATATCCACCATTATCCGGTGTTCAATCACATTCAGGTGGTTCTGTAGATTTAGCAATCTTCAGTTTACACTTATCAGGTATCTCTTCTTTATTGGGAGCTATTAATTTTATAACTACTGTATTAAATATGAGAACAAATGGTATGAGCTTACACAAATTACCATTGTTTGTTTGAAGTGTTTTTGTTACAGCTATTTTATTATTATTAGCTTTACCAGTATTAGCCGGTAAACAAATTCTGCCGGCTTTAAATTCGGCTATTTGCTGGAAACTGTTTGATAATTCTATATTCTTTCAAACACAATCAGCAGGAAACCTTTTGGAATTTAACCTTTGTTTCCTAAGAGACTATACGCCGGAGTTAAGCAGTTGTACAATAATATCAGTTTAAACTTAAAAAGTAAGATAGTCCACAAAGATTTAAATTTATATGATCTATCTAAATACAATCTTTCTAATTCAAAATTTAATTCTTATTTTACGGGATTAATCGAAGGTGAAGGTACAATTATTGTTCCTAAAACAGAAAAATCTCCTAAAGGAAAAATGAATTATCCTTCAGTACAAATTGTTTTTCATCTTAAAGATTTACCATTAGCCTTAATTATTCAAACAGAATTAAGAAATGGATCTCTAACCAGAAAAAAAGGGGTAAATGCTTACATTTTAACTATTAATAATTATGAAGGATTATTATTAGTGCAAACATTACTAAATGGTAATATGCGAACCCCTAAGATCAAAGCATTACATAATCTAATTGATTGGTTAAATCTGAAGTTTGGTAATCTTAATATGAGTTATAAACCTCTAGATACTAGTCCTTTAGATTCTAATGATTGGTTCTCTGGACTTATTGAGGCAGATGGACATTTTTCTGTCAGAACTACTACTTCTAAATATTCGAGAGTAGAATGTAAATTTGAGTTAACTCAAAGTCAAAAAGATCATAACTTAGAAAGCAAACTACTATTTATGAATAATTTGGCTGATTTCTTACTTACTTCAGTTAACTCTATCCGAGAAGATAAACCTAAACCAGAATTTAAATTAAAAACTACTAGTTTAAAGGGAAATGTAGTATTAGAGAATTATCTTAATACATTTCCTTTATTTGGTAGCAAATATTTGGATTATAAAGATTGAATTAAAGTTTTAGATTTTTTTAAACAAGGGCGATTTAATCATAAATTAAATATAGAAAAAATAATTGAAATTAAATCTTGTATGAATGACAAAAGAACTCTTTTTATTTGGGATCATTTAAATAAATTTTACAACTTAGCTTAATAAGAGATAGTCCCAACATACGTGTGAATGTATGAGTATTTACCTTAACAATGAAAATGTTTACCGCCTATGGTAAACTTATACCAAAGCTAACCGACATAATCTTATGTAGAAAGCTTTATGGTATTATGTTTGTTTTGAGGTTCGATTATTATAATAATTTGAACCATGGGTCCTATGACCAGTAAATCAAGATCGTTTTAGATAAAACCCTTTTGATACACTTATTGTTGTTTTAAAAAACAAAAACAAACACAAACACAAACACAAACACAAAAACCCTTTGGTAGGGTAAACTTTATGCTAGCTTAGCTTAAGATTATTGTACGATAGCTTTTATCTAATTCAAAAAGGGAATTACTATGTTATTAACAGATAGAAATTTTAATACTAGTTTTTATGATCCAGCTGGAGGAGGTGATCCAATATTATATCAACATCTGTTTTGATTCTTCGGTCAGATTTGGCCCTATTTAGGAGAGATTCTAAATTCGAATTGCGCTATATGCTGGGACTTTTTAGGACATATGTGCACTAGCAATGTAAGTCTATATTTTTTAATCTCTATAGCCGTGTTGGTAAAAGTCACAATGGTCTGTAGAGGGAATCAGCCGGTAACCAACGGTCGCAGATATACGAGTCACCTAGTAGGAACCTCAGAGACTACACGCGCAACATCCTATGGAACCTGTGCTAACGCGAGGTTTAAAAAGGAAACCCCTTTTAATCAATGATTAGCTGGTCTTATCGACGGTGACGGTTGTTTTCTAGTTAGCAAAGCTGGATACTCTAGCTGTGAAATAACAGTTGCTCTTGCAGATGAACGTATGCTACGAATAGTTCAAAATAAACTTGGAGGGGCTATTAAACCTCGTTCAGGTGTTCAGGCAATACGTTGGCGGTTACATAATCGTGCAGGTATGATAGATCTAGTTAATCGGGTAAATGGGTATATCCGCCACAGCAAACGATTAGTTCAACTTAGCCATATTTGTACAGTACTAGATTTGCAAATTTTAACTCCAGATACGTTAAATAAAGAACATGGATGATTTTCTGGCTTTTTCGATGCAGACGGAACTATTGGATATTATCTAAAAGGTCCTTACAGTCGACCTCAGTTAACTCTGAGCGTAACAAACAAAATATATACGGATGTAGAGCCTTTTTTAAAATGTTTTGGAGGACAAATATACTTTGATAAGGCACAGAATGGTTATTACAAATGGACAATCCAGTCAACAGAAAATTTTCAATCCTTTCTAGATTACATTAAAATATGCCCTCCTCAATCTATTAAACGTAACCGTTTATTTTTGGTTAAGGAATATTACAGACTAGTAAGTATTTCTGCCCATAAAGCCGCTGAAGGAACTGTTCTGTACAAGGGTTGAGTTAAATTTAACCGTAAGTGGTAAGGTTGATGAAGCCAGAGTTGGCACCAAGCATCAATCTTAATCTATAGTGATGATGATATAGTCCTTTAGTATATTTATTAAACCCAATAAAGTTAATTATATATACTGAAAGCATCCAGAAGTCAACCACAAAAATATAGGCTTCATAACGTTGCTGTATGCTGGAACCACTTCAATTTTATATATAAATATATTTAGTTTTAAATACTCCATCTTAAATGATAGAGTAAAAAAGTTAAAACGATGAAGTAAATCAGCAGGTAACAATTTATCTATTATAAATACTTTAATATTAAGTACATCGAATTATATAAATAATTTAATGAACTTATTATATGAAAAGAATAGTAAAATTAGAACCTCAGAGACTTTACGCAACGAAATTGCAACATTTACTTCTAATGAATTAATAATAAATTTCTCAAAAGAAAATATAAAAAAAGTATCTATTCATGTTCCAACTTATTTAAAACCTTGTAATGAAACCCAATTTGGACAATATTTAGCAGGTTTAATAGATGGTGATGGACATTTTAGTAGTAAACAACAATTAATTATTGTATTTCATTTATCGGATATTTCTTTAGCTTATTATATAAAAAGTTATTTAGGATATGGAAATATACGTAAAATAAAAGATAAAATGCTGTAATTTTCATTCTTGCAGCTAAACATGGAATAGAAAAATGAATTAAAATAATAAACTTCCAAATAAGATCAGAAAATAAATATAATCAAATTATTAATAATATATTAAATAATCATAAATTTATAGAATTAAATAATAATATAAATTTTCAATTAAATACAGATAATGATTTACTAAATCATTGACTTGCCGGTTTTCTGATGCAGATGGAAGTTTTCAAATAAAAACTATTAACCGTTCTAATAACAGAATTGAAGTACGATTAAATTTTCAAATGGATCAAAAAAAAAGAAGCTCTTTTAATACTAATAAAAAACTTTTTAGGAGGTAATGTATATTATAGAAAAAATCAAGATACATATTATTATGGTTCAACTAGTTTTGGTTCCGCTAAAAAAGTAATAAATTATTTTGATAAATATCCACTATTATCTAGTAAACAAGTAAATTATCTTAAATGAAGAAAAGCATATTTAATTATTCAAGATAAAAATCATTTAAATATAAATGGTATAGAAAAAATTATTAAATTAAAAAAGACAATGAATTGAAGAAATTCAAATATTACTACTATAATAGATACTATTAATTCTTTAAAGAAGTAAAGCAATTTAAGATAAATTCCTAACAAAAATGAAAATTTTTGAGTGTTAATAAGAATAGATTTATATTATAAAAAATATTTTATAAACTCTTCAATTAACCAACACATTTGTTATATTTTAATTATACCAGGTTTTGGGATAGTTAGTCATGTTGTATCAACATTTTCAGGTAAACCAGTATTCGGTCAAGATGGCCCTAAATATCTTATAGATATTTCGAAACAAACTATATGCAGGGAACTAAGAAATTTAAATAAACAAAATACTATACAATTAAGTCACATTTATTCTTTTTTTAAAAATGATTATTTACACAAAATAAGTGCCTGTATAACTCCTATATATTTAAATTTAAAAAATTTAATTAATTTAGTAGTCTTCACTAAAGTGCTGGTAAAAAATTTTGTTTATACTTACAATCCGCAAATAACCAACGCACGTATATTTAATATATACAAATCCAAAATTACATTGAATAGAGGATTAAGCATGTTAGTAGGAATTTCAGAGGCCATATGTTTGTTATTTTTCAAATTTAATTTCATCTTTTTTATAAATAATAATAAGAATTTTAATAAAATCATTTTTCCGTTAACGAGTTCAAAAACAATAGGTACTCGTTTTAGACAAATAAAACATTTTGTTACTTTGTCTTTTTCTATTTGTAATAATAAAAAAAATACTAATGAAAAGGATATAATTTTTAATCAATGATTAGCAGGTTTGATAGATGGTGACGGGTGTTTTCAATTATCTAAAAAAGGATATGCTAGTTTAGAAATTGTTATGGAAACAAGAGATAAACATTGTTTATATCAAATAAAACAAAAATTTGGTGGTTCGGTAAAATTAAGATCTGGAGTGAATTGATTAAGGTATAGACTACATCATAAAAAAGGCTTATTAGATTTAATTTATGCAGTAAATGGGGAAATTAGAAATCCTGTTAGATTGCTTCAATTAAATAAAATTTGTGAGAATTATAATATATCATTAATTCAACCTTCCACTTTAACTTATAATAATGGTTGGTTTTCTGGATTTTTTGATAGTGATGGTAGTATTTATTTAAATTTAAAATCTGCTCAAATGTTTATTTCTGCTTCACAGAAAAATAAATATCTTTTAGATCTGTTACTGGACCTATACGGTGGAACTCTTTATATCCAAAAAGAAAGTTTTAAATGAGTAGTGTTTAAAAAACCAGAAATGATTCAATTATTAGATTATTTTAAACTATGTCCTTCTAGATCAGCTAAACATAATCGTTTAAAAGCTATTAAAAGATATCATGAACTTAGAGAGTTAAAAGCTCATTTAGCTTCAGATAATTCTATTTTAGGTAAAGCCTGAAAGAAATTTTTATTAAAATGGGAAAAATGGGAAAAAATTGAAGAATAAAGAGATGGTCCAAAATACAAGAAGCACGAAGGTTCTTTGTCCTTGTATTAGTATCTTGGTATGGTTTATGCCATGTTCTCAATTGGTATCTTAGGTTTCTTAGTATGATCTCACCACATGTTCTCAGTAGGACTTGACGTGGATAAACTTGTGTTCACGAGAAAAATTTTGCTATATGCTGGAAACTCCTATATAAATAGTCCACTCGTATTAATTACGCTCGGAACAATCTATTTATTTTATAAAGGACAATCAGCAGGAAACTTTGGTTTTAGTGCAGAAGCTACGGCAGTTACTAAAAATACTTATACTAATTATAAAAATTTACCTCTAATTTCTGAACACGTATCTAATCATAAAAGCAATCTTACAGACAATGAACTTGGCTATTTTTTAGCTGGATTAATTGAAGGAGATGGTTGATTTGGTAATAAAGAACTGCACATCATTTTTGCTGAGGAAGATGCTTCATTAGCTTACTATATCAAAAAAAGTATTGGATATGGTAACGTTTACAAAATTAAAAATAAGAAAGCTGTTAGATATATTTGTAAAAATACAAAAGGTTTATCCCTTATTTTATCTTTAATAAATGGTAAAATTTGTAGTAATTTTAAATATGATCAGCTAATTAAACATAATTATAGTGAACATTTTAACATTGTCATCTTACCACCTTTAAAAACATTAAGTTTAGATAATTACTGATTAGCTGGTTTTACTCAAGCTGATGGTTGTTTTCATATCAGTGTTGCAAAAAGTAAAACGCACAAAACAGGTTATAGTGTAAGATTAGAGTATTCTTTAAAGCAAAATGACAACTTACCTTTGAAATTGCTATATGATACTATAAAAATGGGTAATCTTAGTCAGTACACTACAGGAATTTGGTGTTATAAAAGTACAGGCTTCAAAACAGCGCTAAATCTTATTAATTACTTCGATAAATTTAATCTTTTTGCAGGAAAGTATAAAAGTTACCTTAAATTTAGGAAAGTGTATATTATGATAACAGAAGGAAAACATTTAGAGGAAAAAGGTATTAAAAAAATTAGAAGTATTGCAACCAAAGGATCCTCAGAGACAAGCACGCAAAAGGTTTAAATATTATTATAATATTAAATCAAGATACTGTCCAAAATTTAGCTCTTAGACAAGAGCTTATTTTACAGCAGCAACTATGGTGATTGCGGTTCCAACAGGAATTAAAATATTTAGTTGGTTAGCTACATTATACGGAGGAAGTTTAAGATTAACTACTCCTCTAATATTTACTTTAGGATTCTTAGCCTTATTCACAATAGGTGGAGAAAAAATCATGTTACTTCACCTTTTAAAGGCTGCTATTTGCTGGGAACTTCTAACAATTATACTACTAGAAATATTTTCAGTAAAATTGTATAATTTTGAACAATCAGCAGAAAACCAAACGATATTATCAAATATCTTAGTAGAATTATCAGAGACTAAACGCAGCCCTCAGAAATTAATATGAGAAGATATAGTCCAAAAAATAAAATTATTATTCCTTTTTACGTCCTAAGGCCCTAGGACCAGGGCACCCTTGTGTTTATCTAATTAAACATATAAATTTTTCCTCTTATTCTACATCTAGCAACTCTAAAAGTTTAACATTAAAAACTTAAATCCAGTAAAGATGTATAATAGTTTAAAAGGCGATAGACTTCAAATTTTTAAAGATCAAAAAAATAACACAGGTGTTTATATGTTAATAAATAATCTTAACTAAATAATTATGTAGGAAGTTCTATTAATTTAGCTGCTAGAATGAAAAATTATCTTAACAAAGCTTCATTAAAAAGTAAAAACATTCCAATATGCCTATTATAAAAGCCTTACTAAAATATGATCAAAATAATTTTTCTCTTTGAATTCTAGAGTATGTGGAACCTTCAAATTTATCAATTAGGATTACTTTTTATATTACACTTATAATGCCTTATTATAATGTATTAAAAGAAGGTTATTCTTCATTAGGTTATAAACACACAGAAGAGACTAAAAATTTATTGTCTGAATTAGCTAAAAATAGAACTCACTCAGATAAAACTAAATCTTTAATAGCAAGAGCTTTAGTGAGTGAAAACAATCCTTTTTATAATAAAAACCATTCAATGGAAACTAAAATAAGAATGATTGAAGCTAACTCAGCTTACCCTGTTTAGATATACAATTCCTTTAAGGAATTATTAATTATTTTTCCTTCAGTTAAGACATTAGCTAATTTGATTAAATCAAACCATCCCACATTGGTTAATGTTATCAAAGAAGGTACATTATTTAGAGGAGAGTGGTATCTTAGTAATATATCTTTTAATTTAAAGGGTATACCTTCAATAGCTAATTGAACCTCAAATGAGTGCAGTAAATTAGTATTAGAAATGAATAATAATACAAATATTAAAAAGGCAGTATTTGTTTATGATACTAATAGAAATTTTATAGCTAAATATGATGAAGTAACGAGAGCTCAAAAAGCCCTTAATATAAATCATTCTACTATAAAAAGATATGCAGCTTTAGGAGAAACATATAATGGGTATATTTTTAGCTTTGAAAGATTAAATAAAGAATAATAATTTTTTTTGTAACTGGAGTAGTATTAGCTAATGCTTCATTAGATTTAGCATTACATGATACAACGTATAATTCTTTATGAAATATAACAGTTTGTAATATTCCGTTTATTTGTATTAAAAATTTTTCTATCTTAACAACAGAGAATACTAAAAAAAATGTGGATGAATATATTAAAATGTTTTGAGTAGGATTAATGGATGGAGATGGTAGTATTCAAGTAAATCATTGACAATATAAATCTTTACAATTTAGACTTGTTATAAAAGTATCTAATATTATTACAAATTATAATATGTTAATAAAAATAGCTAAAACTATTGGAGGTACTGTTAGAATAACAGGAAAAAGTAAAGATGTAATTTGATATGTGAATAATAGAGACACAATTAAAACAATTATTAAAATTTTTGATTCTTATCCTTTATTAACTTCCAAAAAAATATGTCAACTTGAATTTTTAAAAAAATGTTTATTAGAAAATTCAGTAGAAAATTATTTAATAAATAGAAATTCTAAATATATAAATCAATCTTCCATTATTAATTCAAATCCTTTAAGTAGTTTTGTTAATTTACCTTACTATTTTAATGGATGAGTTTCCGGTTTTATAGAAGCAGAAGGTTGTTTTTCAATTAGAAAAAATACTTACCATTCTTTTTCTATAGGTCAAAACGATGATTTTTATTTAATAAATAGTATTAAAAACTTTTTTGATATTGCTAATACAGTTAGAAATCCGTATGGTCATTTTTATTGTTTAGAAGTATATAAAAAAGAAAAATTAAAATTTATTATTAATCATTTTAATAATTATCCTCTGCTAGGAGAAAAATCAAAATCTTTACAAAAATGAATTAAAGAATTAAACAATTAAGTAAGTGTCATGAGGTCTTACCACCATGAAAAAAAATTCATACTTTTTTTCGGTAATATTTTAAATAAAATTATTTCATATCCAAAATAATTAAATATTGCTAACGGTGAAGTCTTATATATTTCAGTAATGCCTGAAATTAAAAAAATATAAGATAATACCGTGGAAACCAAAATTATTTTAATTTATTATTTTACCGCCGGCGGCGGATAATTTATTATTTAATTTATTATTTTAAAATAATGAGTAGGATCCGTAGAGACTAAACGTGGTAATTGAAAGTTTATTAAGTTAAATAATTAAATAAGTTATAGTCCGATCCTCAAGGTAACTTGAGTTGTATGAAATTAAATGAGTTATCACTACTGACTTACTATGTAGTAGCTCACTTCCATTATGTATTATCAATGGGAGCTGTGTTTGCTATATTTGCGGGATTCTACTTCTGAACTCCTAAAATTATAGGTAAAACATATAATGAATTATTAGGTAAAATTCATTTCTGAACATTATTTGTTGGGGTGAATTTAACTTTCTTCCCTCAGCACTTCTTAGGGTTATCGGGTAAACTTTATATAAAATACTTTAATGAAAATAATTGATGTTTTAAGGACTACGTCGCAAACGAAAAACTAATTTTGTTTGTTTGTATTTCTGGTTTATGTTATTTAAGTTCAGGTTTACAAAATGAAAGCTTATTAGCGGTAGCAGACAATTTTAAACTCTGTGTAAACTTACTACCTTTATCTTTATCTCTCAAAGATAGAAAAAATAACTGTATTAAATATCCAAATGGACCACATATTAAATCACAATGGTTAAATTCTCCTGTTCGAGTGTATGACAATCTTAATATAAATAGAAATTTAATCGGTTATGATAATAAAAAACGATCTGTGATATATCAATTTTCAAATCTTATTACAGGTAAAATATATATAGGTAGTGCTTGAAATGGTTCCACAAGATTATTAAGCTATTGGACACCCAGTGTGTTACGTAAAAATTATCCTATTTATCATAATATTAACTATTATGGTATACATAATTTTTCCTTAGCTATTATTGAAGATCTAGGTATATCGGGTTCTGTTACAAAAGAATTTATACTCTCTCGAGAACAACATTATATAGATATATTGTTTATTAAGTATCCTCTTCAAACTATTAATTAGTCAAAAATAGCAGGTTCTACAAAAGGTTATAAACATAAACCAGAATTTGGAGAAAATAGAAAAGGAGTATTAAATCCAATGTACGGACGTGTTAAGTCAAAAGAGTTTATAGATATGCAAACTCGTGATAAAAGCGGTTCTAATAATCCTGCTTATGGTAAACCAAAAAGTGCTTCTACTTTAGCTAAAATAACTAAACTAGTATACGTTTATAATCAAACAGATATGTCTTACATCGGTGAATTTTCTACTGTAAATTGTGTTACACACTATAAAATGGGAAAAGATACATTAACTAAATATATTACAAATGGTCTTCCTTTCAAAGGAAAAATATTTATGCGTAGTAAACTTCATTAAAGTATTTAAAATGCTCCAGTAATATATCATTGGTATATTATTTGCAAAATTGGGTGAATTGCAAGAAAAACCTCTATGCAGGTTAATTTGCAGCTTATCTTATTACGATGTTATATTATGTTTTTACATAATAAGTAATAAGCGAGTTCAACGACTAACGGGTGAGTATCATCAACAATAATCCCGATACAAGCGCCCAACAATTATTTTTATAATTGATGACATAGTCTGAACCCAATAGTAATATTGGGAAATAGGGTTTAAATTCCCCTATGATAACAAAATTGATGCCCCGAAGAATACCAGATTATCCTGATGCTTTTAGTGGATGGAATGCTGTATCTAGTTTTGGTTCACTTATCTCTATAATGGCCACTGTTTTATTTGGTTATATTATTTATGATATTTTTGCTAATGGTAAAGAAGTTAATAATAACCCATGAAGTGTTCCTTCTTTCTTTACTTCTTTAGAACAATTTAATAATGAAACACAAACAGCTAATACATTAGAATGAACTTTACAAAGTCCTATCCCATTCCATGCATTTAAAATGTTACCAGTTCAATCTTAATAGGGTATAATTTTAATTTTTTATTTTTTATTAAAATATTTTTATTTAAAATATATAAATATTACCCCCACTAATTTTTTTAATAATGGTTCGCTTTTAAATAAATTGTAATTGTAATTGTAATTGTAATTGTAATTGTAATTGTAATTGTAATTGTTTTTGTAATTGTAATTGTAATTGTTTTTCTCACTTTGCGCAATAAATTAATTATAATAGTATATTTACTTTAAAATTAAAAATGATTTTTAAATTTATATCTTAAAAATTTAAGGCAGTACCGTCCTATTTATTATTTATTCTTTCTAATTTTATTTTTACTTTACTTGTCTTAAATTAGATAAAGGATTTTTAATTTAAAATAATTTAATTTTATCTTTTCTTGTAAACTTTTTATAAGGAAAAATGCATTAATGAATGCATAATATAAAAATAAAATAATCATTCAAATTATAAAAATAGATAGTTTAAAACACAAATTCTATTATAAAAGAGTTACTAAATATTGCATAAAGCACATAAAATACAACTAATTATAAAAAATAAAAATAAATAAAATTATTTTTTCTTTTTAGTTTAAATTAGAAAGAATTTAATTTTGGTTCCGATTGAACGTTATTCAGTAGTTTTAAGACATGCAAATCGTTGTTTCCGAAAATTAATACTTAAGTTTAAGAAATTGGACAAAAAAATATTAGGAAATAAGGTGTAAAGGTGAGGATAGTAAATAAGATACCTTATAGTCTCCATAAATAAGAGATATTTTTAAACTATACGCTAAAAATCAAAATTCATTTTTAAAGGTTTAAAAAATAAAAATAATTTATTTTTATAAGAAAGGAATTTTTCTGCTATAAGATTCTATTTATTTTGATTAGGTAGTTGGAAGGGTAAAGGCCTCCCAAGCCCACGATCAATAGCTAAGCTTGATAGAGCAGATGGCCACATTGGGAATGAAATCTCCCAAGTAGTTTATATACTACCAGCAGTCAAGAATATTAGTCAATGCTCGCAAGAGTGAACTAGCTAACTGAAATCAATGAAAATAATAGATTGATAACGTAAGGGAAAATAATGATATTACCTTACTATTAGTGTCGTCCAAAACTGGTGCCAGAAGACTCGGTAAGGCCAGAGACGCAAACGTTAATCGTCTTAATCAGGCGTAAAGGGTTTGTAGGCTGCTTTTAACTTAGAATATAAAAATAAAAGCTAGAATCAAATAGAGGTTATATTACATAATACTTAGAGTAGGTCTTATATCCTTAGATACTAAGGGGAATATTAAGGGCGAAAGCTTTTTTACCATTAATGATTGACGCTGAGAAACGAAGGTGAGGAAAGGAAATAGGATTAGATACCCAAAATACCCCTCTCTGTCAACGATGAATGGTAACTATTAGTAATAAAATTAGTAGTAATGTTAACACAATAACCATTCCGCCTTGTTACTACGACTGCAAAGTTAAAAACAAAAAAATTAGTCGGTCTCGAAGCAAACGAAGTGAAGCATGTTATTTAATACGATAATCCGCGTAAAACCTTACCAGTTCTTGCATAAAAACTTTTTTGTTTTGTATATCTAATATAACAAATAATTAAGGAGTGTATTAATTAATATAAAGAATATATTATATTTATTTTTTATATAAATACATTTATTTACAGGTGTTGCATGGCTGTCTTCAGTCCGTATTGTGAGAACTGAGGTTAATTCCGCTAACGGACGAAATCCCTGTTGTTAATTAAAAATTGATAGTATAAATTTTATACTAACTGACTTAACAATTAATGGTTCTGATAGAGTACCATTTGGGGCTAAGACAAGTCGTTATGGCCCTTATGAACTGGGCTATAGACGTGCCACAAAAACTTTTACAAAGTGATGCGATACTGTTCCCTATTTCTGAATTTATATAAAATTAAAATTTAAATGTTTAATAACTATAATCCGTCAGCGGAAAATTTAAAATAATTTTTAATCGAAAGGTTTAGAATTCAGTAAATATTTGACTCTTATTTTTAATTGTCAAAGTAAAGGGAAAGAAGGTGGAGCTAATCATTAAATAAAGTTAAATTATTAAAATTTAGTCGGATTGTCGTCTGCAATTCGGTGACATGAAGAAGGAATTTCGAGTAATCGTTGATCACTAGGCGCAACGGTGAAATAAGCATTCGTGATGAACTAACTGTCTGTCACTGGGAAGAAGCTTATAATGGAAGAAACTGGAACAAAGTTAAAATTTTACAAAGAGACAAAAAACTTAACAGGTAAAGCTGTAGTTGTTAACAGCTTTTGTTAGCCCTTTTCTAATCATTTTTGGTTTTATAAGGATTGTAGTTTCAAAATTTAAATATTTTTATATTTAATAATTTATTTACTAAACCTCTTTGTTAAATTAATTAGTTTTACTTAATCCATTTGAGTAACATCTCAAAAGTCATAGCAAGGTAGCTGTACTGGAAAGTGCTGCTGGAAATTAACAAATTTAAACCCCCACTTTAAAGGAGTTTCTTTTTTGTTTTAATTTTGTTTACTTTTTTTCTCCGCCGCCGGCGGCAACTGTTTATATAATTTCACTTTTACTCTTCTACTTTTTTTGTTTTTAAAAACAAATTTTACAGATTTTTAAAGTTTAAGAAAAGGAAAGTTAAAATAATTAAAAAATAATAATAAATTAATAATACAATCTTTTCGTGATCCGGTAATAATAATTTAAATAATAAAAACAAGTTAGTACCTTAGGATAAAATTAAAAATAAATAAAACACTCCGTAAGGCGGTCCAAAAAAGATAAATTACATATTATCTTAGCGCGATCTGTTCATTTACTTTTATTCCTTTAAAGGTAAATCAAAGTATTTTTTTTATTCATTTCTTATCTCTTTTCTGTGTTGCCGCGGGCGGTTATTAGTTATTATATTTATATTTTATTTGTAATTTACTTTCATTTTTTAACCTAAAAAAATTAAAAAACACAAAATAAGAAAAAAATAAGCAGAAATAAGCAGCCTCCAATTTTCATTTTATACCTCGAACCTCGCTAATAAGGGCGGTTAACAGGGCGGCAAAATTTAAATTTATATTTAAGGTTTTATCTTGAATATTATAAACAAATTTTCATTTAAAAAGAATCGTCCTCGCTTGCTAATAAGATGTAAAACCAAAATAAATATAATAAATAAGAACTATCCGCCGCCGGCGGTACAAACTAAATTATATTATTTCTATTATATTTAATATCTTTAAATATAATTATTATATTTTAATTTTTTGTTGTTAAGTTGTTTGTTTCTGTTATCAGCCTGGCGGCAATATATAATCTTTATTATATTCTTTTACCGCCGCCGGCGGAGAAAATTTTATATTTCTATAGCTAAGTACAGGTTGGCACAAAGGGGTTAGCTGAGTGGTTTAGCAGTAATTTTACACATTACAGACAGAGTTTCGATTACTCTACTCCTTATCTTTAAATTTATATTTAAAAACAAAAAAAATTTGTTTGTTTTTTGTTTTTCTCCAGCCGGCAGGTTAAACTTCTCTTTAAAATATCTATCCAAAAAATTGTTGTTAAGTTGTTAAGTTGTTAAGTTGTTAAGTTGTTAAGTTGTGTTTTCCTAGAACCAGTTTTTTGTGTGTTGTTTTTGTGTGTTTGTTTTTTATTACAGCAATATTTAGTAGATATTTCTTCACAGTAAAGTATACTTAACTTTATTTTACTTTTTTAATTTAAAAATACAATTTATAAAATATAAAATACAAAATACAAAATAAAAATACAAAATAAACATAAACATAAATATTTGCCGGTTGGCGTTTAAATTTAAATATCGCTCTGCTAATTAAAACAACAGTTATTTAACTTTATTAATAAAGTATTACACCTAATTTGAATAAGTGGTGAAAACTCTTTTTAAAAGATATAAAAAAGTAGTAAACTAGAATAGTAAAATTAAATGTTTAATTAAAAATTTAATATTATTAATTTTTATTTTTAATTGTAAATTAAATAATTAATATTTGATATTTTAATAGGTATAGTTATTACACGAGTATGCCGAAATGTGGTAGCCGGGTAAATTTTAGGTATTTATGGTTTTTAAAATCTTAAGAGTTCAAATCTCTTTACTCGTATATTTCTTAGAAATATACTCTGTTTATAAATTTAAAAGATAAATTTTTATTTTTATAATTTATTTTGTAGCCCGGCGGCTTATTTATTTTTATATTTTAATTTATTTTTATGTTTAAACAAATTAAAGCCGGCTGTTTAGATTATATAGCAATATACTAAAAATACATTATCCGCCGCCGGCGGCAACAAAGATTTAAAATTTAATATAAATATAAACATTTAAAATTTCTGTGGTATAACTTATTTATAGGTATAGCGTAATATATTATAATTGAGAACTTTTAATTTTTTATAATAAATATAAGTATTAATTTTAATATTTTTATCTGTTAAGAACGTTCTTAAATCATAATTTGTTTGTTTGTCACATCTTTAGCTGAATTGGTACAGCGTTTGCCTTCGAAGTAAATGTTTATTGGTTCAAGTCCAATAGGATGTTAAATATTATATTTTATCCGCCGCCGGCGGCAACAAATCTTTATATTTATAGTTATATTTATAATTATTCTTTTTATGATAATAGTTATAGTTATAATTATAATTATAATTATAGTTACATATAATATCTTAATTTTTTTATATTCTAAATACATTCTCAGCCTGCTGGTATTTAATTATATTAAATTATTAGGTAGTTGTGTGTAACAATAAATTTCTTTAATCTAAGTTAATTGCTTTTAAAAATAAATTTTATTATAAAAGTAATTATTTAAGTTTACAATTTAAATTAAAATCCAACTACAAATTGCTTAAGCCGAATCTTAGGATGCTTGTTACGACAAATTATATTCAACACAAATATACTCCGTAAAACTTTTAATTTGATTTGCTAAGGCGAATAATGAATTAAATTTAAAAAAGTGTTAAATATTTTATATTTAAAAATCTGTATATTTTTATATAGATATTTTAATTTAATAAAATACAGTAAACTAAGAGAGACAAAATTTTATATTTTTTATTATGTTTTTTAATATTATATTTTATTTTTATTTATTTTTATTTAGTTTAGTAGTTCATTATATTCTTTTTAAATTAATTTTATATGGTTACATGGGAATTTCTTTAAAGATTGCATTAGAAAGAAAAATAAACACAAATGATTTTATGTGATTTAATACTATAATATTTATGGTTTTTTTTATATCTTTTATTTTATACTGTTATATTAATAGTAATTATATTTTATTAGAGAATAAAACTATTTGAAATTGTAATATTAATGGTACTAATTTTGTAATTAGCGGTTACTATTTAAATTTACTTTTAAATCCTTTTTTACCGCCAGCGGCTGAGTAAATATAACTGCTTTTGGTATAGGTGCTAGAATTGCAGGTGCTTTATATATTACACAACTTATGGTTATATCAAGAAAAAGAGGTAGGGTATTAGGAAGTGTTCTGTTGTCTTCTTTTTTATATAATATTTTTACTATTACTAATAAGATTATAATGGAATTAATTTTAGCTAGAAGAATTCTGAATAGTATAACATTAGATATAAAATATATCTATTTTAACTCTTTAGCAGATAAAACACTTAAAACTATTACAAATTTAAATCAAAATAATTTATTACCAAAAATGCAATTAAATTTTAATGAAACTATTCTTTCTAAAATAGAAAATTTATTTATAAATAAAATAAATATTGTAAATAACACAGGAAGTAAATTTAAAGTCATTGAATCTATAGAAACACAAAATTCTAGTTCAATAGATAAAATATTTTCTAATAGTGAAAACAATAGCATTGTAGATAATCCAATCTCATTTTCAGAAATAAAAAATAATATAATTAATTCACCCTTAGAAAATGGTGATTTATATGTATTACAAAATCAGATAATAGAATTATTGAATTATAGTTTTATTATTAACCTTATAATGGTTTATTTTATTTTTATGGGTATTTTTATTTTTACTATAAAAATTATAATTGATAAAAAGATTTCCATAGATTTTGTTAAAAGACTACCATTCGGAAAGTTTATTCATTTTATGTTGAAGAAATTGTTTTCTATTTGGAGTAATTCTAATATATTTTGGATATACTTAATTTTCATTGTATTATTATTAGGAACTATTTCAACTACTTTTGCTTTATATGCTTGCTTATTTGTTTTACAAGATTAATATTTCTGTTTAATAAAATTTATAGTTATTTTATTTTTTAAATTTTTTTATATATTACCCCTTTTTTTTGTTTGTTTTAATAAAACACAATTTCTGTATTGTTTAATATAAGTTATATTCAAATTTATAGATCTAATAAAAGTTAAATTTTAAATAATAACTTTATTTTTAAATAAATTAGCAATGTAATAGCTGTATTTTTATATCTTAGCAGTTCACAAACACACACACTTAACACTTAACAAAAACAACACACAAACAAAACAACAATCCGGTTCTAGGTTAAAACTTAAAAACTGTTAACCTTTTATTTTTAATTTACAACAGGCCGCCGGGCGGTTAATTTGTTTGGTTTTATTAAAACATAATTATTAAATAAAAATAGTAAATCTTATAAATTATAATGAAAAATTTATTTTATTACCTCCTTATCTCTTTTATAATTAATTTGTATCTTTAAATATAAACAAATATAATAATATTTTATAGTTGTAATAGGTAATAAAATTTAATAACAGTTATTTAATTTAAAATAAAAGTACTTTTTGTTTTTACTTTAACTTCAAAAAAATGAATTGTTAGAGATTTTAGATAATAATAAAATTTATACTATATTGGTAAATCTAATCAAAGATGAAAAAAAAAAGGGGGAATGTTAGATTTAAAATAGCAAATTTGATATTTTATCACAGTTAAGTATCCAAATTAGTTCTAATATTATTTGTTAATATTTAAAAATAAATTTATTTTTATTACCATATGATTATTTTTTATATAGTAATTTAACTGGATTTAATCAGTAAATAACAGAAATAAAGGATGATGAAAGCAATAATAAAAATAGATAGATTTGGTTATTTTACTTTTAAACTAAAATTAAAAAAATAGAATAAAATTAAAGATTTAAATGTAATTGGAAATTAAAGTTCTAATGAAATAAATAAATTAGAAATTTTTAAAAATTATAGTAATAATAAATATAAAGTGTATAAATTGGATAAAGAATATACAAATGTTAATGCTGTACTATTCTGCCTAATCTAGAACATAAAGAGATTATTGAATATAAAATAATAGAAGAAAATATGCCATTTTAAAATTAAAGATTTAAATAATTTGAATAGTATAACTTGAGTTATAGATACTTATTAAGTACAATAAAACTAATACAGTTTTTATTTTTGTGTGCTTCTTTTTTAACAGAATGATAGAAGAAGATTAAGAGAAAAATTTAGGTTGTTTTATAATAAAATATAAATAAAAATACAACAAAAAATACAAAATAAGCATAAACATAAATAATTTATCTAACACAAATTTTAAATTTTTATTAAGAAAATTATACTTTAATTAATATTGTAATTCTAAAGGGGTTACATTACTTAAATATAAAAGTACAAACCTTACAACAGTAATAACACTATTTAACACTTTAAATATAAAATTAAAAGCTTCATCCTCTTCATAAATAATGTACCCTTTTTTAATTTAATTATTAAGTAAGAAAATTTTAATTATAATACTTAAAAGTAATTTAATTCTTTTACCTTTATTAAATATATTTATCTTTTTATTTCTATTAAAATGTAGATTTAATCTTTTAATAATTATTGAAATTTAAATTGTTTCGCCTTAAAATAACAGAACTCTTGTTTTAAAATTTAAATACTTTATATAGATATTTTCCTTCAATAATAAAAAATCTTCTTCCTGTTTAATAAATAATCTTTAATTTCTATTAAATTTTTATTTTTTCTAATGTACAATTTTGTACTTTTCTACTAAAATTTTAATAACCTTTTTTCAAGTAAGATCTTTGTTATCTTCTAGTAACCCGAGTAGGATATCCTTACCAAAATTTATTTTTTATGGTTTTACTTTATTATTAGATTTCTCACTATAAATATTTGATGTTTTAAAATATATTTTTTTTTAATTTTAATTTTAATTTTAATTTTAATTTTAATTTTAATTATAATTTTTTTTTAAATGGTAAAACCTTTATTAAAAATTATAATTTATAAAATAAAACATAAATATACAAAATAAAACAGAATAGTAAAATGAAACCCGGCGGTGATTATTATTTTCTCGTTAATCTTTTTTATATTGTAATTCTTTTATTAATTAAAATTTAATAAACTAAATTGTGTTTTTATATTTGTTTCTTTTTAATCTTAATTTTTTAATTTGTATCTTTTTTAAACAGAATCCTCCTTGTGTTATTTAGGTGCAGTGTACCAAAGATAAAATAAGAACTAAAATTTAATCAAATTTTAACTGGTAAAAAGTAACAGAATTAAAATTAGACTATTAATTTATCGCCCACTCATAACCCTTTTTATATAGATTTAATTTATATTTATATATGTATTTATATATTTGATATTAGTTATCGGGCACTGTGAGATTTGAACTCACGACTTTATTAAAAAGTACTCGTTTTCAAGACGAGCGCCATAAACCAGACTCGACCAAGTACCCTGTAATTTTATTATTAAAATGTATATATAATAAAATTTTATTTTATATTAATTCAAAATAAGACCGAAGGGAATTGAACCCTTATTTTATCCATTATGAGCGAACTGCATTATCCAATTATGCTACAGTCTTGAAAAATTAGTAACTAAAAGGCATTCCATAGAAAATATAAAAATTTAAAACAAAAGATATAAAAACCTGTCCAACGGTTAAATAAAAATAAAATTAAAAATAATTTTTATAGGTAAAATTTAGTATAATTAAAATTAAAAAATTTATATTGTTTTTATTTGTTACATTACTTCTATTCTTTTTATGATAGTTATCTCTTATTAAAATTAGAATATTTAAAGTTTATAAGATTTATTATTTCTTTTAAATTTACAAGAGTGAGGTGATTCGAACACCTACCAATGATTTTGAAGATCGCCATACTAACCGTTAATACTACACTCTTTATAATTAAATATTCGCCCTAAACAATAACTTTATATAATAAAAATTAAATTAATAATATTTATTTTGTTACTTATATTTATATTTATATTTATATTTATATTTTTAAAAATGGGGGAATTTTTTATAAATTAAAATATTAGAAAAAATAATTATACTTATGATACTTTTATGTTTATCCATTAGCATTAAACTAAAAATTTTTATAATTTAATAGTTTAATAATTTATATTATATAAATTAAATATTATAAAGTAAACTAGTTACAGACATATGTAAAGAATCTAATATTACATTTGGAAAAATACCTAAAATTATTGTAGGTAATAATAAAGATACTAATAATATAAATTCTCTTCGTGATAGATCTTTTAAAGGTTTTAAATGAGGGGAATACACACCATAAGATATTCTATTATATAAATAAATAGAATAACAAGCAGATAAAACTATACCTGTAGCCCCTAAAGCAGATATTATAGGACTTCTTTCTCAGATACCAATTAAAGCTAATTGTTCTCCTAAAAAGTTAAGAGTTAAAGGAATACCTGTATTAGCTAAAGTGAATAATAAAAATAATATTGTAAAGCAAGGCATATAAGTAGCTAAACCTCTAATATAATGAATTATTCTTGTACCTGTTCTTTCATATATTACTCCACCTACACAAATAAATAAAGCTGGGGAGACAAAACCATGTGCTAAAGATAATAAGATAGCTCCTTCTATTCCTTGTATATTATTAGAAAATAATCCTAATAAAACTACAGCCATATGACAAATACTAGAATAAGCAATTAATGCTTTAGTATCTTGTTGTATAATAGTAGCTAGAGAAGCATAAATTAAAGTAATAATAGCAATAGTTTGAATTAAAGGACTAAAATAATTAGTAGCATCAGGTAAAAAATTTATTAATACTCTTAGATAACCATAAGTAGCAAATTTTAATATTGTAGCTGCTAATAATATTGATCCGGCTAAAGGACTATCTGCATGAGCTCTATATAATCAACCAGTAAAAGGTCATAAAGGAGTTTTAACTGCTAATGCTACAAAAAAAGCTAATCATAAGATTTTTTGACTGTCTAAACTTATTTCAGATAAAGAAATTAATTGAAAATCACTTGAACCTACATAATTATATATTTGAAGTATTGCTAATAACATAAATAAAGATCCTGCTAAAGTATATAAAAAAAATAATAAAGCAGATCTAATTCTATCTTCCCCTGAACCATATAATAGTATAATTATAAATAGTATTGGTAATACACTTTCAAAAAAAATATAAAATAATAATAAATCTAACACTACAAAAACTCCTATTTGTAAAGTTTCTAATAGTAAAAAAGAGATTAAAAAAAATTTTAAATTTTTTGTTATTGTATTATAATTTGATAATATAGCTATAGGACTCACAAATGTTGTTAATAATACAAAATATAAAGATATTCCATCTATACCTAAATTAAAGTGATATAAACTAAATTGATCAAATTCATATACAAATTGATATTGAGTAGTACTACTATCAAATTCTATTCATATATAAAGAGAACAGATAAAATTTATTATACTGGTTGTTAAAGCTATATTTTTCATTCTAGAATGATTTATATTTGAATTAGAATATTCAGGTATTGTTATTAATATTAGTGAACCTATTAAAGGTATAAGTAAAAGTAAAGTTATCATTTATTTGTTATTGTGTATTTTGTGTTTATTTTTAATAATTTAAGCTTGATTTTTGTTTTTATTTTTCTTTTATCATGCCTAGGTAAAATAAAAGTTTATAAATAAAATTATTCATATAAAAGTTTCATTTGTTTAAAGTAAATTTTTTATTAAATTTTAAAAGTTAAATTTTTATAGAATATTCTTTCTGTTTATTTGTTAGTTTTTATACTATTTTTTTATTTTTCAGTGTGTTTATATAAATTAATTATACAAATTATTTAACCTAAGGCAAATATAAAATTAAAACAAATAAAAAGAAGTATGAGTTGGGGTTTTAAAAAGAATATATAAAAGAAAAATATAAGAGAACTAAAAATTAATAATATCTTTAATTAATAATAATTAGTTAATTTTGCATTAATAAATTTTATATTTAAATTTGACAGATTTTTGTTTTTATTTGTAGCTTTTGTGGTGTAACGTGGTGTTATAGTTAGTAGTTTTATTATATTTTTTTATTCTGCACTGTTAATTTTAATTAAACAGGAAAATGGGGGTAACAAATTAATAAAAATATTAATATATTACAAATAAAATTATGAGTATAATAATAAGAAAGCAATCATTAAAGAGAATAAACCTGTAGCTTCGGCTAAAGCGAAACCTAAGATTGCAAAACTAAATAATTGACTTCTAATTTGAGGGTTTCTAGCTGTTGAAGCGATTAATGAAGAGAAGATTAAACCGATACCGGCTCCGGCTCCAATTAAACCTGAGCAAGCTAAACCTGCACCAATATATTTTGCTGCTGCTAACATTTTAAATTAAAATATTTTAATGATAGCGTCTAACATATATAATAATTTAAATTATATACTCTTTTAGATATTTTTTTATTATAAATTTTTTGTATTTTAAAACAAATTTTAGCTAAAACAAACTTAAAAAAGTTAACACTTAACAATTAACACAGTTAACACAAAAACAACACACAAAAACAACACAACACACACAAAATCCGCAAGGCGGTTAAACACAAACATCACACTTAAATTTAACTTTTAGTACTAATTGTGAGTAAAAATCACAGTAAACATAGATAATTTTTAAGAATAAATCTGTGAAAATAAACAAATAAGATTAATAAAAAAAAATCTATTAAATTAAAACATTTAAATTAATGAATATTATAGCTAATAAAATAATAATAATAAACATAAAATTTATAAATAAATAAAATTGTTGGAATTTTCTTCTTAATCTTATAAATCTACCTATTTTGGGATATTTATCCTCTATTTTTAAATAAATTAATAAAAAATCACTATATATAATAATAATTATACTAAATAAACATAGAAGAATAAATACAGAAGAAGTTATATGAGCTAAAGCTCCTAATTCCTCAAAACTTAAATCTAATAAAATACTATTTCAAGAATCCATTATATTTTGAAAAGAAGTTCACCAATCACTAATATCATCCATAAATTCATTATTTTTAGAATTATACAAATCTAAAATCTTATCTATTATACTTCTACTTTTACTTATATCTTCAGTTATAATTGTAACACTAGATTCTAACTCTGAAGCGGATACACGATTATTTAATAATTTATCTTTATTATCTATGGACATTAAAAATAATAATATGTTATTTTTATTATGTATAAAATTGTAAACCTCAAAATATTTATCGTTTTTAATTCATAATTCCCCACTTATTACAATATTAAGTAATAGAATAAAAATTAAAACTATACTAATAATTATACAAATTATAAATACAAATCTATCATTAGATAAATTACCATTACTAACATATTTATTAAATAAATCATTACTTTTTTTAGGCATATATTTATTAAATATTAAGGATAATAAATTTAAATTTGATTTTAATACAAATCTATTAATAATAACTATTAATAAAATAATAATTAATATTAATATAAAAACATTTAATAAAAACTGAGAAATTAATAAATCCTCAAAGGAACTAGTTAAATATCCTTTTTCAAGAATACAATTAATAAAAGTATTATTAATATCAGGACTAGGTAATCGAGATATTTTTAAAAAAAACTGTGGTTAATTTCTTCAATTATACTTAATATTTTACTGTTTTGTATTTGGGCTATCCAAATTACTAATCCTAAATTTGTAAGGTTTGCTGTTCTATGGGCTTTTCCAGTTATTGCTCCAGCTCTGTGTACAGGAGGGATTCTACCACTAGCTTTTATTATTGAGCCTGTATAACCAGCTAGTACCCCTCCAAGATTAACTCCCAGGGTCTCCACTGATAAATTAAAAAAATTTTTATTATAACAAATATAAGAGAATGTTAAAAAACCCTCCAGAAGTATGGAAGGAATTAATATGTAGAATAATCCACTATAGATACCTATACCTGATCCAATGGACTGAATATATAAAGTACTAAACGATAGTACTCCGGCATAAATAAAAATTATAGAGGTTATTCTGGTGAATGACAGACATGAAATATTTCTATTAAAAACAAGTAGGGCGATTGCCACTATTAAAATTAAGAAGCTAATAAAGATCATTACTAAAAAACTAATATGTTCATATAAATATTTAAAGCCTCTTTTATATTTAAAATTTTTTTATTTTTATTTACTGATTTTATATTAAATCATAATATTTTTAATTTAGATAAAATTATAACTGATTTATTTGAATTAGATTATTTTAATGAGCTTTTATTAGAAATTTAAATCTTTTCGATAATGTTGTTCATTATTTACAAGACAAAATGAATATTTTACAAACTAATTTTATGGATAATAAACATTTAGATAATGAAAGAATAACTAAAAATGAAGTAAAATAAATTGAGAATCTAAAAACTATTAATAAAGAGAATGGAGTAGTTACAGATTATAAGCAATATCACAATAATGATTTAAGATCTAATTATAAATTAGAACAAACTGAATTAACTGATTCAAAAAGTATTGAGTATAAATACTGGGGGTATTTTATCACTTTTATAATCATAGGTGGATGTATTTATATTTATACAAATCCGGATATTATTATGAATTTAATTTAAAACACTCCTCCTCCTGCTTCGCCTCCATTCAAACTAGTATAATTATTAAGTTTAACTATAAAACATCTTCTAATAGTAGTGATGTTACAATTCAATTTGATAATTCTTTTAAAAACCTACAGATTTAAAATTTTATATTTCTAATCTACCATCTAATGAATAAATATTCTTTTTTGTTATTTTATCTTTTAATTCTTTAATATTTTATTCTTCAATATATATTACATTTAAATTAACCCCCACACAAAAATAAATATTTATCTAAAATAAATTTAATACAGGAAGGCTAAGGATATTACAAAATCAACAACAGGAACTTACATTTAAACAATTTATCAGCCGCCGGCGGTCAAAATTTTATTTCTAAATACTATTGAATATTTATTATAATATTTAAATTTTTATTAAAAATATTTTCTATTTGTTTTGATATAGATATCTTTTACTTATTTAGTGTTATTAATATAGAAATTAATGATACATCTCAATTAGATCCACATGATAATTTTACGTATGGAGATGTTTGAGGAATATTTATTATTTCAATAGTACTTATAGGTTTAGTAGGTTTAGGGTATTTTGGGTTTTATTTGTATATTGATAGTAATGTTGAGGTAAATGTTATACCTGATCCTGTTTCAAATTTAAGTTTTAATCACCCTGAAGAGATTTCAAATTTAACTATTAATACTGAAAGAACTAACACATCTACATCTACTGAAAGCTCTCAATATATTACTGAAGTTGTTAACACTCATAATATTGAAGTTAATAATCAAAATATTTAAGAAGATAATAACAATGAACATTCTAGATGAATTGCAGATTTGGCGGATATCCTTAATAAAAAGAATATTAATATATATAATTTATTTTTAAATGTAACCACCACTAAAAATATATAACACTTTATTTTTTTAGAGTAAATATAAATATAAATCTTTAAATAATTAATATTTAGAATTATTCTTTGTCAATTAATTAATTATTAAATTTATTTATTTAATTCTTTATTTTAATATTTGTGTGTTTACCGCCGGCGGCTTTTTGTGTGTGTGTTTTCTTAATTAATCTTTACAATTCTGTTATTTCAATTATTAATTAATTAATAAATTTATAAAGTTTTAAAAATTTAATACCCCTCCATAATACTATACTATACTATATTATACTATACTATACTATACTGTACTAGAGTTCTTAATAATAGAAAACTATAGCAGGATTTGGCTTTTATATCTCAATTTTATAAAGGTAATTTTTATAATAAGAAATTAAATTTAATTATAAAAATATTAAATATTAAATCAAATTATACATTTAAATTAGCCTAAAATATAAATTTAAGTTGTAAAAATATAAAATTAGGAATTAAGGAATTAAGGGAAATTAACAGTTTAAAAAGATTAACACAAAAATAACATAAAATACTTAGCAGGTAGATTATAAAAATTTATAATGAATACCAAATTAAATACAGAAGGGTTTAGTAAAAGGGAGAGTTTAAGTGAAGAGTATTATAAAGAAGGAACAGAATTAGTGGTTAGGTACAGGTAAAACAATTAAAAATAATAAAACATATAAATTAAACCAGAAGATAAGTATAAAGGGGGATTTGGTTTAAAAATAAATTGACTCTTAAGACGGCAATAATAAAAAAAAAAAGAATTAATTTATTTAAATAGATAAAAAGAACTTTAACCTTACAAATTTAGCGGTGGGGGTTACAATTAAATTAATATTCTGTTTATTAAATATATTCACATTTGTTTGTTTGTTTGTAATTTATTTAACTCCGCCCCGGCGGTCAATTTAGATTTTTGCTGGAAAGTGAATAAATTAGTTATTATAAAAAGAATTAAATAAAATTTATAATTTATAATTGTGGAATTAAAATCATTTTAATCTAATAATAGATTACCAGTGGTTACAGTTACACTGAAGGCCCCTCTTTTATTTTTATTAGTAAATCTAGAAGAAGAAATTAAAGTAGCTTTATTTCTAGCTAAGCTCCCTTTTTGGAAAGTTAAAGCTTTAACTCTTTTACTCATTTTTTGAGTTAAGACTCTACCAGCTAATTTTAATCTAAGACCCGATAAGACAGAAGGTATAACACTATTATAAATTTTTCTAGTCATTCTTTTTGGATTTTTAACTTTAGCAACTTTAAATAGTCTAATTTTAATAAATCTAAATTTAATAATATTACTAATTAAACCAATAAGATTAGCTAAAATATTACTATCATAATGTGGATAATATAATCGAGTTAATTCCAATTCAACAGGTTTATTTAATAATAAACTTAAATTACTAGCTAAAAATTTTAATCTATTATTATTTAAAATTAAAAACTTAGAAAAAAATTTAGATTTTTTATAAAATCTTTTTTTTAAAGGATTTCAAAAGTAAAATAATTGTATTTTAATTTTAGAAGGTGTAATATAAAATACAGGTTTACTGATTAAACTAGACATAGAATAAAAGGCAGATTCTAATATAGAATAAATATTTTGAAATATTTGATTATTATTATTTTTATTAAAATTATAAACTATTTTATTATAATTAGCTAAATCAGATTGAAAAATAGAAATAGATTTAATAAAATTACTATTACTTATAAAAATAGGATTACTTTTATTATTTATTTTATTATTTTCTTTTAAATCTGTTTTAATATTTGAGAAATTAAACACTCTATTATTATGTTTAATAGCTTGTAAATTTAAATTTTGAAATTTAGTTAACAAAGCTTTTTTTCTATTTTTTCTATTTATAGTTATTTTATTTTTATCTTTAATTCTTTGACTTATAGGTTGTAGGTTTTCATTTTGTTCTAATCCTTTTTTTATTATGCTTATTATATTACTATTATTATTCATTGTAGAATTACAATGAGCGGATACTTCATTTTTATATTCAATTATTTTATTTATATTTTTAATTAATTCTTTTTTAGAAACTTTTTTATTATTGTCTATTGTACTATTTTTTTTTAAAATACTATTTAAAGATAATGTGTTTAAATTTATATTTGAAGGAACAGAAGAATTTGAAAAAATTTGAGATTTATCAGCAAATGTATTTTTTAATAAAGGTATCAAAAATAAAGGAGTTACTTGATTTGCTTTTATTGTATTATTTATTTGTTTATTCATGTTTTAAAAATTTTTAATTAATGGTTAAATGTGACAAAGCTAAATTAAAACTTAATAGTTAATACTATTATTTTATTTAGTGATTTTACAATTCCATAATATTTTTAAATATTAAATTTCTTTATATTGTTTAATATCTGTTAAAATATATCTTTACTTATATTTTAAATTGTAAATCTATTCAGATAGGTATTTTTGTGTTTTATTTTTACCTTCTCCTTTTAATTTTTTTATTTTTATTTGTTTATTTTTGTGTTTTAATTTTTATTATTTATTTTATTATTTTTGTACGATCACTTTCACTTTTATTTTTACTTTCAATTTCACTATTTTATTTAAATTTACTTTTAAATTTTACAGTTGTGAAGATTAGAATAAAATTTAAATTACAAAAATGTTTACACTTAAATTCTAATTACATTTACAATTACTATTACACTTACATTTATAAATTAATTTACATTTATAATTACACTAATAAACAAATAATAAATGAAATAAAAAGTAACAGTGTTATAATTATTTGCAAAGTATAAAAATTAAACACATTTAAACGGTTTTAAATAAACAATAAAAATAAGTATTATAAAAAATTCAAATTGTTTATTCTTTGCCGCCTTATGACAAAATATTAATTATTAATAAAAATAACTTAAAATTATTCTCCTATTATAAAATAGATATATTATTTAAAATTATATATTTATATTTTTAATTGTAAGGTTTAATAAAAGGTGGAGAGTTAATATATTTTTATTTATCCTTTTAGATACGTATCTTTAAATTTTATAACTTCTATTTAAAATTTTATACTAATATTTATTAATAATATTTCTTAACTTAATAAATTATTAACTGCTTAACTTAATTACTTTTTAACAAAAATTAAAAATATAATAATTTATTTGGATAGTTATATTTTTAAACTTAAATAAATTACAAGGTCTAAATTTAACAAACTTAAAAAAACAAACACAATTATCCATTTGTTAAAAACAAACAAAAAATCTAATAAATTACACATTTTTAAGCGCTTAAATTTAAATTTTTAAATTACAAGTAATAATAAAAATAAAGTCTTTGCCGGCTTAATATTAAAAAACAAAAATAATTTATTTGTTATAAAGTGTAAATTTATTCAATAAAATCCGGACTGGCTTTAATTACAAGAAGAATATTTTAAACAGCGGTTAAAGAATAATAGCGCGGAGCCCTAATTTAAATTTAAATTGTATTTTCTTTTCTGTTTATCTACCGCCGGCGGCGGATAAATTTATTATTTTCTTTAAGCGAGAATTTAAATTCTATTAGGAAAAAGGTATTTAAATAAATCTATTAAAAATAATTAGAAAAATTTTAAATATTTAATTAATAAAATTTAATATAATACAAAGTATACTTAGTTTAAAAGAATAAAGTGATTCATTCCTGTATATTTTTATATTGTAATGATCTTTATTAGTCTCTTAATTTTAATAGTGGCAATAGCCCTACCTGTTTTTAATAGAAATATTTCAAGTATTTCATTTTCCAGAATAACCTCTATAATCTTTATTTATGCCGGAGCATTATCTTTTAATGCTTTATATATTCAGTCAATTGGATCAGGTATAGGTATCTATAGTGGATTATTCCAAATAACATTAATATCTCAATTATTTGATACCTTAATAGTATTAGCTGCATCTTTAATTTTAGTTGTTTTACCAGTACAACAGAATGTAAAATTATTTAGTATAACACCTTGAAATATAAATCAAGAAGAAAAAAAAATAACCACAGAAATGTCAAATAACTCAATGAATAATTATCCCACCGAATATTCAGTAATAGTACTAATGTCTAGTTTAGGAGCAACTTTATTAATATCTTCATCTGATTTAATTTCTGTATATTTAAGTATAGAATTACAATCTTTTGGGGTTTATATTTTAGCTTCTTTATATAGAAATTCTGAATCTGCTATCTCAGCAGGTTTAAAATACTTTTTATTAGGAGGATTATCTTCTTGTATCTTATTATTAGGATGTGGATTAATATATAGTTTTACAGGATTAACTCAATTAGAATCCATATATAGTATAGTATCAGTATCAGATAGTAATAATATAATTCAAGGTTTAAGTTTAGGTTTAATATTAATAATAATAGCATTATTATTTAAAATATCTGCTGCTCCTTTACATAATTGATCTCCAGATGTATATGATGATAGTCCCACAATAGTAACAATATGATTAACTGTAATGCCAAAAATCAGTATATTAATACTATTATTAGAAATAATAAGTTCTTTAAATATATTAGAACACACTATATCTTTATCTTCAAATATAAATATATTAAGTAATATAAATTTATTAGAAATAGAATCAAAAAATATAATATATTTAATTAAAAATTTATTATTAATAAGTTCTTTATTATCTTTAATTATAGGAACTATTGTTGGTTTAGGTCAATCTAAAATAAAAAGATTATTAGCTTATAGTACGATATCTCATATTGGTTTTATTTTATTAGCTTTAGCTATAAATACAGAACAATCTATAGAATCTTTTCTTTTTTATATAATTCAATATTCATTAACAAATTTAAATACTTTTTTAATTTTAATAGCATTAGGTATATTAATACATAATTCTATAGGTCAAATTTCAAAAATGAAATCTAATTTAACAAATGATATTAATTCAGTTAAAGTATCTGACTCTAAATTATCTAAAGTAATTGAAAATATTAAAGGATCAGAAAATGATATTAGTTTAATATCTGAACTTAAAGGTCAATTTGTAGTTAATCCTTTATTAAGTATTAGTTTAGTTATTTGTTTATTTTCTATGGCTGGTGTACCACCTTTAATAGGTTTTTTTTCTAAACAATTTGTATTATATTCTTCAATTCAAAGTGGTTATTATTTTATAAGTATTGTAGCTATAATTGTAAGTGTTATAAGTGCTTCTTATTATTTAAAAATAATTAAAGTATTATATATTGAAAATGAAGAAATAAGTTTAAATAATAATAAAGAAAATATAAACAATACTGAATCTATTATAAGTAATTTCCATAGTTTTTTAATTTCTATTTTTACTTTATCTATTTTATTTTTTATTCTTAAACCTTCTTTAATTTTAAATAGTACAACATTACTATCTTTATCTTTATATAATTTTTAATGAATAATTTATTAATGTTATTTATTTTTATTCCTATTTTAGCTGTTCTGTTATTAGGTTTAAATGTGTTATTAGCAGTACATAGACCTGATGAATCTAAAGTATCTGCTTATGAATGTGGATTTAGTATAATTCACGGACAAACTAGAACAAATTTTCAAATACATTTTTATGTTGTAGCTATGCTATTCTTAGTGTTTGATTTAGAAATTCTTCTTCTTTTCCCTATTGCTGTAACTTTATATCAAGTTTCTACTTTTGGGTTTTCTATTGCTATTATATTCTTTATTGTTTTAACTATTGGGTTTATTTTAGAAATTGGTTCTGGAGCTATTTCTATTTCAAATAATGATATTTAATTTACTTCCGTGTTTTTTGCCGGAGATATCATTTTTTATATTTACATAAAATTTTAGATTTTTTTACCCCCTCACAGCCTTATGATAAATTCAATTATTTAAATTTAATTCCTTTATTTTTTTCTTTAAGTTTTTTGTTTTTGTTTTTGTTTTTTGTTTTTTGTTTTTTGAGCTCCTTACGGATTGTGTTTGTGTGTTAAAAGGGTGTTAATTTTTAAGTTTTACCCCGGAGTTTATTATTCTACCGCCGGCGGCGGAGATAATTATAAATTTTAAATTTTTTTATTTAATGCAATGCCGTCCAAAATTTTAAACTAAATTATAAACAAATCTTTATATATTTAACTAATGTAACACTGCTCCGTTCTCATAAATTCTTAGTAGTAATTGTTTTATTTTTAATACTAAAATTAAAGCCGTGCTATAATATTAAACAGTTGCTTCGCGCAAATTAAATTTATATTAAAATATAAATTTTGTGTGTTGTTGCCGCCGGCGGCGGAGATCTTTTTAGTTCTGTTTGTTTTTACCGCCTTACAAATTGTTTTAAGTTTTTTCTGTGTGTAGTTAAGCGTAGTGAAGTTTTTGTTTCTTAAGTGAAGATAAGCTTATATAATAAAATTAAAAAAGTGAAAATTAAAAAAATCTAAATTTCTTATTACAAAAATTTTACAGAATTATTTATACTTTTTCCTTTATATCTTTTTTTATTATATTTTGTTTATTTTAAAAGTAATTATATTTTTAATTATATAATTTAATATTATAAAGTTTAATAATTTAACTTTTAATAATAAAATTGTTATACTTTATTTTTATAAGAGTTAAGTTTACAGATGGTTCTGTAGTAGACCTGCAAAGTCTATCCAAATTAAGGGTTCAATTCCCTCTTAACTCTATTGATAATACAAAAACAATATAAAAATAAAATATATTTTTTGTGTTTTGTTTATTATATTTTTTTATTTGCTCTTTTGTTTAGTTTTTGTTTTTATTCTTATAAAGTTAGAGCTATTATTTATTTTTTATTTCTTTTGATTTTCTTTTTATAATTCTATAATTTAAATTTACTTTATTTTTAACCGTCCTAAAACTTTAAAACTAATTTATAAACATCTGTTCCTAGGAATAAGATTTAATTTTTTTTAAATGAAAATATTATACCTCTCCAACCCGGCTTTTAAATATATTATAAATTTGAATAACAATATAAATCGTGAAGTAAAATGAATACAAACTATACAAATCTTAAGGGTTTATTCAATAAAAATATATTTTGTATTTTAAATTTACCGCCGGCGGCGGATAAAAATTATTTGTTTTATTTTTAATAAATATATACTTTGTTTGTAATTTACTTTTTTATTTTTAAAAGAAGATAAAATTTTTATATAATTAAATTTTTATATCCTAATTATCAAAAAACACAAAATTCTAATTATCAAGTAAACCCACTATAATAAAAACTTTGTATATTTAATTCTATTATAATATATTTATAATATAAATTAATTATAAGTAATTTATTAATAAACAGATTTGTTGCCGCCGGCGGCTTATAAATATAAATCTTTTTATTTTTAATAAAAAATATAAAACTAAAAACTAAAAAATTAATAATTATTCTCTTAGTTTAATGGTAGAACAGCATTCTTCTAAAATGGTAATTTTGGTTCGAGTCCAAAAGAGAATAAACCTTAACTAAAAAATTTTCTTATTAATTATATTCATTTAAAAACTTTAAATTTAATAAATAATATAAGATTAACATTAATATTTAATTTAGAATATTATTGTTATTAAGAAATATTTAGTTAATTCTTAAAAATAGGAATCTTTTCCTTTTTAAGCTATTCTATAAAATAATATTGTTACAGTGTCTTTTATTTAAATTTTATTTTTAAATAATTATTTTATTAATAATTAATAATTCTTATTATAAATCATGGTAGAATTATTTTTTATATAAAAAATTTATTTATATTTAATTTAAATATTTATTTAATTTTAATACTAAAATATAGTATATAAAATTTTAACTTTTCTCTAAATCTTGGCTTAATGTTATTAATTAAATAACTAATAAAATCATTAATTCTATATACTAGTATAATAAAATAATATTTAATTCTTTTTTATTATGAATACAAAATAAATAGCTTTTATTTTTGTTATATAATCTGATTTAAAATATTGTAAGCAAACGGTTTTATATTTTATATTACAATAAGAATTATAATTCATTTTTAAACAGAAGATGTGGTTATATTTTGTATTTTAATTTTGTAGCGGTGCGACGCAAACAACAATCTTTTAAAATATAATTTTTAATATTTAATAAAAAGATTTATCTAAATATTATATATATATATCTAATTCTTTGATTTAAACAAATTTGATCTCGCCGTTGGGCGGATAAAAATAAAAATAAAAATAATGATAACAAATAATTTAATATTAAGTATTTTAAATATATTAATAAATTTAATAGATGTTTTATTAGTAGTATTACCTGTGTTACTATCAGTTGCTTTCATGACTATTATTGAACGTAAACAATTAGCTGCTCATCAAAGACGAGTAGGTCCTAATGTTACAGGTTATTATGGTATTCTTCAACCTTTTGCTGATGCACTTAAATTAATTTTTAAAGAAACAGTTATCCCTTCTCAATCTAATAAAGTGTTATTTTATTTAGCACCAGTATTTACTTTAATATTTAGTTTATTAGGTTGAGGTATAATCCCTTTTGGTCAAGGATTAACTTTATCTGATTTTTCTTTAGGAATATTATATACTTTAGCTTTATCTTCATTAGGAGTTTATGGTAATCAAGTGATGCCGATTCTCTAATTTATTAGAGAAAATTAATCCACTATAAACTAGAAAATTATAAAAATTATTAATACTTTTTCAAATTAACTGTTCTAATTGTTTATTTTTTTATTTTCTTACCATTTTTTTATTTGTTACTAAATTAATTATGTAAAGTTTTTTAAAAAAGGCATATGCAGAAAGAATGGACAAGGATTAGTAAAGAGTCCTTATTTAATAGTTATTTTTAGTCATTAAAAGACTCAATTAATTTATTATTGGCCGATTCCTTTTAATTAAAAAAAAAAGTTAAAATTTAATAATTTATAATAACTAGTTGAAATATAAATTTCGCAGAGACTATACGTGGATTATCTTTATATTAAAGATAAAAAAATAGTCCAATTAAATTATTAAACTGAATTAAACCCCTGTAAAAATTAAAAATAAAATATCAGGTAAGCTTAAACAGCGCTGAACATATAAATTAAACATTAAATAATAGAATAAGTAGTTGTTTTTACAAGTATAATGCATAATAAAAAGAAGTCCACCCCGGCGGTAACATTAAAAACAAAAACAAATATAAACTTTTCAAATATCGGTTTCTTAAACCTATTTATAATTCTTAATGAGATTTTATTGTAGTTTAAATGGAAATATTTTTTATAATACACTTAACACAACATAAACTTAAAAGATTTGTTGCCGCCGCCGGCGGATAAAGATTTAATTAGGCTTCGCCTCTCCGCCATTTTATAAATACTATAATAATTTTAACTTTTCGCTTTTTAAAAAATAAAAAACTTAAAGGTTACAATAATACAGCTTGCATAATCCTAAATTATAATTTCAATTCTACATAAAAATACAATAACTCCTAATATTTTAGGTTTATTTTCAAAATTATCCGCCGCCGGCGGTAGATTTTAAATTTATTTGTTTTTTGTTTTTTGTTTTTCTTCACCTTAAGAATAACTTTTTTTATCAAAGATATAATCTTATTTATATAATGCATTTTTCTTATTTTATTTACTTGTACTCCTTCTTAAATTCAATAAATATTTTAGTTTAGTCCTTTAATACAAACAAAAACCAAACACACAAAATTTAACTGGTGCTTGCGCAGAGTGACGCGCACAGCGATAAAATTTTTATATTATATTTAATAATCTTTTTATCTTCCATATTAAAATTTAACTATAATGGAATTAGGGAACGTAAAACCTAATTAAATAGCCTTCGTTTTAAAATAAGGATAACTTTCAAATTTGTATATTGAATACATTAACAGAGGTTTGAATTGAGTTTTAAATTTGTCCTCCGCCGCCGGCGGTAAATTATTGAAATACAAATACAAATTGCATTGCTAAAATAACCAGGAGTTGTAGTTTAAAAATGAATTCTTTTTAATATAAACAGCATTACTAAAATTTAAAAAACTAAAATTTTTATTATATTGTTATTGGAGCTTTATTGTGTTTATTTTTGGTTTATTAACGCCAGGACGATATCTTTGTTAATTCTAATTTAAAAAAAAAACCTCTCCCTTGATTATATTACCTTAACATTTAACTTAGTAATAAAAAGATTTTAAGGTAAAGTACTTTATAGGTTTAAATTTATTCTTTAAATTTTGTGTGTACACGTATTTTTAGTGCAAAGTTTTGTTTACAGTAATAGGTTTAAGTAGTAGAATGGTAAGCCTCTTATATCTTTTAATTTAATAATTTAATTGGTCTTATTTGCAGGTTGATCTGCTAATTCTAAATATGCTTTTTTAGGATCGTTAAGAAGTACAGCCGCAATGATAAGTTATGAATTAATCTTAAGTTCTTCAATATTAATAATAATATTATTAACAGGTTCATTTAATTTTACTACAATAATAGAAAGTCAACAAGCAATTTGATTTATAGTACCATTATTTCCAGTTTTTATATTCTATTTCATCTCAATATTAGCTGAAACTTCTAGAACACCTTTTGATTTACAAGAGGCTGATAAACATCTATTAATAATTCAAAAGATTCGGCCTCTTATTATTTAAAATTAAAAATATTTTAAATAAATTAAAGATCACTATATGCTGGAAACCCATTAGAGCTTTTATTACTCATTATTTTATTTGTTTTTTTTAATAATAGTAAAAATATAAGAGATTTGGCTATCAGCAGGAAAATTCTCATTACAAAATGAAATAACACTCCTCAGAGATAATACGCGATCATTGAAAAAATTCAATATGATATAATCCATTTTTTTGTTGAAAAACAAATGATATAAAAAAATTATTTCTTTCCATGCTTTTTCTTTATTATTTATATATTGTTATTGTTAAGTATAAATAGTTTAAACTATTTTTTATTATATAATCTTCCACTTTGTAATTATCAAGAGTTATTTTATATTTATTATTAAATTTTACTGGTACTTAATCTATTTGGTGGCGTATATGTTTTTATTCTTTAATTTTATAAATCTAAAAAAAACAAAAATATTAAAAATAAAGATCTTTATGATACAAAACCCTTTATAAGGATAAATTACAATTTAAATTTACAGCTAACTGTTTATAAATCTTTATTAAATCATTTTATTTTTTGTTAAGTTTTATTTTGGCGCGGAGCGACGCGCACAGCTATACAATAAATAAATTTAAATAAACAGAGGGTTACCAGGCTAATAAGGCGGAGCCATTATTAAATTTAAAGGGTTTAGCTTTTAGATTTTTAAATTTAATAATTTAATCTAAATACGGAGCCGTTCTAATGTAAGACTAAAGATAATTTGAAAATAAAACTTTAAAATATTTACTTTTTAAGAATAATATAAAGTTAAAAATAATATTCTGTTAGGTAAAAATTTGATATAAATACAATAAATAAATTTAAGATAGATAACTACAAATCCAATGTATGGTTAAAATATATTTAAAACTTTAAATACCCTAAGTTAATCAGTTGAATAGAAACCTCTTACAATAAAGAAGATAAAGTTGAAACAAGTAAAAAAACAAAACACAAAATGTTTTTATCTCTTAGCAAAAAATAAAAAACAAAAAACAAAACCATTTTAGGGTTATATGATATAGAAAATAAATATTATTAAAATGATTCTAACAGAATTGCAACCGCCGAAATTTAAATAGTATATATAATTTAACTAACAAAAATATCTATAAATAACAAATTTCTAATGTTTTTTTCTTAAAATAAACACTAATATATAAACAAAATATAACCTTAAAATTAAAAATTAAGCCTTGGTTAACCACACTTAAATAGTTTTAAATATAAAAATAACTTTTTTTTATCAAAGAATGCTACATATTTGATATGTAAGGAAATGTAATAATTTTTTATGTAAATTAATTTTTATTTTAATTTATTTTTGGAATCTGAATTAGTAGCAGGTTTTTTTACAGAACACTCTAGTGTACCTTTTGTATTCTTCTTTTTAGCTGAATATAGCTCAATAGTATTATTCAGTGCAATTACAGCAATCTTATTCTTAGGAGGATATCATATGCCTGAACTATTTGTAAATGAATCATTCATTAATTTACAATCTATAATACTTGGTTTAAAAACATGTATTTTCTGTTTTATGTTTGTATGATTCCGAGCTACTTTACCACGTTTAAGATATGATCAATTAATAGAATTGTGTTGATTAAACCTTTTACCTATAGCAGTGGCTTTTATTATTCTTGTACCAAGTGTTTTAATTGCTTTTGATATAGCTCCTTATTAATTTTAAATAATTTCTAGGTGTAGGATAAATATTATATAAAAATTTAATATTATAATATATTTTTAATTTAATAAATATAACCCCCCCCAAAAAACAAACTATTTTGTGCCGCCGGCGGCGGATGTTTTATTTTATATTTAGTTCTAAGCAAATAAAAGAACAAAATGAAGTAAGAGGGGAGCTTTTTCCAGCCACTATACTAAAAAATTAAAAAAGATTTAACTGTTAAGGATAGAAACTTAAATTTAATTATAAAATTTAGGATAACTTGTGAATATATTAGGAATTATTGCTATTTATTATATATTTTTTAAATATTATTTCTTACAATGTTGTTCCTATCCCTATTACAATTTTAAATTTATAAATCAAATTTTAAATTCTTTTTATTTATAATTTAGTAAAAAAATATGTGATATAACTTCATATTTTAAATATTTTAGAAGAAGGTAGGAAGTAAATTAATTAAATAACTAAATTAGAAAATCGTTTAAAGTGATTTATCTCCTTTTTTAGTTTTAAATATAAATCCCTTTTTACGGTATAATGTTTAATATCTTATATATACACACATTTATTACATAAACGACAATTTAAACAGTACGCCGCCGGCGGTACAAAATAAAAATAAATAAAAACAAAAACAAAAAATCTGTTTGTTATAATGCTCTGAGATTTAAATTTAGCTATCCCCTCAGCACAAATATCTAAATTTTATTTTAAATAAATATATCTAAAAATTTATAATTTAATGGAATTACTCTATTAAGAGAATAAATAAATTTAATAAGGTTAATTATAATATAAAATATAAGCTGTGTAGTTTATACGCTACTTGATCCCAGATATTCTTTGTAGTTTAATAACTATACTTAGTAAATGAAACCCTATCCTTAGATATTTAGGTAGAATTATTATTTTTAAAAGAGAAAGTTATTTATTTTTATTTTAATAAGAAAATATCTATAAACTTAAAATTTAGAACTTAGAACTTATAACTTATAACTTAAAAAAGCCTATAATTTAATGGTAGAATGGTTTCTTGATGAGAAATTTATAGAAGTTCAAATCTTCTTGGGCTTAATAAATAATAAAAATAAATAATAAATATAAAAATAAAAAGTTCTTTAACAAATTGGCACAGTGCTTAAAATATAAAAAAATATTAACTGTAAAAAAATATAGTCAATTATTTGATACTTTTGCAAATGAATTTTCTGAATAATTTAATCTCGCCGGTTAAAGATAACACAAAAATAAAAAATAAACTATAACTTTTTAATATAAGATTTTTAATCTATTTGGTTTAATATTTTATATTTAATATTTTATATTTTGATATTTTTAATTTAATAAATATATTCTTAAATTCTGCCGCCGCCGGCGGAGAGACATTTTTAATATTAATTAGTGAACTATATTTATATATAGAGAGGATCAAATAATCAAAAGTAAAACTAAAATAACAAAGGAACCTCAATTTAAAAATTTATTAAAAACTTTTAAAAATATAAATTAATTATAAGTAAAAGCTTTAAAATTAATAAAAAGTAATAATAATTTTAAATATTAAAAATTATAAATATAAATTTAAAATTAAAATTTTATATTAATAGAAATAAAATATTTAAACTTAAAAATAAATTAAAACACAAAAATAAACAAAAATGAGATTATTAAAAACGAATATGTTACTTAGATTATTAAACTCTTATATTGTAGACTCCCCTCAACCTGCTAATCTTTCCTATTTATGGAATTTCGGTTCTTTATTAGGAACTTGTTTAGTATTACAAATTTTAACTGGAGTTTTTTTAGCTATGCACTACCAACCACATGTAGATTTTGCTTTTAATAGTGTAGAACATATTTTATCTCTCTAATGTGTTCATTAAACTTTACTATATGCTTGAAAACCCTAAAAACTTAAATACTTTAAAAAATAAAAGTAAAAATTTTAAGTATATATTTATTCTTAATAAATTACAATGGGTAATTAGCAGAAAATTAAACATTAAGAATGTTTAAGAATCTCAGAGACTAATACGCAAAGTGCCGTATCTATCTTTTTTAGCCTTTAAAGTAGCTAAGCCTATGGTAGATTATAACTTTAAATTAAGATATAAATCGGTAAAGATAGAGTCCAATGAATAACGGAAATGTTATTCAGTTAAATTGATAAAGACAATAGTTTATTTTCATTTTTATGTTCATTAAACTATTAAAATAATGGTTTGTATTTATATCTATTAAGTGTACTTATATTTTTTTAACTTTAGATACTTAATTAAATTTTGTTAATAAGAGTTAATTAAAAGGACTTATAACTTTTACTGAGGCTAAAGGTAGTTTTTCAATCGTAGAAATAAAATATTTAAATTTTTCTTTAAAATTAGATTAGATAAAGAGGACATTAAAGTTTTAGAACTAATAGCTAATAATATTAATTTACTTCCGCCTTTTGATGTTGGTTACACTGCAGTTTAACAAGTGAAATAAATGAATAAATTGTTAGCACCATTAGAAAATATTTTTACTGATATCCCTTTATTAACAACAAAGGCACTTAATTTTAATTATTTTACTAGACAAGTAGCAATAAAATGGAATCAGTAAGTAATAGTAGATTTTAAATATTCTAATTACAATAATATTTTAATTTTAAAAATAGTATGAATAGCTTAAGAGTTACTAGTGCTTTAACTAATATTTTTAACTTATAACCTAGAAACAAAACTATCTCATCTAATTGGTAATTCTTAGGTTATCTCCGCCTTTTTGTAACAGGAATGGTCACTTTTTTGTGTGTTTGTTTTTTTGTTTGTTTTTCTATAAATACTTACTACCTTATTTTTAAGTTTGTTAAGCTTCTAAAAATGTAAATGTTTTAGATTTCATTTTGTTTTTGTTTTTGTTTTTGTTTTTGTTTTAGTTTTATTTGTTTTTTGTTTTTATTTTAATAATTATTAACACCTTTATCAAAACCTTATTTATCTTTAATAGCATCAAATACTTTAGTTAAAGTAAGTAAAGTGTTAAACAAGAGAACTAGTGTTTATTCGTATATTTTTTTAAATTTAAATGTTAAATTACTTATTTTTATTATTTTTAACTTATTTTCAAATTAAAACTAGAAAATGAATTGCGATTTATTTTAAATAGCTATTAAATAAACATATATTTTCAATATTTAATTTTAAAGGGTAAACAAGTATTATTAAAATTAAGTTTAAATTTGAATACAGCTAGATATGATAAAAAGCTACATTAAACTCACTCTTAAAAAGATAGTGTATTTAACCTTAATTCTCCTTTTTACATTAGTATTGGTAAATATCCTATTTTATTAGCATAATAATAAAGTATATAAAAAGGAAGTAGGAATGGTTTGTGATTTAAAATATTTAATAAAAATAAGAGTAAAATATGTAAATTTACTATTTATAACTAAGCTCAGAAACAATTACAGAATAAAGGAAATAGAACAATATCTAAATTAAAAAAATAAAGGTAACAACTCAAATAGGAGGTTATACACTTAACTCTACATATATAATTCTTTCTCATTCTACTACAGCTAAAACCCAAACCCTCCGCCTAGGCGGTAAAAATAAAATAACTATATTCAATTTAACTTTTTGATCTATAAAAATAAATTAAAAATTAGATCCAAAATAATAATTTGATTATGAGAGATGTAAATTCTGGATGAGTGGTACGTTATACACATGCTAATGTAGCTTCTTTTTTCTTCATTTTTGTATATGCTCAATATTATTTGCATTTATTTTAAAACTACTCAAAAACAAACAAAAAATACAACACACACACAAACACTCCGCAAGGCTTAAAACAATCAGCCGCCGGCGGTACAAAATAATAAAATTTAATACAGCGGTGAGCCGAAGCCTTCGAATGTAAAGAATATTAGTAAATATCTACAAATAAATTTGTCCGGTCCGGCAGTAACAAATACTTTTGTTTAAATTTTTGACATTTTATAGGAATAGATCATTAATGATTATTTTATAAAACATAAAGAGTAGTTTTATCTATGTAATCGGGCCTATATGTATAATTTTTAGTAAATTATATATATAAGTTATAGGCTATATGCTAAAATCTTCGTAAGGGTAATGTACCAGGTTACTTCTTTGTAACTAGGTAAAAAACACTATCCCCTTGAATAATTAGCAAGTAATAATTAAGCTTCAACGATCATACGCCTTAATTCTTAATAAAATTACAGTAACAATGAATTTGTTTTTCTTTTTATTTAATTTAAATACAAATTCTAAATTAAAAATATAATTAGGAATATGAAATGATCTAATCTCCCGTAACACTATAAAGTTATATTTTTTTTAACTATTAGTAACAAAAACTTTTAACTTCACTTTTTAATATTAACTTTTTCTACGCCCAACTAAACAAATTCAAATAGTTGGTTTTATTACTCCGCGGTAAAACCAAAATAACAGTAAAAAGGTTTTTATACCTTAAACAGCGTAAACTTTGTAAAGTTCTTAAATAGAAAATGAAAATTAATATAAGATAGGGAGATTGCACATTGCTAGAGGTTTATACTATAGTTCATATAAATCACCTAGAATCTTATTATGAACTATTGGAGTGATAATTTTAATTTTAATGATGGCTTGTGAATAACTAGGCCAAATTGAAAATGTATAACTAAATTTATATTTATATTTATAACTATATATTATAAAAATTATAAATATTATAAAAATAATAAATATTATAAAAATAGCTAGCAGAGATAGTAATATTTTACATAGTATCTAGTTATAAATAAATTTGACATTTTCAAAGTCTTAGCATTTAAAGCAAAGTGTAACCTGTATTGGAAAACATTGTTATTTATTAATTAAAATAAATAAATGTTAAAATACCTTGACAAAGGTATTGAGTATTATAAATTATAAAATTTATTTTATATTTGGCAACATTAGTGAAAACGGTTAAAGGAATAATATCAATTCATAGACCGTCGGTTGAATACACAATCGCTACAGACTGGGTCACTAATGGGTATCTGAAATGATGCTTAATGTACAGTCGAAGTTCTTAGTGCTTTTTTATTTTTGTCTTGTTGCTTCCTTCGCCCTTTAACTGGAATTAAATTTAAATTTATTTCTCTTTTTTTCTTGTTTTAGGCGGAGCCTCCCCTTTAAAAAACATATTAAAAGTCTAAAAAGGTGAATAAAAAGAATGCACCTAAAAAATTAAGAGTACTAGTCAAGGCTCTAACACATATTATTATAAATAGTAAATACTTGATCAATAATAAGTAGATAGAGTACAAGATTATTATATTGATATTAATTTATATAATTAATTAGAACTTGATAGGTTTCCTGGGTTAAACGTTAGCCCCAAATGATCTAAATTATTTAAATCTTTATTAAAAGGCAACCGCCTCAAATAAAGCCATAAAACAAATATACATTAAACAATAAAAATAAAATATTTAGATTTAACAATAAAAATCTATTATTTAAAAATATAAAAATACATTATTCTCCTTTATATCTTTTATAATTCAACCTAATCTAATTAAATGAAGAGAATTTTATGTTAATAAAGATTAATTAATATTAATAAATTTTAACTATTAAATTTTTTAAGTCAAATTTTAGACAGTTAACTTTTATCTTTGTATTTTTTAATATTTAATTCTTTATAGATTAATATTCTAAAGCTAAATTAACTAGATATAACCTTAAAAATAAATTAAAATATATATAAGAGGTAGTTGTATAATTAAAGTGTTGTTAACAGAGTATTAAACTCTCATAAATTTAGTTTTAGTAATTACCTAGGACCGGATTTTTGTTTTTTGTTTTTAAATGAATAACAAATAATAATAAAAAGTAAATAATATTAAAATAAAGTAAAGGAGTTAGTGCTATTTATAAAATTTTACTTCATTTTTTATATATAAGGACGACTCAGCCTTAATTAAATTATTCTTTTTTTAGTCTTTTGTATTATTTTAATTTAAGTACAGAGGTTAAAATAAAAATAAAAATATAAATATTACAACTGTATAGCTTCGCGGTAAATACAAAGTGTATATTATTAAATTACTTCGATTAAATTTTATTTTTAAAGAGGCGGAACCGCCCTAATTCTCATTTTAAATTTCATAAGGAATCCTCCCTTTTTAAAAAGAATAAAAGCATAAGACTTTAATAAAAAGGCGCCATTATTTAAAATAAAACAACAAAAACAAAATTTCTTTTTTTTTAAATATGTGAAAATATTTGCTTTTTCAAATGAAATAAAATTCAAAATTGAATTTAGATTATAGTCCCACTTAACAAATCTCTATGCAATTTCTAGAAAAAAATAGAAGAACAGTGGAATAATCCGACAGGATTATTGAAGAAAATATATGTTTCTTTGGCAATGTTAGTGAAAACGATCAAAGAATTTTAAATTAAACCGTAATGGTTTATAAATTAATTAGAGATCGTCGGTTATCTAGAGGATCGCGACAGACTGGGTCACTAATGGGTGGCTGAAATGCTGCTTAATGCACAGTCGAAACTTATTAGTTTTAAATTGCTAATAGAATAAATTAAAATTAAAAATATTCTGCTTGTTATGTAGTATATTTGTGTAATAATTTTATTAATAACAAGTAAGTTTGTATGTTTTACCTTATGGGCAAATGAGTTTGTGGGGTAGCACCAGTGTGTGAATATTATTACAAAGTCAAAACTTGTTACCAATAAGTGCTGACAAGAAATTTATGAGTATGTTTATGGGTATTGTTGATGGTGATGGTTATTTAGAAATAGGACCTCAAAAGCAATACAATAAAATAAATAATGCTAAAAGTACTATTAGATCTCGTTTAGTAATTAGAATGCATAATAGAGATAAATCTCTTCTTATTTATTTAACCACTGTTTTAGGTGTAGGTTCTCTTTCTAGTTTAGATTCTATTAATCAAACAAGATTAATATTTACAAAAAAAGATTTAGTTTATGTAATAATACCATTAATTAAATTTTATAATCTACAATTTTTAACTTTTAATCGGGCAAGACAATTTGCTTTACTTAATCATATTTTAGAAAATAACCTTATACATTGAAATGAAGTTAAATTTACTCCTTCTATAACTATTTATTCTAGTGATGATATTCTTAAATTAGATTTTTTTGGTAATTGATTAGTAGGTTTTACTATAGCTGAAGGTTCATTTTTTTTTAAAGCCAATGGATCCGCTTACTATCAAATAAAACAAAAAGGAATAGAGAATTATGCTATAATTAAAGCAATATGTTTGCTTATAGCAGATAGAGAAGCTAAGGCAATAAAGGCAGATTCTGCAGATTGCTATCAATTATCATTATCATCTAGAATAGATGTACAAAAAGTTGTGGATTTTTTTTCATCGCCCGATAATCACCCTTTATATGGATATAAATTAGAACAATATAATTTATGGCTTTTATCTCTTAAGAGGAGCAGTCGATATAAAAATATTAAAATTATTAACTAAATTAACTTTAATAAATCAAACAATACTAATTTTCAAAACAATAATAAATTTCTGTGACATAATATTTCTAAACTGCCTCAAATGCTTAAATTTTAAAATTTTAATTATTTTATTTTCATTTTGGCAAATTATGAGTTTTTCAAATTCAATGATAGAAACATCTTCATCTTTTTTATTTACTATTCCAATTTATACTACCTTTAATAATAAAATTAAAAGATTTAATAAAATAGGGCCACATAATGTAGATATTTTATCTATAATATTTGGAAATTTACTAGGACAAGGAGTAATTAAAAGCAAAAAAGAGGTTAATGGAACAAGTATAACTTTTTTTCAAGAAGCAATGCATGTAAAATATTTACTTTGATTGCATAATAAATTACAAAATGCAGGTTATTGTAATCCCACCGTTCCAACTATAGGTAAAAGATTAGGTAAAAAAGGTAAAATACTTAAAATAATAAGATTTTCTACTTGAAGCTATACTAGTTTTGATTTTATACAAGATCTTTGATATAAAAAAGGTATAAAAATAGTACCTCATAATATTGAAACATTTTTAACTCCTTTGGCTTTAGCTATTTGAATTATGGATAGTGGTGTAAAAAGTAATGGTGGTTTAAAAATAATTAATTGTTATTCTTATTCAGAATGTTTATTACTCCTTCAAGTGTTACATAATAAATTTGAATTAAAAGCTACAATTCAATCTACCAGTTTATCTTATCAATATCAGATTAATATATCAAAAGAATCTATTTTAAAATTAAGCAAAATAGTTGCTCCATTCATAATTCCAGAAATGAAATATAAATTACTTCCTGCCGCCGCCGGCGGATAAAAAAGATAAATATTTTAACTTATCTGTAAGTAAAAATTTAAATTTTAATAATTTTAGTATAGTCATGTATTAAATATAGGAGATAATCATTACTGAGAATCCTTTATGGTTATTTATCAATAATACATAGGCGATACTGATGAATACGGGTTAAAGATGTTTGTTTTGCATTAAGACCGTCGGTATAGTAATATATCGCTACAGACTGGTTCATCGGTGGGTGTCTGAAATGATGCTTAATGTACAGTCGAAATTTTAATCTGTTATATCTGTTTTATTTTTAGCTTAAAAGGCTTAGCCGCCCTAGCTAACAAATATTAAAGCGCCAGGCTTTTACAGTAACAGATCACAAGGCTTTACACTGTATTAAATTACAATTATTTTGATTAATAAGTGAAAAGTACATGGTTTGCTTGTTTAAAACATGTCAAAGTCTATAAGACTAGAATAAGCAAATTTAAAATTTGGCAACAGTAATTACTAATTTACTATCTGCTGTACCAGTATTTGGACAAGATTTAGTTGAATTAATTTGAGGAGGTTTCAGTGTAAGTAATGCTACTCTTAATAGATTTTTCTCTCTTCATTATCTATTACCTTTCCTTCTAGCTGCTTTAGTAATAGCTCATTTAATGGCTCTAATTGAAGGGTCTTTAATTTCTCTCCTATTAACTATAAATTTTTAACTATGATTTATAATATATAAGATTTTAGCTTTTTAGTTTTATTTTTTATTATTTGTTTTTACTTAATTTTGTATTTTGTGTATATTTTATTTAATTAAATTTAATTTAATTTCATTTAATTTCAGTAATTTAAAGGATATAAAACTTCCGCCACGGCTATATTAAAAACTAAAAATTAAAAATTAAAAATTAAAAATTAAAAATTAAAAATTAAAAATTAAACAGCCTTTTTAACACGGTAAAATATACAACACCGCCCGGGCCCCGTCTTTAAAGAGAAAAATTAAACAAATTACACTATATGCTGTAACAATTCATTAACTTTCTATTATTAGAAAAGTATTTAACAGCAGGGAATATTTGATCCCTCAGAGAATTTACGTGTAACATTCTGAAATTTAGTGAAATTAAAAGTGTTTAAAATATTTTATTTTTATGTAAATATAAGTAAACTTTAATTTCCGTTACTCAAAGGATGAAGATAAATTCCCTATTTTAAATTTTTATTCTTTTATGAAGGCGTATTATAATTATTTATTTGTTATTGTTGTATTTTGGCGCGGAGCGCTATTATTCTATAATTTATTTTTGTTGTTTATTTTGTGTTTTGTTTTTTCATTGCAAATAACCGAAGGTAATTAAGATAAATGTTTAAGATAGGATAACTATTTAAATAACCTTTTCTTAGTAGATAGTAAAGGCTTTTAACCCTAATATAAATAAATCTTAAATTATTTAGCACATAATTAGTTGTTTAATATAAAATTGGAAAGATAAGATCTAAACAAAAGTAATAGTTATAATAAAGATCTTATTTAAAATCTGAGTAAGATAATTAAATTACTAATAAATTTTTATTATTTTTATTAATTCATTTACCGCTGGCGGCGGAGATAAATTAAATTATAAATAGATCTTAATTGCTTTCGATCTGTAGCTAATGTAATAATTAACAATATATAGTTTATATTTTTAATCGTAAGAAAAATTATATTAAATTAGTTGTTTTATTTAAAAATTTATTTTATTTTTATTTTACCGCCTTACGGAGTGTTTTAATGTTTTTATTTATAAATTTAAACCGAGGCGGAGTATTTAAATTTTAATTTTTCTAATTAAAAAACAAAAATCTTTTTTACCGCCTTACTTATAATTCTTTATATAATTATATTTTCCCGCCTTACTTCTGAATATATTCAAGTAGCCGCCTTATGTTTAAAAGTAATATAAAGTAAACTTATTTTTAATTATGCCGGTTACAAACACAACCTAAAATAACTTTATATATCTTAAACCCCAGCAAAAAAAAATAACAATCTAATCAATAATACAAATTTCTCCGCCGCCGGCGGTAAATAAAAATAAAAATTTAAAATATGCTTCATGTACACGGATCTAATAATCCAAATGGAGTTTCTGCTAATGGAGACAGATACACAATGCATCCATATTTTACATTTAAAGATTTAGTTACTATCTTTTTATTCTTCCTAGCATTATCTGTTATAGTTTTCTTTTATCCTAATTTATTAGGACATTCAGATAATTATATCCCTGCTAATCCAATGAGTACACCTAGTTCAATAGTACCCGAATGATAAAATAAAGATGTCATGCCTAAGATAACTCTTATGAAAAATAAAATTTATTATATACTGGAAAATCCTAAAAACTTTATTACCTTTCACATCTTTGTTAATAATTAAAAAATATTTCTTTATATTTAAATGTATTACAGATAATGCTCCTTTTTATTATAAGATCTTTCTGTCAACTTAATTAATAAGAAAGCAAATATAAAATAATATTCTAATTGATAAATTAATAAAAATTTAACTTCAAAACAACTTTTTTTTAAAAATACAAATTCATAATATTCTCTCCGCCGCCGGCGGTAAAATTAAATATTAAATGTTTTTTTTTTTAAAATTATAATAAAGTATAAAAAGGTTAAAATTTTAAGGTATGTAACAATGGATAATCAGTAGGAAACAAAATTATTAATATTACGATCCTCAGAGACTATACGTAAATATCTTTAATTTTAAAGCTTTGGTTTGTCCTTGATATTATAAACATATTTTATTATTTTATTTTATTCAATAACAAGCTTACAGTTATTAAATTTTAAATTTTATATTTAATTTTTAATTTAAAGATTAAGAGATAGTCCAAACCTTATTGAAAGATAAGGAATTATATTTTTTTATACTAAGGCGGTTACTATAAGCTTATGTCCTTTTTTTAACTTTATTTGTTTTTTTGTTTTTTGTTTTTGAGCGTAAATAATTTGTTTTATTAAACCAACATAATGAACAAATAAAGTTAAGTTGATCTTTTTAATAATAATTATTAATAGTTCTTTATATGAAATAGTAATACTATTATTAGAAGATTTAATCTACAGCTTTTGTTTAAGTGGTAATATTTAATTTATTTAACAGTAGTTTAAAAAAATATAAATTTAATTACTTTAATCTTATTTTAGATTTATTTTTATTTTTATTTCTTTAAATCCTTTAAAGTTAAACAAGTAAATAAATTTTATATAATAAAATTTTTATAAAACTTATTTTATCTTAGTGTTGCTACATTAACATTACCTTAACTTAAATGTGGGCTTTATGTTATTTCAATATCGCCCCGGCTTAACCCCGTTAAAACACAGGATTAAGTAAACAAATTTCTAAGTTAAAAATAGTTCCTTTAAATATAAACAATTATTAATTACTAAAGGTTTTATTATTGGATTATAGAGAACATTTAAAATAAAGTTTATATTTTTATTTTTATTTATTTATTTACATATATTGCTTTAGGATAAATAAATATATAAGTAACACTAACAGTATAACTATAACTATAAAAAAATACTTATAAAATATGTTATTTATGATGGTTATATTAAATGTTCTATTCATAATTAAAATTTTTATAGATTTTATATTTTACAATAAAGCATGATAATAATTAAACAAAATATATTTTTAAGGTTATTTATGCTATTTTAAACTACAAATTTACGCGTATTCTTATAAATTAATATCTAATAAAAGCGCCCCGCCGGTAAAAAATATAACAAAGATCTTTTACCTTTCTATGCCATTTTAAGATCCATTCCAAATAAGCTGACTTCCTAGCGGTTTATATAAATTCTACTATATGCTTGAAAGTCTATAAATATAAATAAGTACTTTTTAAAAAAGTAAAAAATTTTTTTTTCTATTTAGATAACAAGCAAGTAATATAAAACTTCATAGACTACACGTAGAAAGTTTGATCAAAATAGATTTTAGATCTTTTAAGCTTTTCTATAAAGGAAACAAATCAATATCATTTAAGATATAGTCAGTAAACAATTTTAAATTAAAAACAAAAAACAAACTATTTTAATACATCCGCGCCTTGCTTCAATAAGAAAATTTAAGATAATTTATTGTTTTTAATTAACAAGATAAAAATTTATTCAATTTCTTCATTACTTTTAAATAAAATCTGTGGTATCCCTTAATTACTAGCACAAGGCTTTAAATTTTACGCACTGTTTGTTTGAATGTTTTATGTTTTTATTCGCCGCCGGCGGTAAAGATAAATATAAATTTATTTAGTATTAAAGGTTTCATTTTTTATTGTATTTACTTTTTATATTATACTAAGGCGGTAAATTTATAATTTATTAAAAATAAAAATGATATTAGTAATGGCACTTTAGCTTTTATTTTTTAAATAAATAATTTACATTAGTAATTCATTTAACCTCTTAAATTTAAAATGTAAATTTTAATTCTTAATTCTTATACTAATTATTTTACAATATTTATTGTTTTGCGGAACGATAACAAAAATTGCTGCGTAAAAACAAACAATACGCCGGCGGCTGTAAAAATAAACAATAATAAAAATATCTAATATAAACCTTTTATTAATATTTTTAAAACTTCTTAATTTACTATTTAAACAATGGTTGTTTACATTATTTTAGCAGAGGGTAAAATTGAATATTATATTTATCTTTAAATTAAAACTATATCTTAGTTCTTCTACTGTAAAACTTTTTCTTTTACACTGATAATTTAATTATAAGTTAATATTTTTTTAATTATAAGATTTTATTTTTGTTTTTTGTGAAGGTAGAATCTTTACACTTAAAAATAAGAAATGCAAATAAAAATTCTATTTGAATAATACTTGCTTTAATTTTAAATTTTACCAAAGCTTAATTTTTATTATAACATTCAATTTTTTTAGAGGTGTAGCACGGCAAATAAAATATTTTTTAATTAAGGCGGTTCCTTAGGCGGTTATTTTTTATAAATATAAAAATTTTTACTAGAAACAATACAAATTTTACCTATATTAGTAATAAATAGAAAATGTCTATTCTTACTGTAGATATTTTTAATCTAATATTATTATAATTTTTTGTTCATATAAATATTTAATCTCATTTTTTCTAGTTATAATGTGTATTAATATCTAATTTGTGTTTATTTTAATCTAGTACATGCCGCCTTAGGAGAGTATTCGGTTTAAATCTTTAAAAGTAAAATTTAACTTACACACTAATTTAGCCCGCTAAACCGCCCTAGCTACTTTTATCTTTTTATAAAACAAACCGTCCGGCGCCGACGGTAAAACAGATTAAAACACTTTGTCTATTATAAGAAATAGATTATATTGTTGTTTGAAAATGTGTATTTTCTAATAAATTTAATCTAAGTTTTGTCCATTTTTTTAATAAACGGAATAAGAACAAATACTTACAAAGTTATTTAATATCTAGATATTTCTATTTAATATTGAGTAGATTCATTTTAATAGCATTAAACATTTGTTTATGGTTAGGAGTTTTAGCTATGTTCGGTTCATTATTAATTTTATTAGTGTTACCTTTAACTGATTTATCTAGAATTAGAGGTAGTCAATTTAGACCTCTTATGAAATTAGCTTTCTGGTTCTTTGTTGTTGATTTTGTAATATTATTATGAATTGGTTCTCAACACCCAGAAAGTCCTTATTTAGAAATTGGACAATTTTCTACTGCATTTTACTTTGCTTGGTTCTTAGTAATTGTACCTTTTATTGGTATTACTGAAAATACTTTAATGGATATTGCCACAGATAAATAGATAAATCTATAAATTAAATTTATTTATGGTATATTAAAATTAAAACTATTTTCCAAACCGGAAAATTTAAAATAAAATTTTAATAATTTAAAAATAATTATACCCCCCTCCAACACCAAACTAACAAATTAAGTATAATAAAACTCCGGTTAAATTTTATCCGCCGCCGGCTGTAAAACAAAAATAAATCCTAATACAAATTTCCTAAGGCGGTTATTATGAAAAACATCAAATATTTATAAATATTTAGAAACCCAAAATTTTAATAGAGATTATAATTTATATACGAATATATAAAAAGTGTAGAATTTTTTTCATTTTTGTTCCTATAAATATTTAGATTTTTATTAGTTTATTTGTAAGGGTGGTTCTGTGGGTTATACTTTCAAGAGTTTATTTAAAGAAAAAGATTTATAAGATAATTTTAATTAAAACACACTATAAACACAAACACAAACACACGGCAATAAACAACAAAAATACCTTACTTTCTAAGTTAAATTATAAACAAAATATTTTTATAATATACAAATTAATAATGGTTGCAATTATTTAAGGTTAACCCCTTTTATAAAGAAAGGTAATGAGAGTTCAAATCTCTTCAATCATAATAACAAAACTAAAAATGAAAATTTTAACAATGATCAAAAGAATAGACTTATCCGCCGCCGGCAGTAAAGAATAAAAATTTGGAAATTCATTATTAAAAGGAAGTATGAAAAAATATTTATATTTATATTTATATTTATATTTATTTTTATTTAAAAAATTAGGTTACAAAAATTTCATTGTCCTGATTAATCTTAAATTTATTTATATTTTTTATATCCCCTCCCCCCCTTATTATTATTTTTTATAAGTAAAATGATTTAAATTCATAGCACATTTAGGTTAATTATAATTAAGCTACAAATACAAATATAAAAATTATAGTATAAATATTCGCATAAAGAAAAATAAAAGAGATATATAGATTAATAAAAATAAGAAATTTAAAGTTTTTAAATGGAGGTAAATTTAAATATTTTATGTATAGTATTGTACCTTAGTTTCTAAGATAAACCAAATAATAGTTACACTTTTTATAATGCGCCTTAGGAGTAAAACATATAAATATATTTAGAAAGGGTAAAGTTAAATTTTATTTTACCGCCGAGGCGGTGTGTTATTTTTAGTGTGGTTTATTTTAATTAGACTATTTTAATGGGTTTGCACCGCCTTTAACAGAATAACAGATATAATAATAGCACCTTGCCTCGCTTCTAAAGGGGGTAAAAATTAAAAAATTAAAAAAATATTATTTGTAAATAAGCTAAAATTATTTAAGGTAAACAAATTTAAATAGATTTGTTATGAAACTCCTGGAATGAATTTATAGAGATTTTTAATTACAAATTTTATAGCGTGTTAAATTGTAAATAATTTATATTTGTTGCTTCTAACACGGTGCTGTCCTATTTATTCTTAAATAAAATTAAATAAAATTAAATAAAATTAAATAAAATTAAATAAAAAAATAAAATTAATTTAACCTAAGGCGGTTAATTGTAAACACTTTTAACTGGAATAATGTTTACATGTTTATATTTTATAACCAATATAACTGGTATATAAACTGGTAAAAGGGGGTTATATTTTTAGTTTTAATCTCTTTTTACCGCCGGCGGCGGATGTTTTATTAAGGAGTTAAAGCTATAATACAAGCATACATACCAAAAGCAGATGCTAGGGTAAAAATTAAAATAAATATTAAAAGGAAATAAATTCAAATAATATTATTAAATCTCCAAGTTTTATTAATTTATTTAAAATATAAAATATAAAATTTCCTAAGGGGTATGTTTTAATAATATCTAAATTAAAATTTTTGTCTTTAATTATTTTTACAGATATTAATATAATCAACATACAAATTAAATATGCTGTAATAAGATTAAGATAAAAACCAAGATTTAATACTTCTAATATATCCTGTAATTTAGTAATTAAACCTCCTTCAGTAGGTTCTAATGGAGAAGGTATAATTTGAAGATCTTTAAATTTTATAATTACATCATTAAAATCTGTGGTTGTATTAGCGTTTTCTTTTAAAGAAGTAAATAATTCGGTACTGTGACTATTTTCTACCCGTTCTAAAATATTAGATTTATCTGGATTATGTGTAATGTTAATATTATTAGTATTCCAGAAAGAATGGTTTAAAGTGTGTTTATTTGTAGGTAAATTAAAATTAATATTTTTATCCTCTCCTATTAATTTAGGTAAAATATCTTGTATTGTTTTTTTAGTTTGAGTTTTTACCTCCTCACCAAAATATTCTATGTCTTGTGTATTTATAGTAATATTATTATTATTTTCTAAAATATCATACTTACCAGTTAATAATTTAGTACCTTTACCTGTTAATTCAAAGGTAGTATAACTTCCGACTACTGCTCCTATACTAATTACTATTTTTCTAGCTTTACTTGTTGGACATGTTTTAGCTAAAATAGTAGCACAAATTTGAACTCCTACCATAAAAGCCGAAGCAGCACCTACATGATTTATTATATCTTTTATTAAATCACCACTAATTTTTACCGTTACACTGTTATCTAGTACCTGTACAAATGTGGAATTAAAATCTAAATAAACTATATTTGTTGAAAATATTCCAATAGTTAATATTACCAAAAACAATAATAAACATTTAATTCATCATTTAATAGAATGATAATTTATTTTAGAAATTAAAAATTTAATCACTTTACTTAATAAACCGTACCACTTTATAAATACAAAACTTAATACAAAACCAGTACACAAAAATTCTAAATAAAGTACAAAAGTTAAATAGAAAATATTAAAGGTAGCACTTAACCTTAATAGGTGACGTAAAATAAATAAATTAAACAAAGTTAATATTTTGTATCCATCAGAATAAAAAATATTATTAAATAAAAAATTAAATTTAAACATTTGTTTGTTTCTGTATTTCAGGTTTACTCTTTTACTTAATTATTTTGATAGTCTTCTTATATTATTTAAATAAATATAAATTTAATAAATAATGGATCATAGTATAGAAATATATTCTATTTAAGTTAAATCAATCAAATATAATTAAATTCAAAAAGAATATGATTTCATAAACTTACTATTTTGTGTAAAAACGAATATTTTGTGTATACTCTTTAATTGTTAATTTAAATTACATAATCTTTTAGTTAACATCCTATTTTATAACCTTTTCAGCGTTGTAGTTTATAACTCTTCCGTTAATACGAGCTCTTCCAGATTCGAACTGGGATCTTCCTAAATGACAATTAGGTATTTTACCTATTAAACTAAGGGCTCTAAATTTAATTCTATAAAAATATAAGAAATTACAATTGAAAAAATTAAACAGAATTAAAAACTTGTTACTTTTAAATTTTTATAATTAATTATATTCTTTTTTATATTAACTAAACAAATTTTATTAATTGAATTTATAATTGGCTTACCAATAAAACCACACAAATTTATTTTATTTAAGGGTTAAGTTAACTTTTTTGTTGTTTGTTTACCGCCTTACGGATTGTGTTTGTGTTTGTGTTGTGTTTTATGTGTGTGTAGGTTTATATGTAACAAGAGCGAGGTGATTCGAACACCTACCAATGATTTTGGAGATCGCCATACTAACCAGTTAATACTACGCTCTTTATATTTTCTAATTTATACTTTCTAATTTATAATTTATAGTTTATAATTTATAATTTATAATTTATATTTTATTTTTCTTTACTTTTATAATAGATTACATGAGTTATTTGTAATTCTAAATTTATGAATTTTTATATAAATAATTTTTTTATTGAATTATAAATAATTTTACTTTTTAAGAAATAATTTTTATTATAAATTATAAATTTTCTTTTAACCAAAAAAAAACGGTTGTTTGTTTGTTTGGGAAATTTAATATTTTAAGGGTGGGGGGGGATATAAATTTTATTTTAAATATAATTAAAAAAATTAAAAATAAATTAAATAATACGAGGATTAAATTAAATTATGCTTTATTACTTAATTTAGTTATATACATTCTGATTACTTGTTGGAAAGTAAATAAAGGTAATACATATTTACTAAATAAATAAATTAAAGCAAATAAAGTTAAAAAAGAAAAAGATAATTGATTTAAAAAATAAAAAGGAATTAATTGAGGCATTGTGATATTTAAATATTAAGGTTCTCCTTTAATTAAAGTACGAGAACTGTCTCTGCTATCTTATTAAAATTTTACAATTTAAACAAAAAGCAAATAAAAAGATAAATCTTTTAGAAAAATGAGACAATGAAGGTATTAAAATAAAAGATTATTGTAATTATAAATCTTTAAATTATAAGAATTGTATAAGGTTTATAAATTTAGTTTTATTATTATTGTTATTGTTATTGTTATTTTTATTTTTTTTTATATAATTTTTAATCTTTTTGAGCTTCAGTTAACCTATAAATATATTATATTTTATCTTATTTTATTCTTATCTTGTTATCTATTTATCTTATTTTTTTATGTAGCATAAAAAGATAATGATACTTTGAATTAAGATGTAATCATTATAATGTAAAGTGTTATATTTTATTATTTGTATTTTGGTGTTATCTTCAGCTGTTTAGAGTTTAAACTTTAACAAAATAAACTATTTATAACAAAAACAAAAATAAGTTGTTTTTTATAAAAATCATCCTTTATAAATTATAAATTATAAGTTATAAATTAGAAAGTATAAATAGAAATTTGAATTTTTATTTATTTTGTGTTTTACATAGAATCTACTCAGGCTAAGTAATCTTGTACAGATACTGCTTCTACTACAATGGGCATAACTTTTTATTTTGTTTTATTTTTATTCGCCCGGCTTTCTAAAACTATTTTTAGAATAAGTATTAAAAATACAAATAATCTAAAGCCGATAAGTTTCTAAGATAATTTATAATTAAGTTTCAAACTAATTTTTTTAAGGAAGCTAAAATATAAAAAGTTATTTTTATTCTTTTTTATATAATTTTTAATCTTCGCTCATTTTTACTTTTTCTATTTAATTTTGATCTAAAATAGCTTTTATAATAAATTTGTTAAGAAATTAGAATTAAATTTTATTAGCTTATTACTCTCAGATGTAACTTGTTATCTTTTATTATAACAAATAAAATAAATATTTTTTATTAAATGTTGGTTAATATCCTCTATATATATTTGTTCCTGTATAGTTAAATCATATAAAATTAAATTAATAATAGCATTATGATCTTCTTTATTTAAAAACATGGTTACCTTTTTATTTATTTTATAAAGCTTTTTAAAGATTTAATCTTGTATATATAGTGTTAAGGCGTTCCATGAGTTATTCACTATATTTATTTTTATTAGAACATATTTTAATAAAGGTATTGTTTTGTGGCTTTAAAAACATTGTATAATAAAAGAATTTAATATTTTATAAATAATAATTAGCAACCTTATAATAGAACTATAAACTAAATTTTACTATTCTCTTTACGAAAGTCAAAATTTAAAATATATGTAGTAATACAAATCAATTTAATTTTAAACTCTCTCATCTAAATAAAATAATAATTAATATTTTATATAGGAGGTTAATAATTTGTTTTTACATTCACATAAAATAGTTTTAATTTATTCTTTAACTTAGAAAATTAATGTTTAGATTATATTCTATTTTTTTTTAGATTTTTCTTTTAAGTTCATTAGAGAATTTTAATTTAGTAATAAATTAAGTAAACAATCCTTTACTATTCTCGGCTAAAATTTGTAGCAGCCGCTGTTTTTAAGCGAGATATTTCGTAAAAGTAACATTTCTTTCGAAATGGAAGGACTATTTCTTTACTAATCAATTAGTTATGTAACGTTTAGTCTCTGAGGCTTATACTTTTTATATTTTTTGTGGTTACAGCTTATAGGTTACTGGTTACTTTCACTTTCACAGATCTAAGATAAAATATTTTAGTATAGTATTTTTGCCTGCTAGTTACCTACAGAATGGATTTTAGGAAGGTTTGCCTTTTTATTTCTTTTCTTTTTACGGGTTCTAGCATATAGTTACATTTTAGTTTAATTAATTAAACTGGACCTATGCCTAAATTGATCCATGTCATACTCCACAGATTTCTGAACATTGTCCATAGAATGTTCCAGTTCTTTCTGCTAATATTGAAGATTGATTTAATCTACCTGGTACAGCATCTAATTTTAAACCTAATGAAGGTACAGCAAAAGAATGAATTACATCCGCACCTGTAATAATTAATCTAATGTGACAATCTACAGGAATAATAACTTTATTATCTACTTCTAATAATCTGAATTGTCCTAATTCTAAATCAGAATCTGGTATCATATAAGAATCAAATTCTATAGAATCTCCGTTTTCAGTTACATAATCAGAATATTCATAACTTCAATATCATTGATGACCTACTACTTTTATAGTTATTGTGGGAGATATTACTTCATCTAATAAATATAATAATCTGAAACTAGGGAAAGCAATAGCTATTAATACAAATGCTGGTGTTATAGTCCAGATAAGTTCAATTAAAGTCGCTCACTTTAAATTATTAGTGATTTGTACTATATCTTATACTATTAAAGGAAATAGATCATTCCTTAGTGTAATAGTAATTTCACGTATAGTCGATGAGGATTATGTTTTTATTATTTTTATTCCTGCTGATTATTCTTTATCTTACTTTAAGGTTTTAACTTTAACTCCTGATTTCTTTTTAGAAGCCCTCTAACAAAATAGATAAGTTAATATTTGTTTTTTTAAAGTACTTAAAGGTAATAGAATTTCCAGCATATAGTGAAAATTTACATGCATTTATATTCAGTTTTAATAAATTAAATTACTTTAACGTATTAAAATACGGAGCAAAAAATAGCATTTATTTTTAAAAAATTAACAAAATAAAATTATCTTTTATAATAGTATTTAGTTACTCAATAATATGTTAGTGATTTTGTAATTTAAAGTAAAAATTTTAAACTTATTTTATATATCTTAATTTGTACTATGCAAAACTTTTAATTATTTTCCTGCTTATTTTACAGAAGAAAATTGTTTTATTAAAATAATAAGATTAAAAATAATAATATTAAAAATAATTTATTTTGTTGTGTGTTTGTATATAGAAACAAAATGTTACCTTTTGCAATATTATTTCCTTGTTAACTTTAAGTTTTATTTTTAAACCTAGTGTGGCTTTAAAAAGGAATATCTTAGGTTAAAGTATAACTCTTTTCTATTTTTATTTAGGCGGAGCCTAATAATTTAGCTGTAAAAATGATACTTTTTAATCTGTTATTTAAAAAGAAAAAGTGAAACAATAGAGAAAATCATTTAAATTTGTACTTATTTTAGCTGTATTTTATTCTAGAATTTGTATCTTATATAAAATTTGTTCCTTTTATAATAGAACAGCTTCGCCTTTTAATTTGTTTGTTTACCGCCGGCGGCGGAGAAATTTAAAATTGAATTTAACTGAGATATCTGATATTTATAAAAAATTTACCTAAGGCGAGTTGTAATATTTAAATAAAATTTCATTACAAAATATAAAACTTAAAATTCTTTTAAACTTTAGATATGTAAAATGAATTAAAATAATTTCAGAAACATCTACTTAAATTTATGGAGATATAAAAATTTCCATTTTGTTTGTTACTAATTCTATAAATACTAGATTTACTTTTTTTAATGAGTGATTTCATAGTATAAACATTTTCATAAAATTTTTAAGGTTTAACTTTGTTACTTCTTTGTTTTTTATTTACATTTTAAGGTTTCACTTTATTTTTAGTTTTAGATATTATTCATTTTTTAAGTGTTTATTTTTGTTTTAAAGGAGATAGCTGGATGCTGCTATTTGTTTTTAACTCTAACAATTTTTATATTGTTTTTTAAATTTAAGCTAGCCGTTTTAATATTGTGAATTATTAAGTTTGTTTTTTTTTAAAGAATGTATATGCATGTAGGCACTTTAAAGTACCATGATTTAAATATTTATGAACAATAGGAGAATTATTAGAATTATAGTAATACATTACTGAACCTAAAACTCAAAATACACCTACACATATTACAATTAAATAGAAGAATAGAGTATTATGTAATTCTATAATACCTGTAAAACCAGGTGCAGCACTATCTTGGAAACCAATTAATCATTGTTCAGGTGCATCATTAAAAATAGTATTTAAAATAGAAATATTATTTAACATTATCAAAAATATAAAATTTTGTCTCTCTTAGTTTACTGTATTTTATTAAATTAAAATATCTATATAAAAATATACAGATTTTTAAATATAAAATATTTAACACTTTTTTAAATTTAATTCATTATTCGCCTTAGCAAATCAAATTAAAAGTTTTACGGAGTATATTTGTGTTGAATATAATTTGTCGTAACAAGCATCCTAAGATTCGGCTTAAGCAATAGTAGAGTTATTTAAATTTAAAATATAAACTTAAATAATTATTTTTATAGTAAAATTTGTTTTAAAAAGCAATTAACTGAAATTAAACAAATTTAAAATTTTTACAAATTAGGACGGCTTTGCCTTAAAGTTTGTAATAATTGATATTACCTTTTATTAGTGTAATAAAAAAGGTATTTTGAATTTATTTATCCACCTATTAATTCATTTTAAATATAAAAATATAATTTAAAATAATAGGTAACTTAAATTCTCTTTTAAGGAACTAAAATTAAAAGAGCATTCTTTTTAAAAAAAGTACAAAGTAAAGCTAAAAACAGATATTAAAACAATAAATATCTATAAACAATCCGCCGCCGGCGGTACAAATAAAAATATTATATATTTATAATAAATTAAAATTAAAAATTTATTTATTGTAAAATTAATTTAAAGAAATAAAAACTAATTTATTTAATAAGATAAATTTGTTTATAAAAAAATAAATCTTTAAAATAAAAATATTTAAAATTAGTACTTAAATTAAAAAAATCAGTCCTCGTTATTATAAATTTTAATTTTATCTAATTTAAAAATCAAGATTAAAAAAATTAAAACAAAAATTAAATTAAAAAAGATAAAAATATTAAATATTATTAAACTTTAAAATATAATTAATTGTCGCTTCAGCGAGTTCGCTAAATTAAAAGGTATAATACTATTTTTAGTAGCAACAAAATAATTAGTATATTTAATAAAAATGTGAATTAATTCAAATATAAATATAAGTAATATAATTATAAATTCTCCATTAGAACAATTTGAAGTTAGTAATTTAATAAGTTTAAATGCACCTATATTTGGTTATTTAAATTTAAGTTTAAGTAATTTAGGTTTATACTCCTTATTAGTATTATTTTTAATTATAGGTTTACATTATATGGGGAATAATGATTCAAAAATTTTACCTTCAAAATGGTCTATTGGATTAGAAAGTATTTTTACAACTATAAATTCAATGGTTAGAGAACAATTAGGAAAAGAAATTTATTTACCTTTTATATATGCTTTATTTTTTTTCATATTAATAGCTAATTTATTAGGTAATATTCCTTATAGTTATTCAGTAACTACTTCTGTAATAGTAACAATTGGTCTTTCTTTTACTATTCTTACTGGTGTTACAATTTTAGGTTTGTATATACATAAATTACATTTTTTCTCATATTTTGTACCTTCTGGTACTCCTTTAGCTTTAGTACCCTTATTAGTTTTAATTGAAACAGTGTCTTATTTAGCTAGAGCCTTATCTTTAGGTATAAGATTATTTGCTAATATGGTAGCTGGACATTCTTTATTAAAAATATTGTCTACTTTCTTATATCAAATGTTTAATAGTAGCTTAATTATCGCTATATTTACTTTAATCCCTTTTGCTTTCTTCTTAGCATTATGTGGATTAGAAGTAGCCGTATCTATAATTCAAGCTTATGTGTTTGTATTATTAGTAATCTCTTATATTAAAGATGCTATTTATTTACACTAATATTTAATATTTTTTATTTCATAATTTACCCCCTTATACACACACACTTATTTAAAAACATTTAACAATTAATATTTCACTTTTAAATAAAACCAAAATCAAATATAAAACACACACAATTTGTCTTAGCGCCTTATGGTTTATTTGTATTAAAAAATAGATTATAACTAATCCTTTCATTTTAATAAAATGAACACTTTAATCCGCCCCGGCGGTTACAGATTTATACTTTAAATAAATGTGGTTTAAATTTATAGAGTAAAAATTATTGTTTTATTTCTTTAATTGTTTCATTGTTTAAAAATATCCTTGTTTAAGTTTTAACTAAGCACAAAATCTAAAATAAAATTAAGCAATGGCAAATCGTAATAAATACTTTAAATTATTATTAAACACAATACAATTTTTATATTGTAAGTAAACACTAGTATAATAAAATTGAATTATTATAATTTAATTATTATTGTTTTTTTAATTTAATAAATTTTAATAATTATAAATAATGACTATTAAAACAGAATTTATATTCTTATATTTTTATATTAAATTTTTATATTTTTTATGAATTTATTTGTAATCTATTAATAAAAATAAAAATAAAAGAGAGTTATTATATAATTAATTTTATTTCTAAGTTTATAATAATATTTTATTTAAAAATAAGGGGGAATCTGATAACGGTAATCAGTTGTATTTGCACTACAAATATGATAGTTCGAATCTATCTTTCTCCAATAATGATTAAAATTAAAAGATAGAAATTTATCCGCCGCCGGCGGTACAAAAGAAATAGAAAAAATCTCAAATTTAATAATTAATAAGCCTCGGTTGCTTAGTGGTCAAAGCGCTATTTTGAAGCTGTAGATATGTGAGTTCAATTCTCTCCCGGGGCATAAAATAGTTAGGAAAACAAATAAACAGTAAAAAGTAAACAAATAAAATAATTTAACCGTTTATTATAACAGACTAAATCCCCCTGTTCTAATTTATTTTATTCTATTTATATTTATAATTATAGTTATATCTTTTTTTTATAAAGAATTCTAATTTTATTTTTAATTTAAAATTATAAAGTTTTAAGCCGGAATAGTTTAATTGGTAAAACGAATTCCTTGTAAGATTTAAATATTGGTTCAATTCCATTTTTCGGCAAATAATAATAAAATAATAATAATAATTTTAAATTTTGTTTTTATTTTTATATTCTATTTTGAGTTGTAGTTTAATTTGGAAAAACACCATTTTTTGGTAATGGATTTAATATCAGTTCAAGTCTGGTCAACTCAGTAAACTTATAATCTATTTTAGTAAAGAATACAAACTTTACAAAGTATAATTATACAATAATAAAAAGCAGGTAAAAATCAAAAACGAATAGTAAATTCATTTTACTGCCGGCGGCGGATAAATTTATTTTTACACAATTAATAATACTTATTTTATTTCATCTGTTCGGTAGCACAAACACAAACACAAAAGAAATTAAAATTTTATATTTTAAACACACTAGCTTTGCTTTTTCAACAAAAAATTAAACAAAAAATAGGCGGAGCCTTTAAAAAAATAAACCCAAATAAAAAACAAAAAATAATAACAAATATTCTTTTACATAAGGAAGCAGAACTCGAGTGGTTGAGTGTCTCCCTTTTAAGGAGAAAGTCCTGGTTCAAGTCCAGGTGCTTTCATAAGATTAAAATAAAAATTAAGTACTAACAAATTAACAATTAAAAATATAAAAAAATAAATATAATTCTTTAGATTTAATCTATTTTTTCTCATTATTACTTTTTATAATAAATAAAAATAACCTCATTAATTTTTAGTCTCTTTACTTTTGTTAAAATAAATTTTTTTGTTTGATAGGCTGGATATAAAAAGATAAAAGTATAATTTCTAAATAATAAATATTTTAGTACTATTTAAATTTTAAAAGAGATTTCTTTTTATATTTTAATAAATCTAAAAATATAAGGGCAGGTGATCCGATTGGTAATGGTGGTTATCTGTAAAATAATTGGTTTAACACCGTAAAAGGTTCGATTCCTTTACTGCTCAAAAAAATAAAATTTAAGTTTTATTTAAACATTATAATTATAAAATTCTCTTACCAAATAGCAGTAATAACAGCTGTAAACCTATAAATTTAACGATTTTTTTAAATAAATATTTTAGTTTATTGGATAATAATAATAAAGGGGTTTAAATTACAATATTATATATAGTTATTTTTGAGAGGTTTTATATTTTTATTTATAGTTTTTTGTGTTTAAGCCGTTTTTATCTTTAAAAAAATATTTTTGTTTTAAATTAGAAGATAACCCTCGGTTTATTTCACTTTTGTTAATAAGTTTAAACAAATTAGGTTGTTCTAAGCCCCGGCTTTAAATAATAGAAAATTTAAATCCAAACCGGCTTTAAAACTATTCTTTTGTGTGTTTACTTTTTATTTCATATTTTGGTGAGTGCCACTTTAAATAGAATTGTAGTTTTATTTAAAATAAATTTATATAAAATCTCTTTTTTTATAAATTAATATAACTAGATAAATAGAAATAAAACCTTTGAATTTCTTTAAAATTAAGCAACCTTTATTTAAAAATACAAATTACGTAGCTTTATGCTTTATATGTTTACAATATTAAAGATAAAAACAAACCTTTATTAAAGAAAAACAAAACACAAAACACAAAACACAACACACAAAAAACAACACACTAAAAAACTCCTGGGTATTTTAAATTTAAAATCTAAATAATCTGTGAATTAAAACTCTTTAATTCATAGTTAAGCTTAGCCTTGAATGAATTTAACTCTTTCTTTTCAAATAAAAAATTCGAGTAGAAACAATTATATTCTTTAAATAAATAAAAAATAATAATCAATTTAATGAAATAAATTTACTTAACAATTAAAATTTGAGTTGTTTTAGATGAGACTATAAATTTAAATATAAGATAGTAGCTTTAAATATAAAGAAAATATAAAATAAAAATAAACTAACTTTTTTTTTGTTGTTACTGTATTAACTATTTCATTTTTATCTTCAAAAATTTTAAAATGAAAGATATTATACCCCTCTATATTCCCTTTTATTTCTCATATATCATATTATCATATTTATTTAGTAGAACTGCTTTGCCTTAATAAATAAGTATAAACATACTAAAAACAAAAATATACAAAAATAAACTTCTTTTGTACCGCCGGGTTGGATATCTTGTTTTATGTTTAAATTTTAAATAAGATTGATAGAGCTCTTCTTTATTTATTGTGAAACAATCTAAAAATAAACAAATTTATATGCGCATTTAAAATAGTTTCTGTTTTACCGCCCGCGGCGGATTGTTTTATAAATATTTATTGTTTTATTTTTATCCCTGTGTATAAGTTAACCTCTTTTTATAAACGAATTATTTTTTATAAAGTACAAATTTGTAAAATTTATAATTTTATTACTATAAAATACTAATAAAAACAAAATTATTTGATAACTTAAATGATATCTTTTTCCGCCCAGCCTTATATAAAAATTAAGATTTAAAATTAAAATAAATTTTATGATGTTTTATTCTTATATTTTTTCTTTTTCATTATGCTTTTTATTTTAAGAGAATATTTATTTTTATACTACACAATTTAAAGTAATATTTTCTTTAAATAACCAGCTAGGTACAAACTTCTAATTATAAAATAATACTATTACATATCCGTATTATAAATCTCTTTAAACTTTAAAGTATAAATGATAACTATAATAAAGCTTTATTTAAATTGTGTGTTGTAATAATTTATTATTACATTAAATAATTCATACTAAATTATTCATTTTTAGTTTGTAGTGTAAATGGTTATTTTTATATTTAACTAACCTATCCAAAAACAAAACAACACACTAAATATTATTATTTAATAATAATAAAAATAAATTTTAATTCTTTGCCTCTTTTTAAGTGTTAAGCCAGTTAAGCGGGTCCGCTAACACAACTATTAATTTAGGTTAAGTAAATTAAATAAAAAAGAGATAAATTATAATTTATATTAAATATTTTTAATACTAAAATTAAAAATTATATTTAGCTAAAATAATTATAATAAACTTATTTAGAATATACAAATATAATATCTCTTTATATTTTATTAAATTAATTTTTTTAAACCAAATATAAATTATATACTAACTAAAAATAAAAAAATATATAAAAGAATATAGATAAAAAATTTTAAATTTTTAAAATTTAAAATTATCATTATCATCTAAGCAACTAATTTTACAAATAGAATATTTGTATGCACTTAAACCTTTTTATTTTCAGTTATATTATAAAGAAATATAAATTTATTTTTATAATATAATTTAAATATATAATAACCTTTAATTGGTGGCTATTTGAAAATAAAAAAAACAAACATTAGTATTAAATAAAAATAAAAATAAAAAAATGATTAATCAAGTAATTAATAGAAATCAATTTCAATCATTTCCTTATCATTTAGTAGATCCATCACCTTGGCCTATTTTAGTGAGTTTTTCATTATTAAGTTTTACTGTAGGAGCTGTAGTATATATGCAAGGTTATCCTTATGGTAATTACTTAATCAGTTTAGGTTTCCATATAACATTATTTGCTATGATATTATGATTCCGAGATATTATAACAGAAGGAACATTTCTTGGTAACCATACTATAGAAGTTCAAAAAGGATTAACTCTAGGAATTGTATTATTTATAATTAGTGAAGTTTTTGCTTTTTTAAGTGTATTCTGAGCTTTTTTTCATTCTAGTTTAAGTCCTGCTATAGAATTAGGAGGAGTATGACCACCACAAGGAATAACACCTTTAGATCCCTTTGCAATACCTTTATTAAATACTATATTACTATTATCATCTGGTGTTTGCCAGAAATGTGATTTATTTGAAATTCTTTTATTAACAAGTAATATTTTACCTTTTAATTTACCGAGAGTATCTTCTTTAAAAAGGATAGGTTGTCATAATATAGATATATTAAGTATATTAATAGGATCTTTATTAGGTAAAGGAAATATGGAAAGAGATGGTAATGGTTCACGTTTTACTTTTTATCCACAAATAAATAATGGAGAATATTTATTATGATTACATCAAATAATAAGTACTCTTGGTTATAGTAACAGTGAATTACCTGAAATAAATATAATTAAAGAAATAAATGGTAAAATATCTTATAAATACAAATTTAAAACTTATACCTATAGTTCCTTTAATTGAATATATGATGAATTTTATCCTAACAATAGAAAAATTATACCTACAAATATAGATAAATATTTAAGCCCTATAGCTTTATCTTATTGAATAATGGCAGATGCTAGTCTATATAAAAATAGAGGTTTAAAGTTTAATAGTAACCATTTTACACTTAAAGAAATAAAAATATTATCTTCTGTACTTGAAAAAAAATATACTATTAATACTTCTATTTATAAAACGGGTATTATTAATCAATATAGTTTATATATTCCTAAATCTAATTTAGATATTTTAATAAAAATAATTAAACCATATATTCATCCTACTATGATTTATAAAATTATTTTGATTTAATACTTAGGCCTCTAATTTAAATATTTGTTATTATTATTTCTTATATTCTTTTTATATTAACACAACTTGTAAGTTTATTAATAAAATTTTAGTTTTATCTTTATAATTCTAATTTATATACTTTAGCCGAAATGTACACACTTTCAGCCCTTTAGATACAAATTTAAACCCACAAATATTGGTGCATATATATTTACAATATAAAAAAGAATACAAATTTAGGTAATAGTTAATTATTAAATTTATATAAAAATTTATACCTAAAGGTTTAGGTAACTTAAATAAAAATTATTAAACATTATATATATAAGATTAAATATTAAAATTTAAAAATATAAACTTTTAAGGTTATAAAAAATATAAAATAATATAATAGATATTAACCACTGGCCTAAATACAAATTTAACAAAGAATTAACAAATAAATTGCATAGTCCTAGAGATAAAATAAAAAGAATAAAATTTTAATAATAAAAAATTAAAATCTTTTATTCTAATAAAAAAAAATCTAGCTTTTATTAAGAAAGGAGATAGTTACAATTCTAATTATCTTGGCGACATTGATGAAAACGGTTAACGAAATACATCTAATTTTAAGACCGTCGGTTATTAACATAAAATGATCGCTACAGACTGGTTCATCGATGGGTACTTTAAACAAAAATAAAAGTGCTTAATGTACAGTCGAAATCTCAAATAGAACACAATTTCTATTTCAAAGGTTTTATAAAAATTTTCAATATTAGTAGCAATACTATTTTTACTTTTTAAGTTTAAATTTGAAAGAGATATATTTATATAAAATACAAGAGTTATATTTTTAGATGTTTAATTTATTATTTTTTTAATTTATTTTACTTTATATAACTGGAGATTTGGCATTTGTTACATATGGTCATCATGCTTTAATACAAGGAGATAGAAGAGGAGCAATATTAGGAACCTTATTAACTATAATATTTGCAATATTATTTACTGGTTTACAATATTATGAATATTCTACAGCAGGATTTACAATAACAGATTCTGTATATGGTACAGTATTTTATGCCTCAACAGGATTACATGGAATACACGTAATAATAGGAACAATATTTATTTTAGTTGGATTTATTAGATTAGTTAATTATCATTTAACAGATACTCATCATCAAGGACATGAAGCCGCTATTTTATATTGGCACATAAAATTATAATAATACATATAACACTCGCCCTTTAATTATGTAAATAGTTAAATCGGATTTCACTTTATGCTGAAAAATCTTATATTTTGAATACTTTAATAACAAAGTTAAAATTTCAATTATAATAAAGAAAATTAGCAAGGTATTACCTTCAGAGACTTTACGTGAATTATTTCCTATTTTTTAGAAAGTATAAGAAAAAGTCCTAATTTCAAATTCTCCTATACAAATTATAAATATTTATTAATAAAATTATCTATTATAAATTACAACGGTAACCCTTATAAATTATAAATTTATAATTAAAAAATATAAAATTTCTTTATTAAAACTCTTTTTTATATTTTTATATTTTAATATAAGGCTCCTATCTTAAAAAAATAAGATACACAAAAATTATAATATAAAGATTATCTATCAAATTAATTATAATTTACAAACAAATAATAATCTTCAAAAACATAAAAATTTAATTTAATTTTATTTAATTTATATTTATAGTTATAGTTATAGTTATATTTTTATTTATAATTTTTTGTTATAAATGATCTTTTTTATAGTGTTATAGCTCCCCCGTGTTTTTCTAATTTTTTATATTTAAATTTTAAATGTATCCGCCGCCGGCGGTCAAATAAACAAATTATAACTTGCAACCAGGAGTAAGCTAGCCCTATTTTACATATAACTTAATAAAGAATATTTTTGTGTCGTTTTTTAAGTTAAGTTGTTTGTGTTACCGCCTTACTTATTAACTTAAATAATTTAAAATATAAATATTTTCATTAGTTCCGTGGCTATCGACAAATAAACAAATAATAGAAAATTAAAAATATAATAAAAATAATAAATGTATCCGCCGCCGGCGGTAAAATTTTAATAAGAGAACTATTGACTTTGTTGATGTAGTATGACTTTTTCTTTTTCTCGCTGTTTATTACTGAGGAGGTCTTTAAATATTTTAAACAAATAAAAATGAATTATAAATTAAATATGATAAATATAAACAAATTTACAACCAAATTAAATACAGATAAAGAAAATATAATTTTTATCTTTGTATTAAATTCACTATTCTTTTTTAGTTTACAGTATAATTTTAATTATACAATAGATTTTTTAAGTACTGATTATCTTTCTTTACCAATATTAATTTCTTTAACTAGTGCACATAGAACAACAGAAAATATATTAAATAAAATAAAATTAACCGCCGCCGGCTGTAAACAAATAAAAATAGAAGAAATAAAAATATTCCTTTATAATAGTTTATTCTTATTAGGATTACTATCAAGAGAAGAAAATAATCTTTTCTTTATAACATTCAATTTACAAATAAATTATATTATAAATAGTATTAAAACAAAATTCTTTAAATGAAATAAATTAAAAAAAAATTACGATCTTTTTAATCTTTATTTGTTTATATTTTTAGTAAATACTTATCCTAAATATTTATCTAAAGTTATTTTAACTTATTATGTATTTTGTTTTATTAATATAATTTGTATACTATTTTGTAAAATTTATTATCTTGTTGATTTTAATTGATATAGTTTCAATTTTGTTTATTTTATAATTACTTCTAATGATTTTGATTTTATAATTTCTGATTTGAATTACTTTAAATTAGATTTATTTCTATCTAAAGAACAAAATTTTTATACGAAAGATTTAGTTATTAATTCTAATATTATTTTAGATCCTATAGATAAATTTATTGATGATAATAGAAACAATTTTAATATTAATAATATTAATAATAATAATTTAGGGAATAATGGTAATCCAGGGGGTAATAATGGAAATAATAATCACTGGACTGTAGCCACAAATACAAACCATAATAATAATAATGATGATAATATAAATGTGCTGGACTTTAATGTAACAGCGCATCTAGAAGAAATAAGAAGTAGACATAGTCATGTTATTAATTATATTGTAAAACGGGAGAATTTAATCAATTTTCTAGTAAATCCACATTGACCACGTGTGCTAAATCAGGATATTATTCATTATCTTCAATATATCCTAGGAAAAATACACTATGAATCGGTATATTTTACTAATTCTCAAGACTCCCCCATAAGCGTAAATAGTCAAGAGTCAAGTATAGTGAATTCCCCAGCAAGTATCTCACCTTCACCTTCACCTTCCCCTACCCATTTAAATACCAATTACCCTTTTTCTATAGAAGAAACTAGAATAACCGTACAACAGATTTTTCCAAATACATATAATAATGAAAGAGTAAACTCCGGTTTTACAGCAGAAGAAATTCTTCACAGAGACTATCCTGAAATACCTTTAACTCAAAAGGTTATGCTAAAACGTCAATTAGATTACGGTAGAATTTTTTATTACAGGGAAAATAATATAATAAGACCTTTACAAGGTGAAATAGAAGGTTATGAATTAAAAATATTAGAACCAAGACATCTATTAAGAAGATTCTGTCAAGACCCAAAAGATATAATCCAATTTCATTGAATACAATCAAAACCTTTTAATCCTTATACAATATATCATACTTCAGATCCAGAACATTATTTCCAAATGATTGAATATACAATTGTAAATAACAAAATTGGACTTTTATTGGGTAATATAGATGATAAATTAGCTAAAAGAACTGCTTTAAACATAATAGAAAGAGAAAATTATACTTACCAAGTTGAAAGAGATATAAGATACTATGCATACTTATTAGAAAAATATATTTATCCAAATAATAATTAACCGGTTAACTTTAAACTAAACTAAGAATACTTTTTAGGAGGAGCCGTCCTAAATTTGTTGCTACGATAGCTATTTCACCTTTTTTGTAGTGAAGTTTTATTTTTGTTTTTGTTTTTGTTTTTAAGCTGAGGTAAAAGAATTAAACAGTTGTTTTTAAGAATGAAATTAACACAATGAATACTCTTAAATGTAATAAAATTGTTTTAAGAGGCATAGCATAAATTTTCAACCTTAAATTTCCTTTCTATCTTTATTTGTAAAATGTTTACAACTAAATAAAAATTTTAAATTTAAAGGCGCCTTAAATTAATATACTAAAATACAAAATAAAAATACAACAAAATACAAATTGGCGCGGAGCGACGCTATCTACTTATTTAAATACTTTGTAACCCCCACCACACAAAGTAAGGCTATACTTAAAAGTTTTAATTTAAAAATTTAAAGTTTAAGGCGGAGCCCCAGAAAAAATAACAGCCAGCCTTAAAATTAAAAATAATAATTAAAATAATAGACTATTATATCTCTATTTTAAATAGATCTCAAAAATTTTAATAAATAAGATCTCCGTATTATTAGCTGTATCTATAATAATTACAAAAATTTATTTATTTCATATTTAATTCTTAAATATAAAAATCAAATAAATAAAATCAAATAAAATAATATTTAACACTATTATTACAGAAAAGGGTGCTATTTGAGGTTCTTTTGGCTATAAATTTTTAAATTTGTTTTATTTTTAATATTTTTTAAGTGTGGTGTAACCGCCGGACAGGATTTTTTGTGTAATATTTATTTTTAAATTTAAAGGTTAAAATTGGATAATTTCTGTTAAAAGTTTAAATTTATTTATTTATGGATACAGTTTTTATAGTAAAATTAAAAGGTATAAAATATTTAACACAAATATAAGAGAAGTAAGGCGGAAAACAATAGAATTGCAAAGGTTATGTATATCCTTTACTCTTTTTCAAAGATATGAGTTTATTATTCTAATTAAAAATTTCATATTGATATTATTAATATAAATTATATAAAATATTTAATAGTGGTACTATATATTTAATTTATTTTAAACTTTTTTATTTTAATGTTATAAATTTAAAAAGAATTAGAGATATATTTGGAGTTAGCTCCTGTTTATAATTTTTATTACAAATTTAACACAAATTTAACCTTTTAATTACATTATAAAAATAAACACTTAAACATAAAACTTGTTTTTATAGATAAATTTTTTTAAATATAACAGAGGCTTATAATTTTATATTAACATATTTGTATTTTTAGCTTATTTTTAATAATCCTCCGAGTTTATCTGGAGGAAGTAATCCTGTTAAAATAATAAGGGTGAGAAAATTGTAACTAATAATCCAGTATTTAAATCTGCAGATACTAATCCTAATGTAAATACTGGGGGTAAACACTCTCTTATTATATAATTATAACTTAAATTATGTTATAACCTTTTTGCTTTGGGTTGTTATTAGTTATAATTATTAATTAAATAAAATATGTTTAGTAAAATTGTATAATAATCATATAATAACAATTATTTGCTTCTATTTTATGTATATTTTTTAAATAATTATTTAAAATAAATAAATTATTAAATTAGTTTTTTTACTATCTTAAATCTCGGATATATTTAATATAGTTTTTTTACTATTTTTAAGATTTTATATTAATATAAAGACAAAAAATCTTCTTAATAATAAATTATAATACACAACCCAAAATGATGAAAACAACTGTTAAATTAGTAAACTTAGGTTTCTTACTGAATCTTAAATATATACACAACCCAAATATAAAATTAATTAGATTTTTAAATACTAAATCTAGTAGTATTAATATTCCTATACCTTTTTCTAAAGAAAATAGTATATCTAATACTATAAAGAAAAATTCATTTTAGAAAAAAATTCTAAATATTCTTTATTTGAAAAATAAATAGCAGCTCTTGATACTCTTCCTTATGATGAATTAAAATTTAAATATCATAATAAATATAATAATATACGTTTTAAACAAAATATGTTGAGTTTAAATAATTCTATTTATAAAATTACAGAAAGATCCTTAAATAAAAATAAAAATAGAAGATATTATAGTACTAATAATTTAAGTAAAAGTAATTTAATATTATCTAATAATGTTTATAAAAATTCTAATGGATTTATAAAACTTTTAAATATAAAAAATATGTCTATAAATTCTAATAAATCTATAACATCTCAAAATTTAATGCTTATGTTATATTCGGAGGATAAAAAAGAAAATATCCAACTTAAAATAGAAAATGACTTAATCTCTCAACAAAATCATTTAAGTTTTAAATTTTAATTGATTGTTTGTTTATAAAACAAATAGTTGTAATATTAGGAATATTACAAATCTCAATCGATCTCTTAAAAAGTATTCTCAAAAAAATTTCTAATTTAAAATTTAATTTAGGTGATATTGCCTTATTAAATATTAGATCTATATCTTTCGACAAAAGATTAAATTGTCACGTATTTGAATTTGAAAATAATAAATTGCTTGATCATTACAAATTAATCTTAGCAATATTTAAAACGCTTAAATCAATTCCGGAATTTAATGATAATAAAGATAAAGTTATTCTAGCTTCAGTTCATTTTCCTACTAAGATTGGAGATAAAAAATATTTTATTCATAGAAATGTTGGCTTAAATGGTGATACAACCATTGAGGAATATTTAAATAAAATTGACAGTCAATTAAACAAGTTTTATGAGTCAGGATACGAAGTACACACATTTACACATATTACAATAAAAATGTGAGAAATAGGCTCCGATCAGAAATTGACACCCAAAATTAAAAAACAAAGTAATCCAATTCATATCCAGAAGAGAGGTATTCACACTGATATTATAAAAAGTAAGAAAACTAAAGATAAAAATATTATCGCACCTCTTAAAACACCGAAAACAATTCATCCTAAAAATATTTATACTATGGATATAGAAACTATGAACATTAACAATATTCAAACCCCCATAGCCATTTCTTTTGCATATAAATCCGATCAAAATATTAAGACTATTTTTAAATTAATTGACATAAATAAATTAAAAGTTAATCCAACATTAGCCGTGTCAGAAATGTGACAAGCTTTTATAAAAGATTTATTAGAAATTAAATCGAATAGTTTAACAATATACTCACATAATCTGGGTGCTTTTGACGGCTATTTTCTATATAAAGGCTTGTTAAATTTACCGGGAGTTAATATTGATAATATCAGTTCTATTATAGATGATCAGCGAAAATTTATTTCTATTGAAGCTAAATTTGAGGAAAAAAAATTGGTTTGAAAAGACTCTATAAGAGTTTTCCCTCTTTCTTTAAATGAATTGTGTAAAATGTTTGGTATCGAAGGTAAAACAAGTAAATATTTACCTGAGTTTAATTCAATTGATTTATTCGATAAACCAGAGTTACTTAAAATATTTATAGACTATTCTATACAGGATTCTGTGGCGTTACTTAACGCATTAAATAAAGCTCAAGAAATTTATATTACAAAATATAAAGTTGACTTTACTACGGTTTGATCTACTTCCACTTTATCACTTAAAATATTTAGACAGTTGTTTCAAAAAGAAGATATTCCTATATTTAACTATTATCCTGAAAGAGAAATAAGAAAAAGTTATTTCGGAGGGTCTACGGATTATTATATGAGATATGGTGAAGGCTTATATCATTACGATGTAAACTCACTATATCCACATGCTATGACTAAACCTATGCCACTTAAATTTATCCGTTATATTGAAGGATCTGAGATAGATTTAAACAATTTCTTCGGTTTTTGTGAAGTTAAAGTTAAAGCACCAGATAATATAAAAATACCCTTATTACCATTTAAACTTGAAGGTAAAACGTTACACCCTCTAGGCGAATGAATTGGAGTTTGTTTTAGTGAGGAATTAAAAGCTGTATTAAAGTATGGTTATAACTTTGAGGTGTTACACGGCTACGAGTTTAGTAAATCATATCCATTTACAGATTATGTTAATCATTTCTTTGAAGAAAAGAGAGTTACTGAAGGTAGCGAAAAATTTATTGCTAAAATGCATTTAAACCAATTATATGGATACTTCGGTCGAAAACAAGAACTTATAGAAACTAAAAACATTAAACGTGAAGAGTTGACTTCTTATTTAAACAAACATAGTATAACTGCGATAATCGAAATAAACGATGAAATAATTACAATATTAATGAGTAGTAATTTAGATTTTGATATAATTAACACTTTAAACACTAAATATTCATTAAATATTGATTCTAATTTTAAAAAAGTTAAAAGTAATGTTGCTTTAGCTTCTGCCGTAACCTCATATGGAAGAATTGGAATGATGAAGTACAAGACTATGCCGGGTTATGAAGTTTACTACACTGACACAGACTCCATATTTGTAAATAAACCTCTTCCAACCGAAATGATTGGAGATGGATTAGGACAAATGAAAGATGAGTTAAAAGGAGACGTAATAAGTAAAGGTTATTTTCTTGGAATTAAGAAATATTGTTATATTGTTAATGGTGAAACGAAAAGTGTATTTTCTGGAGTAAAACGTAATAGTTTAACTTTATCTGAAGTTGAGACGCTTTTAAAAGGTGGTGTAATAGTCAAAGAAATCTCCACAAGATTCTATAAACATTTCACAGATTTCTCTATTAATATTGAACAAACCTCTCTATCAATAAAAGATACCAACGATAAAGAAATAATAAATAGAAAATAAATAGAAAATAAAAACAAAATTTGAGAATTAAATTAGAAACTATGTCAATTATTAAGTATTTTACACTAACACATCTTCCATATTTTAAAATAAAATATTTACTATTTTTATTAATGGGTTCTATTTGAAAACTTATCCTTTGTTATTTTAATTAATTAAAAACAAAAATGATTATTATTTTTATGGGGGGGTTTAATTTTATATTTTAATTAAAAAGTAAATAAAAAGTAAATAAAAAAACTATTAGCAAACAATAAAAGTGATACTTCTTAATACATTTACTTATTAAAAATATTTAATTTTATTTACTACAAAATATCTCAAGAATTCTATACATATAGGAAAGGGATTAAAATGTGTACTGCTCTTTCAAGTACCAAATTGTGATTTATTTTATAATAAAACTACCAGTGTATTTTGTTTATATTTATTAAGCTATGATTATAGGATGTGTAGCAATAAATAGAATTCCATTAGATAAAGTATACATAAAAAATAATATACTAATACCTAATAAAAATATTTCAATGCTTATCATTTTTTTATTAAAAATTAAATATCATCTTATATATTTATTAGTGAAAATATTTAAAATTCTATCCATATTTATTAGAATTAATATATTAAATAATAAAACTATAATCAAACTTGTTATTATTATTGATAAGAAAAACAATAAAACACTTAAATCTAATATTTGATTTGCTAAAAGTTCATTTGAGTAATTCACTGGTACCGGTTCTAATATATATTTAAAATATTCAAACAAAGTTTGTATGTATGTATTTACTATATCTGCAATTTTATTACCATCATCTAAAAATTTACTACTATTATTTGAAGCATTTGATATTTGACTTAAAGTATCATCATCTACTTCTATGTTCACTTCACCTTCTTTAGTTTGAGATTTGATATATATCGAAAGTAGACAGAAAAAAATGAAGATAAAGTTAAAATTAAAATTAAAATTAAAATTAAATGGGTGTTTACTGTTTAACTTTTTAATAAAAATAACTAAAGAACTAGATAAATTAGAATTAGAATTTTTACTAATTTTTATTGTATTCTTATCTAAATTGAATTTTATTTCAGAGAATTTTTTAAGGATATATTTATTGAAATTACTAATATGTTTTAACAAGGATAAGTTTACTATTAATGGGTTTATAAATATGGCTTCCATTAATACTGAGAAATTAAAGGATTTTAAATAATATGATATGTATAGGTTTGTAAGTAAACCATCAAGTAGAATTGAGATGTTAATTGTGTAGAATAATCCACTATAGATACCTATACCTGATCCAATGGACTGAATATATAAAGTACTAAACGATAGTACTCCGGCATAAATAAAAATTATAGAGGTTATTCTGGTGAATGACAGACATGAAATATTTCTATTAAAAACAAGTAGGGCGATTGCCACTATTAAAATTAAGAAGCTAATAAAGATCATTACTAAAAAATACTAAAATTTTAAGTATAAAAATTTAATACTTCTTTTATAAAAAAACTTATCTATATTTGATTAATTTAATTTAAATATATTAACAATTAACACGAAAATTGTCTATTTTATAATATAAATAAATGTAAGTGGAATATTTTTATATATAAAAGGTATAATATACATTTATATATTTTTATTATTTTAGCACTTTACATTTTACCCGTCAACGTTTTAAATAACGAATTTTATTAGCAACCGTTTTATATTAGAAATGAACAATATTAAAAATAAATTACAATTCTTAAATAGTAAAATCAATATTAGAAAATTTTCTAATAAAAATATACCAAGCGATAATAAAATATTTATAACTCATTTAAAAATAACTTATTCTTATTTAAAATTAATTATAAAAATTTATTTTATGAAATTTTTTTCTTTATTTGGAACATTTAATTTATTTTTATTTTAAAAAATTTATTTTTATTTTTGTATTCGCAGATTTTATACTAAATCATAATATTTTTAATTTATATAAAATTATAAATGATTTATTTGAATTGGAATATCTGAACGATTTATTGATGAAATTTTTAAGTTTATTTGATAAAGTTGTGCAATATTTGCAAGATAAAATTAATAATTTACACTCTAATTTAACGAATAGCCAAGAAATACATAAAAAGGAAGTTAAACCTGTTGATAAAATTAAAATTGTTAATAAAGATAATGGGGTGGTTACAGATTACAGATAATATTATAAATCAGATTTAAATTCTAATTTAAGATCTAACTACAATTTAGAACCAACCTATTCAGGTAATTCCATCGATTATGTGTATTGAGGGGGAATAATTATAGGTGGAATTTTAATAGTAGGATGTGTGTATATTTATATTCACCCGGATATAATTACAAGTTTATTTACACAAACACCTCCACCTTCTAATCCACCATCAACACCTCCTGCACTTATATTTATAGATTTAACTGGTGATGAAACACCTAAAGCTTCATTAAGTCCAACTATTAAATTAAGTCCCACTTCTTCTGTTGATAGTTTTGATAGTGATAAAACAGTTCAATTTGAGAAATATTTTAAAAAACCTGAAGATATTATGATTAAAACTGATAATGATAATAATAATTGGGGAGAATAAAGATATTCTGTTATATTTCGATTATTCAATATATTTCTTTAAATTTTACCCTTACCTATTTAAATTTAAAATAAACCACACAGCAAAAGGTTGTTAAAATAGGATGTTAACTAAAAGATTATGTAATTTAAATTAACAATTAAAGAGTATACACAAAATATTCGTTTTTACACAAAATAGTAAGTTTATGAAATCATATTCTTTTTGAATTTAATTATATTTGATTGATTTAACTTAAATAGAATATATTTCTATACTATGATCCATTATTTATTAAATTTATATTTATTTAAATAATATAAGAAGACTATCAAAATAATTAAGTAAAAGAGTAAACCTGACAAATCTGATCCTGATTTAAAATGGAATCAAAAAAACTTAGATAAATATTGAAAACTTTAATAGTACCCCAAAATTCTCTTAATAAAGATGTAGCTAAGAGTAGTGATGATTTTAAAACAAATATTAGTGAAGATGAATTAAAAGATCGAATTAATAAATTAAAATCTCCTCAACAACCAAGTAATATTCAACCATTAACAGACCATGACCGAGATGTACAATTGAGCGATTTGGAATCATTTAAAGCCGAAGTTACGAATTTAAGTTGAAGTAAATATTTAGACTTTAAAAATAAATGTGACCAAGATAAACAGTATCAAGCTCAAATTAAATCTCTTTTAGATCGATCTAAAGTAGGAACAAAATTAGATCCGAATTTAAAATTAAATAAAGAAACATTAGATGCTGTTGACAACTTTAAAAAACTTAAAGAATTAGGTTTAGAAGGTTTTAAAAATAAATATCCTAAATTATCTGAAGCTCACCCCTTGGGAAAATATGGTGATGTAACTTTAAATGAAGTAATTAATCATATGCGTGGTTTAAAAACAGAACAAATGTTTCAATTTTTGAAAGACCATACCACAGAATTAACTTTAGTATCACAAATGTTACCTACATTATTTATTTATAAATCTTTGATTTCTCATCATAATAAAATTGTGGCAGCACAAATAGAACACATACACACATTAAAATTATCACCTGAACAATTAAAAGTGCGATTAGAACATGTAACTAAAGAAACCAGATTTGTGAAATTAGTTGCTGCTCCTTTTGTAGCTTTAGGGTTTTATGTTGTAACTCGAATAGTTGGTTCTGTAAAAGTACATTTAAAAAGTCAAGAACAGGCAAGTGAAGCAATAGGAGGAAATAGTTTGTTATCTAGTTCATTGGTACTGTGAATTAAAAAGTTAAACAGTAAACACCCATTTAATTTTAATTTTAACTTCTTTTTCTTTATATTTTTCTTTTTACTTTCGATGTATTTAAATTCTAATTCTAAAGAAACACATAATTTTGATATAAGTTTCATAACGGATTGACCATATTTTAAATACGTATTATATGTAATAATTATTTCATGTTTTATAATTAGTTTATATTTTTATGTGTTTGAGCTGTTTATATTATATTTATTTAAAAGTAAAAGAATTAGTCGTCCAGTTCAATACCCTAAATATATTCCTAAAAATTTAAAATTACGTATTGATATATTAGGTATAATATATAATTCTGCAAATATTGAGGATTCTTCTGCACTAAAACATACTATACGTCATAATTTATTTGGACTATGTTTGTATTGATTTATTTGTTTAGTAGCTATAATTTTAATAGTTATACTTTAATTGTTAATCTTTAATACTAAACAATTTGTTTTATCTCACTCTAAATATAACTATTTACTATATATTTTAAAATATACCACCCCCCAAAAACAAACACAAAAAAATTTTCTTAAAGTAACACAAATTTTTATTTTTGTTTTTTAATACCTTCAATGTCTCATTTTTCTAAAAGATTTTATCTTTTTATTTGTTTTTTATTCAAATTTTACAATTTTAATAAAATAGCAGAGACAGTTCTCACACTTTAATTAAAGGAGAGCCTTTTTATAATATAACAATAATGAAAATTTTTAATACTAGACAATTATTCCATACAGTGAGTTTAACCTCATTTGTTATGGGAGTACATAGTACTATAAATGGAGTACAAGCTAAAGAATTGCAAGAACAATTAAATAAAGCTAATAATAGAAATGAATTATTACATGCAAAAATTTCGGATTTACAAGACAAAAGTATTCAATCTTTATCAGAAAATAGTCAAATAAGAGCGAGTTTAGATGAGGTAAATAAAACTTTTACAGAAGTAAATGAGACTGTAAACACAATAAATAATACTTCAAATTCTGAAGTGCAATCTTCAATTATAGGAGATAAAATGGATGAATTGGTAAGTAATGTATCTAAAGGTAGAGATATTGTGGAGAAACTAATAGATTTAATAAATAAAGGAAGTGGAGATGGGAGTAGTTCATCTAATTTTTTAGATTCATTTTCTGAATTATCTAGTGTTATCTCTTCATTAAATATTGAGCAAAGCTTAGCTTTAGTTCATATATCAGGATCTATAGCCATATTTCTTTCTTTATTAACAATAATCAGTGTGTTTTATGGTAATATTATAATTTCTTATTTAAAATTAGAAACTCGTTTTCCGAAATTTAAAAAGTTAATAGAACTTCGATTAAAATTTCAAAATTATTATTTATTATTAAATATTTTCATAATTTTATTTGTTTTAGTTGGAATTGTTTATGTAAATATTATAATAATATTACATTAAATTTTTCTATACTGTTTTTTATATTAATTTGGTTATTTTAAATTTATTACCCCCTTCAAATTTAAAATAAATATTATAAAATAATATATCTAATCTAATTAACAGTTTAGGAGTAATGGTTTTATGGATACTAATAAATTTAAGATTTAAGTTATATTTATAAAAACAAACACAAAATAACTAATATAAAGAGTTAACCAAAAATCATTTAATACAGGTACCCTAAGGAAATTTACAAATTACATAAAATGATAATACTTGAACTTTTAAAACAAATAGAAATTGATCTATACGATGGGAATGCTCCAGATATTGTTCTATTTGCCTTATGTATACTTTTGTTAACTATATATTCTGTTCTTTGTATATTAAATATATTAATTTACTTATTAGTTTTATATATTCTAAAAAGTAACAATATATTAATTAAAATTGAAAAAAATAAAAATATTACACAAAATTATTAGCATATATAAACACACTAGCTTAACATTTATTATATTTTAAATTTTAATCTTTGTTACCGCCGGGGCGGATTTGTTAATAGCATTATTCTTTCTTCTTGTTATAGATTAGTTTCTAATTATTCTTTTTAATCATAAAGCCACTTAATAGTTATTATGTTTTAAAATAATAATAAAAATTATTTACTTAGTTTTTTTATAATCTTATTAAAATTATATAAGATTATTTTTTTAGTATTATAAATTAGATTAATATATTCATTTTGGTTAGGTTATAGTTTATTAAAATTTTATTATATATAATTGTGATAATTTTATTAAGCTATTATTAAAAAATTAACAAATAAAATCTATAAATTATCTATTTAAAAAACTCCCTTATTAAAAAGTATTTTTTATATTCAATCTAATTAATTTCTAACTATAAATTTACTTAATAATTTTATTTATATAAGAAGCAGTAAATTTTATTGATTATATAAAAAATTTAAACAAGGAAAAATATTAATAGAGCTAAATATTTTTATTAGTAGTATAAACAATAATTTTATTGAAAATACAGAGATAATATTTTATTTTTATATTTGTTTATTTATTTTTATTTTTTTATTCTTCAAGGCAAAGCATATGATTTTTCATATAATAATTAATATTAGAAAATAAATTTAACTTAATAGAACTAAAGTAAAAATAAAAATAAAAATAATACTTTATAAAAAATAAAATTAAAAATAGTGTAGACTTCAAATATTCTATTTTTGTATAAATCTAATACTACCTGTTCTAATCACTTTAACTAATTATGTAATAATAAACACTCAGCCGGCGGCGGTAAACAAATAATAACACTTTTAGGTTTAAATATAAAAATATAAAATATAACAAATATACTTAAAAAGTAAAATGACTATTATAAAAAAAGATTATAATTAAAAATAACAGTTTATTTAAGCAATAAATTAAAACACAAAAATAATAGTATATTGTTTAAAATAATTAAAATTAGTAATAAAAATAAAAAACAAAAAACAAACACAAAATAACTAATATAAAGAGTTAACTAAAAAATCATTTAATACAGGTACCCTAAGGAAATTTACAAATTACATAAACTATGAATCTTTCATTATTATTATTTTTAATTGGTATTTTAGGTTTTATATTAAACAGAAAAAATATTATTTTAATGATTATTGCAATAGAAATTATGTTACTAGCTGTAACACTTCTAGTATTAATCTCTAGTTTTAGTTTTGATGATGGTATAGGACAAATATTTAGTATTTTTATTATATCAATAGCAGGTGCTGAATCAGTAATAGGTTTAAGTATTCTTGTAGCTTTTTATAGATCTCCGCCTTTTCAGGCCATTATTAATTCCCTTTTTTAATATCATTTATTTTGTTTATATAATAATAAAAGAATTCACTAGTTCAATCCAGATGCAAAAAAATATAAAATTAAATATTTAATCTCTTTTTAATCTATATGAAATAAAATTTATTAATAGAAGCCGTCCTATTATTATAATTGTGTGTTGTTTTTTAAGTTAAGTAACTTTTTTTAAGTGTGTAAAATATAAAAAACTATTAAAATTAAATCTAATAATAAAATTAAAGATATAGGAGTTAAAGATAAAAAAATAGTTGTAATATAAGATTAAGATTATCTCACACTGTTTAAATTTGTATTTCATTAACACAAATACAAAGAGAGAAGATTATATTGTATTTACTATTTAATATTTATAAATTATTTCTTATAATTATACTGATAAATCCAGATTAATAATTTAAAAAAAGGTTAAAAACAAAATAACACAACAACAAAATAAAATTTTATACTAGAAAAATTTCTGAATTGTTAAGTTTGATTGCTTTAGTTATAGGAATTATAGTTTTTTAGTTTAATCATAAGTGGCTTTAACTGACAAACTTTCTCATATTAGATATAATATTAACTGGTTTTTACATTTACACTACAAATTCAAAGCGCCCCGCCGGTACACAAATAAAAACAAAATAGTACCTATAAAAAATAAACATACAGAGGAAAAGATAAATAATATTTAAATTTTATTTATTCTAATTTAAGTTTAATTGTATTGCTTTAAAAATCTGAATCTTTTTATTAAAAATTATATTTAAAAATTAAAACACAAAATAAACCTTGCTATGTAAAAGGAAAAAAATAACTCTTGGTCCTAACTAACCGTTACGCATATCACTATTTGCTGGAAATTCCTAAAGACTTGAATACCTTTTTAAAAGGTAATAAAATTAAGTATAAAATGGATAATCAGCAGGAATAAAACAATTAAATTAAAACTCTCCTCAGAGATTACACGTGATAAATTAATAAAAAATAAAATATTAATAAAGATATAATCCAAATTTTTATGAAAATAAAAAGTAATATTTGTAAGAGGAAATATTTCATTAAGAACATAATGTATTTATCAATATTAATTTTACCTTTATTAGGTTCATTTGTTTCAGGGTTTTTAGGTAGAAAAATAGGAGTAAGTGGATCTCATTTTATTACATGTACTTGCTTAATATTATCTTCTATTTTAGCCACTATTTCTTTTTATGAAGTAGGTATATGTGCATCTCCAGTTTTAATAAATTTAGGGAGTTGGATAGATTCCGAATATATGTCTATATCTTGGGAATTTTTATTTGATCAATTAACTGTATCAATGTTTATTCCTGTGTTATATATTTCATCTTTAATACATATTTTCTCTACTGATTATATGGCTGAAGATCCTCATAATCAAAGATTTTTTTCTTATTTATCTTTATTTACTTTCTTTATGTTAGTTTTAGTTTCTGGTGCTAATTTTTTTGTTATGTTCGTGGGTTGAGAAGGTATTGGGGTTGTTTCTTATTTATTAATTAATTTTTGATTTACTCGAATACAAGCAAATAAAGCCGCAATATTAGCTTTAACTATGAATAGAGTAGGTGATATGGGATTAAGTATAGGTTTCTTTGCATTATTTTCATTATTTGGATCTTTAGATTACTCTACAATATTTAGTATGGTACCATTTATGAATGAAACTGCTATCACAATTATTGGTTTATTATTACTTACAGGTGCTATGGCTAAATCTGCTCAAATACCTTTACATTCTTGATTACCAGGAAGTATGGAAGGTTACATTGCACACACTATAAATAATTAATATATTTTAGTTTTAATACTATTAATTAACTTGCTTTACTCTCATTAAAATTTTAATGCTAATTTCTTTTCTTTTTTAATAGAATTAATAAGTATTTCTATTGAGAGGTTTTATTTTAATTTTAATTTTATTTTTATTTAATTTTAATTTTATTTTATTAACTATGATTGTTTTACCTATTAATTTAAAAAGTGATAACTAACCTAGTTATTTTTAAACCTTTTTTTTGTTTTTTATAGAACTTAATTTGTAAGAGGAAATTGTAGAATTTAGCGTGTTAGTTCTTTACGTTTTAAACAGAAATAAATAAGCTAAAGTTACTGGAAATGCTAATTATAAAATAAATTTAAAGTTTAATATTTAAAAATAGCGCCTGTTGAACCCGTTAAAACCCAATCCCTTTTTATGTATTCTGTGCTATCTTTAAGTTGTAAAATTTTAGTAGTAATGCTAAACTAGTTACTCTTTACTAAAATTAACTTTTTTACATTCTCAATGGTATAAATGGTAAGATAAAAATAAATTTATTAAATTATAAGTTAAAATATTGGTGAATTATTAACACCTTTAGCTTTATTAATTGGATATTGGTACAGATTTGTATTTTTGTGTTTTTATTTCACTAAATATAATCTTAATTTTATTTACTTTATTTACCGCCGGGGCGGTTTTATGTATAAAAAAGTTTAAAATTTAAATAAGTAAAAAATTAGTGTATTATAACTATTTAAGTAGAATAATAGCCACAAAGGAATAATGCTGAATAATAATACAAATTGTAAAGATTAAAAAATCTTTAAATTGATATCTTTAATTCAACCTTATTTTATACCTTCAAGGCTTTATAAATTAAATATTTCTATAAATTAAAATTTTTTAAGTTTTTATAAATCTATTTTTATTCTATTTGTTTAGTGTATAAAATTCAGTTGTAATTTTATTAAAATGCAAGTAAAATTAATAATACAACTTAAAATTAAAATAAAATTAAAATTAAAATTAAAATTAAAATTAAAATTAAAATTAAAATTAAAATTAAAAAAGTTGGGCCTTCCTTATGTTATAACATAAAATAATTAACTGTATGCTGGAATATTTTATAAAAATTTATGAGTACTTAATTAATAACAGTTTTGTGGTATAAACTAAAAAAATTAGTGAAACCAAAATTGATTATATTTTAAAGTAAAAATTTCTAAAAATAAAAAATAACCAGCAAGATAAACTAAAATCTTCAGAGACTTTACGTTAACTTTTTTTTAGTATTTGTTTTTAATAAAATAAACTAAAAAAATAAGATAAAGTCCAAAATCTTTAATGTATAAAGACTGTATTTGCTATTTGTAAAAAGAAAATATATAATACTTTAAAGATTGCCAACACCAGTTTCTGCTTTAATTCATGCTGCTACACTAGTAACCGCCGGATTATATTTATTAGTACGATCTTCTCCTTTATTAGAATATAGTTCTACAGCCTTATTAGTAATAGTAATAGTAGGAGCCTCAACCGCTTTTTTTGCAGCCACTTGTGGATTAGTACAAAATGATTTAAAACGAATAATAGCTTTCAGTACTATATCTCAATTAGGTTATATGGTTATGGCAGTAGGACTAAGTCAATATAATGTAGCATTAATGCATGTAATAAATCACGCTTTCTTCAAAGCATTATTATTCTTAGGAGCAGGTGCCGTAATACATAGTTTTACAGATCAACAAGATGTAAGAAAATTAGGAGGTTTAATAAACTTTTTACCTTTTACTTATACTTGTATCTTAGTGGGTTCTTTATCTTTATTAGCTACACCGTGATTAACTGGATTCTATAGTAAAGATTTAATATTAGAATTAGCCTATGGACATTATAGTTTTACAGGAACTTATGCTTATATATTGGGGAGTGTAACCGCCGGTCTAACCGCCTTTTATTCTTTTAGATTAATCTGTTTAGTCTTCTTAACAGTTCCCAATGGAAGTAAACAGTCTTATATAAATTCTCACGAATCGAATAACTCTGTAATAATTCCTTTATTTATTTTATCTTTATTTAGTATATTCTTTGGATTTGTCTTTTCAGATTTATTTGTAGGAATGGGTACAGATTTTTTTGGTAATTCTTTATTTATAAAACCTAATAATATTTCTATTATAGAAGCTGAATTTAGTTTACCTATTTTAATTAAATTATTACCTGCATTATTATCTTTATTTGGAGCCAGTTTATCCATACTATTATATCATAAAAGTCAAATAATAGTAATAGAATTAACCGAAAATTCAATAGGTAGAAAAATATATAGCTTTTTAAATGGAAAATATTATTTTGATATTGTATATAACAATTATATCATTAAAAATGGTTTACAATTAGGTTATATTATATCTAAATTTTTAGATAGAGGTATTATTGAAATGGTAGGTCCTTACGGTTTATCTAATAATTTATATCAAACCGGTAATAATATTAGTAAATTAGATACTGGAGTTATAACAACATATTCATTATATATAACTATTGCTTTATTATCTTTATTATTTATAGTGTTTTCACCTATATTATTAGATACTTCTTTACTAAATGAAGTACGATTATTTATAATTTATATTGCTTCTTTATTAATAATACTTTAAATTTATAATAAAATATTTTAGTTTTTTATAATTTATCTAGTTCAAAGTTAAAAATTACAAATTTAACTTTAACACATAATAATAAAAAAACAAAAAAATAGAAAAATACCCCCCACTTACAAATGAATAATAAATAATAAATAATAAATGAATAAAAATAAAATAGATTATAAGTATTTATAAATAGTAACTCTTAAATTTACATTTCTTAAAATTTTATACCTTTTTTTATAAGAGATCCTTTAAGATTTTATTGATTACCGTACCTTTACTCTTACAAATTTTTAAGTTTTATTTGTGTAAAACGGTTTATACTGGGAGATGTGGCCTTTTAATGTTTAATATTTCACATTTTATAATTTTATTTTAAATTAAACCGGAACCGTTTGATATAATAAAATAAAATGTTTTTTAGTAATAATAATACTCAGCCGCCGGCGGTAAACAGAAATAAAAATACAAAAATAGCTTTTTTATAAATACTTCTGCCCGCTTTATAACAAAGATTAAAATAAAGGTAAGTAAAATTTACATACACTATTATTTACAAATTAAAAATAACATTAAATTTAATTTATTTATATTTACTTTTTTTTTCACAAACACACCTCTATACAAATAAAATAATATAAATTATCATTATAATATTTCTATTAATATTTGGTTTTTAATAATATTCCTTTTTTAAGCGGAGCGCTATTAAATTATATTATTATTATATAATTGAGTCTTAATAACACAAATTCGCCAGGTAAAATACACTTAAATATAAGATAAAAATATAAATAAATAGAGAATAGATAAAATATAATCCTTTGACTTTCTAAAATTTGAAAAGTAAATAATCTTCTTTCTATACTTCCTATTAAATCATTTTTATTTCTTTTTTATATAAAAATATTATAAATTATATTTTTTATTACTCCGCCGCCGGCGGTCAAATTTAAACAGTAACTCACACTAAATTTAGCCACATTAGGATAAATAAACCTTAAAATAATAATAAAATATAAAATCCTTTTTATCAATAACTTTAAAACAAATTATATTAAAAATTAATACCATTTTATTTCAAATTAATTTTAATTCTATTTTAATTTTAAAATAATCCTTACTGAAATTTTAGATAATTATTTCCTATTAACTTTTTTATATCTCACTTTTGCGCAAAACAATACACACACAAATCTACAAATTTAACAGATAAAGATAGAAACCAAAATTAATTGTACCATTATTACTAATATTATTATTTTTATATTTAGAAAGAAATACTTTTTTTTGGTTAACCGAATTATTTTTTAAAAAACAAATTAATCATTTTAGAATTTAAGGTTAATAGTTCAAGTATTGTTTTTAAAATTTAAATAGAAAGTGAATAATTTACTACTGATAAGTTTTATTTAGATAACTAAATTTAATTCATTTATATTATTATTTGTTTTAAATTTAAAATTTGTTTTTTAAAGAAATCATTTTAATACTTTTGCTCTTACACAAAAACACAAATACAAACACAACACAAAATCCGTAAGGCGGTACATACAAACACACACTTAAAAAAAACTTAAACTTAAACTTAACATTCGAAATATATTAAATTTTTAATTCTTGTTAAGCATAGCGCGGAGCAATTACATAAATTTTATTTCGCTCCGTAAGGCTTTAATATTTATTTTACTTTTTAAATTTTTTAACTTTTGAATTTTTAAATTTTGAATTATTTAAAATTTGAGTTATTTAATTACTTATATTTTTATAAAAGAGAATAGTTTACTATTCAGTTTTCGCGAATCAATTATTGATCTTTTATACTTAAATAAATTCTTATTTATAGATTTTAATTCTTTGATTTCTAGCGACACTCTATTTATAAAAATAAAAATTTATCCTAATTTATAATATAAAATATAATATATATAATATTAAATATTTAATATTTAATAATAATTTATCTCTTTATTTTTCTGTATATTTTTAAATTTATTCTTTATATAAAAATCTTTAGGCGGATCTTTTTAAAAAAATCTAAACAAACAATCTAAATCCTATTGAATAATAAAAACAAAAAATGACTTTAGATTAGTACAAGGATTATAATACTATTATTTTATTATCTTTTTATCTTATTATTATTATTTTATATTTTATTTTGCAAGGATAAAATTTAAATTTTTATAATTAATACAATTTTAAAACCTTACTCGGTAAATTAAAATTAGAGTCAAAAAAAAAATACAAAATAAACACAATTCATAATGAATATGAAAATCAGAGATTTATTTCAAATTATATATACTATCAAATATCTAATAAAAATATATAAAAATCAAAGCTTTTCTTTATTTCTTGGTTAAACCTACTTGAATTATATAAAAAAATATTAATATATTCTTGTTTATAACCTTACTCGTTCAAATACAAATCTAAAAACAATTTATTAAAATATAAATAAGATTAAATTTTAAGATCGAACCTTATAAATAAAATAATGGAGGTTAAATTTATACCTTATTCAATTTAAATATGAAACAATTTTTTATCGATATCATAGCTTTTACTACTCTTCTATCTAGTGTGTTAGTTATTACTTCTAAAAATCCAGTTATAGCTGTTATTTTTTTAATTTCTGTGTTTGTTAATGCTGCAGCATATTTAATTTTATTAGGTATTGGTTTTATTGGAATATCTTATATAATAGTGTACGTTGGAGCAATAACTGTTTTATTTTTATTTGTAATAATGATGATCAATATTAAACTTACAGATATCTTAGAAACTGGTTTACAATATACTAAAAATTTACCTTTAGCTGTTGCAGTTGCTTCTTTATTTATTTATGAATTATTTACTATTATGCCTTTCACTTTTAATAATATCTCTGGTATTTCTGCTTTATTAGATCTTTTTACATTCTTAAATGAAATATTATTATCTTCTAATTTAACTACTTCAAATATAGTATACACTGTGTTTTCTCCAATTATAGCTGATTCTACTTTTATTCCTTTTACACAAATACAAGCAATTGGACAATCATTGTATACTTACGGTTCTATCTGATTAATTTTATGTAGTGTTATTTTATTATTAGCTATGGTTGCACCTATATTCATTGCTAGAAAACCTAAAATAAATAACTAAACCGGGTTTTAAAATAAAAGTTGTTTATTTTAAATCCAAAATCAGAAAATTTCACAAAATTCTATTGTTTATAGTAATAAAAATAAATATAAAAAAGCCAAAATGCTCTTAATTCTCTGCCATGTGCAGATAGAAGTATCAGACTATTTTATTTTTTGTTATATTGCGCAGATAACAACTAGAGTTTAATATCAGACTAGATTTTTATTATAACAGATCTAGCCTTTATTTGTTGTTTTATTTTTAATTTAAAAGAAGTTTATCAGGGAAAGTATTTTCGGTTAAATAAAATTTATTTTTAACTTTGTATATTCTGGTTAAGTTTTTTTAAAGTTTTTTTGTTCGGTTAAATTTAATTTTTACCGCCTTACGGATTGTTAAATTTAAAATACAAATACAAATAACTTTACACAAATTAAAATAATAAATAATAAATAACAAAGAATTATGCTTTCCTCCAGATTACTTATAATAATTCATCTTAAATACTAAAAATATAAGAGTTTAACCCTCTATATATTTCGTAAACAAAGTATAAAAATAAAACAACAAAATATTATAAATAATAGCGGTTTATATAATTAAATTTTATATTTTTGAATTTTTTTTATTATTTTTATTATTTTATATTTTATAATATAAAAAATCTAAATTCTTTAACCCGCCAGATCGGATAGTTAAAAATAATAATCCTTTTTCTATCATCCTTTTTAACTCTTTTTATTTAAAATTAAATCTATTAAAAAATTAAATTTAAGTTTAATCTATTTATTTATTTTATTTGCTTAAAATAGAATAATCTAACTTATTTATAATATTCCGCTTTAACAGAATAAACTAATAGTATAATAACAATAAATAATATAATAGAACATAATAACTGCACCCTAAAAACAAAATAAAAAAAAAGTATAAGTTTATCTGGATTTTATTTTAATTTCTATAACTATTTAAATATAAATAGTTTAGGATAAAGTTAAATTTAACTAATAGAATTAAATAGATTTAAATTACTCAGCCGCCGGCGGTAAACTTTTAAATAAAGTAAAATATAAAAAATAAAAACACAAATAATAAAACCGTAAGGCGGTAAAATAAAAAACAAAATATATCTTTAAATAAATATAAATTATAGTACTTTATATATCTAAAAACCGTCATCGCTATTATAATTTTAATTATTTTTTTACTAGAATTAGAAATATTAGGTCTGTGCTAACTTTCTTTCTATTAAGGTAAAATTTTAAATTTCTTAACTTACTTAGTTAAGATAAAAATTATAGTACTAATTTTCATTGCAAACAAATAAATCATCGTAATATAAAATGTTAACTAATAGATATTTAAATTTTATTTCTTCTATTGAAGCTAATTTTAGTTTTAAATTAATTAATTTGCTTACATTAGAAAATAAAGAAATATCTCGCTTCCTGCAAGAAATAATCAAATTCTTAAGTATAAATCCTTGTATCTTAGAAATTTTTAGATATAATCAAATCTATTATTATTTTTTAATCACTTTAGGGACATTTATTTTTTGATCTTTAACTTTATATTTTATATATAAAGGATTTCTAGGTAAAAATTTAAAAATAAAAATAACTACCTTAAATACTAATACTAATAAATTAAGTATAATAATTTTAATTATAAGTTTAATTTTATTTTATTTAATCTATTTTATTTTGTTAAGTAATAGTATATTTTTAGATACTATGGAACATATAACTCAATATAATAATATTTATATTAAAGGTTTAAATGCTATTGCGAATAAATATGGAGAATTAATTTGTTATGCTGTAGGAGTTAAATTATCTAGTATTTATTTAAAAATTTTACCTGCTGATCCTATATTTTATTTTTATTTTGGTTTAGGATTAGGACCCAGTTTAACCTTAACCGTACATAAAGAAGAAGTAAGTTCAATAGGATTAAGTAATAATTCTACAAATTCTGTATTATTAAATATACAATCAGCAGATTCCCATGTCGATTTTCTAAAAGATATGGTACCTAGATATTATCAATATTATCACACTACTAAAATGACGAATTTTGAAAATAATACGATCATACTTAGTGGAAACGCTCCAACTAATATTAATTGTCCTTTAGAAAATGCTGATTTAATTAATAGTACTTATCTAAATTTTTTTAACTTAATCGAAGCATTAAATAATGATTTTCTTATTATACTTTTTTTATTTTTATTAGTTATTTTTTTTATATTAAGTTTTATTTTTTATAAATTTTTTTAATTCCCTTTTTATTAACCCCCCCCACCAAAAGAATTCACTTAAATATTTATTTGTAAGATTTATTTATTTTACCGCCTTACGAACTGTTTGTTCAATTATCTTTACTTCTCTATTACTTAAATAATAAAACCACGCCTTTAATTTATTGTTTTAATAATTAAAAACAAAAATCCTCATATTTTATATCGTTTTAATTTTAAATTTATCCGCCGCCGGCGGTACAAAATAAAATTTGTTTCTGTATTTATAAAATTTAATTTAACTATCTATTTTAACTTTAATTGTACTTTAAATTGTAAAAATCAATTGTAAATTAAAATCTAAATGTTAATGGAAGTCTGTTAGTTATTTTTTATTTTTATTTTTAAGGTTCCAAAAAAATTAAATAATAATTATAATTTTTATAATAATTAAATTTTTTTTATATAAAAGAGATTATATTTTAGTTTATTTTTTATTTTAATTTATTTTTTGTTTTTAATTTTATTTTTAAAATATTAATTTTTAATTTAAATTTAGTAAAAAATAAAAGACGAGTATAGTTAAGTTGGTATAGCTTCTATCTTCCAAATAGAGATCATCAGTTCGAATCTGATTACTCGTATAAATTAGTTTACTCTTTCTTTATCTTTTTAATTTATAATTTAATTAATGGTAGATGACTAATTGGTTTGTCGCTCCCTTTGGGTGGGAGACATATAGCGTGTTCGAGTCGCGCCTACCATAAAAGCATAAATAAGACAAAAATATAATAGTGATATATTTTATAATTAAAATACTTTAATACTAAAAGAAATAATTATTATTAAAAAAATTTATTTTAAATTATAATTCAAATAATAAATAACTAATAAGTAATAACTAATAACAAATAAAAATTAGAATTAACAAATAAATAATAAATATTATAATTAAAATAATTAATATAATTTATAATTAATTAATAACTAATAATTTATTATTTAAATTTTTAAACACAGGTATCATGGCAGAGTGGTTATCGCAGATTACTGTTAATAATTCTATTCAGAGGTTCGAATCCTCTTGATACCTTATATTAATATTTTTGTTCTTATTCTCTTTTTTCCTCTCTAAGAAATAGTATCAAATTTAAAAAATATTTAACCTTTTTACTTAACAAAATAAATAGGTTTTCTTTTCCTCCGGGTTAAAATAAAATATATTAGAAATTTCTAATCGTTTAACAGAGATATTTGTAATTTAAATTTAAAAATGAAAATATTTCTCCTTAAGGAAAGGGCAAAAATTTAAATGATTTAAAACGAACATGTTGAAATTGGTAAACAATCTCTTCTTAAGCAGGAGTGGAAGTAATTCCTTAAGAGTTCGAGTCTCTTTGTTCGTATCTTGTTTCAGCGATAGTGTAAAATAATTTTTTAATATTTTAATAAAATGTAAAGTTAAAAGAAATAGTCACTTTTTTTGTTATATTTTTATTTAAAAAACTAATAATAAGATAGTTTAAAACTAATAAATTAAAATAAAAGAGAAAGTAGATATTTTTATTTATTTATTTCTTGGTTTAATTTTTATAACTAATTAAAAACAAAAAATAGTTTTAAAAATAAAAGAGAGAGTAAAAGTGTATAATTAATAAATTTTTATTCAAATAAAGAATTAAAAAAGAATCAAAAGAATTTTAGAACACGATAAAGTGTAACGGTTGCACACTAGCCTCATGAGCTGGTAGTTTGGTTCAATTCCTTCCATCGTGATTAGGCGCCTAAAATAAAAAAATAATGAATTTAATTTCTAAATCAATTAAAATAAAATAATTTTATAAATAAAGGTAATACAGTTTTGATTTTTAACTTTTTATTTGTTATAAACTTAGAAGTTTTTTTAAATACAAATAGAAATATTTATTTTATGGGAGATAATTTATATTCTGTGATTTTTATTATAAAAATAATTAATTCAGTAACCCCCATTTTTTACTCTGATTTTATTCTAAAATTTAATTTCTAATTTAAAGGGAATATTTAGATAAAATTTATAGTACTCATACTTATAATTTTATTTATTAAATTTTCTAATATAAAAGAAAATATAAATATTAGTTTAATTTAACTTAAAAAATAAAAATAAATAATAAAATTTTAATATAAAAATTCTTATATTAATAATTGTGTGTAACATTTTTTATTCATTTTTGTTTTTATTTTTTTAAACACTTTTTAATTTATAAAGTTTTATTTTTATTTGTAATATTTTATACTTATGCTATCTCATATGATTTTTAATAGCTAATATTTAATAGTAATAGATCTTTTGGAGAGGATTGAACTAAAATAAAAGTTTAATTAAAATTATAATATTTAATAAATTTAATTAAAATAAATCCGCCCGGTTTAAAATAAAATTTCAAGGTCTTTTAGTATAATGGTCGTACAGCTACCCTTCAAGTAGCTAGTGTCAGTTCAATTCTGATAAAGACTAATAAACTTTTATTTATAATAAATTTTTATAAATATAAAATTATAATCCTTGAGAAAATCTCAATTTAAAATATTTTATTTTTTCTATTTAAATTTAATAACTATTGGAGGGTTTAATCTATAGGGGGGGGTATATTTACAGTAAAAACAAAATATTTTATTTTATTACATCTTTTACGTTTTATTAGTAATATCTACACTTGTTCTAGATGATTCATCAACAACATTTTCCACATTATTGATCTCTACATTATGAATGTTACCATTAATTTCTGTAATATCATGTGAACTGTTTGTATTTGTTGATATTTCAGTAATAGTTTGCATTTCGATATCATTAGGATGATCAAATCTTATTTCAGTTACAGGTTCAACTATAATATTTACATCGATATTTACAGGATTATAAAAATCATAACAAGTAGCAGCTAAAGCCACAAAAGCTATCGCTACAGTGAAACCTATAAAAATAGCTCACACTCCTATATGAGTAATATTATCACCTGAACCTTGAATTGTCGGAATATTCTCTGTATCATTAATTTCAATGTTTGTAATACTAAATAGATATAAAACATCTATGTCAAAAGAAAAACAAAAAATTCTTAATAAAAAGTTAAATATTATAATAAAAATAAAAACAAAATTTGCGAATACTATGTAGGTATGGGTTTAAAATGATATAAATTAAATATAAATTCATTGTGTTGTTTTATGTAATTTTCCTTAGGGTACCTGTATTAAATGTTTTTTGGTGTAACTCTCCATATTAGTTACTCGGTGTTTGATTTATTTCGGTTTTAGGTGGGGGTTACAGTATAAATAAATATATTGAATATTGGAAATAGATTAAAAAACAAAATTTTAAGTTCAATTATTGTGATTAAAACTGATAATAATAATAATAATTGAGGAGAATAAAAAGATTATTTTATATTTCTATTATTCAATATATTTCTTTACAGCTTATCCCCCTTCCCTATGTTTTTCTAAATCAATTTGATTTCCTTCGATGTATTTTATAAATTTAACGGGCATAGGTTTAGTCATAGCATAAGGATACAGTGAATTTACATCATAATGATGTAAACCTTCTCCATATCTCATATAATAATCAGTCGAGCCACCATAATAACTTTTTCTTATTTCTCTTTCAGGATAAAAATTAAATATTGGAATTTCCTCTTTCTGAAACATCAGTCTAAAAATTTTTAATGATAAAGTGGAAGTAGATCAAACCGTAGTAAAGTCAACTTTATATTTTGTAATATAAATTTCTTGTGCTTTGTTTAACGCATTAAGTAAGGCAACTGAATCTTGGATGGAATAATCTATAAATATTTTAAGTAACTCTGGTTTATCGAATAAATCAATTGAATTAAACTCTGGTAGATATTTACCGGTTTTACCTTCGAATCCGAACAGTTCACATAAAGCGTTTAAAGAAAGAGGGAAAACTCTTATAGAGTTTTTTCATACAAAATTTTTATCGTCAAATTTAGCTTCAATAGAAATAAATTTTCGCTGATCATCTATAATAGAAGTAATATTGTCAATGTTAACTCCGGGTAGATTTAACAAGCCTTTATATAGAAAATAGCCATCAAACGCACCCAGATTATGCGAATATATAATTAAACTATTCGATTTAATTTCTAACTAATCACGAATAAAATCCTTTCACAAATCTGATACGGCTAATGTTGGATTAACTTTTAATTTGTTTCGATCGATTAATTTAAACATGGTATTAATATTTTGATCGGATTTATAAGCGAACGAAATAGCCACAGGAGTTTGAATCCCATTAATATTCATAGTTTCTATATCCATAGTATAAATATTTTTAGGGTATTATAAGATTAGTATGAATACCTCTTCTCTGGATATAAATTGGATTACTTTGTTTTTTAGTTTTGGGTGTCAATTTCTGATCGGAGCCCTTTTCTCACATTTTTACTGTAATGTAATTAAATGTGTGTACTTCGTACCCAGATCCGTAAAACTTGTTTAATTGACTATCAATTTTATTTAAATATTCCTCGATTGTTGTATCTTTCTTTAAAGCAACATTTCTATGGATAAAGTATTATCTATCCCCGAAATGTACTGAAGGTATAATAAATTTAGGGTTATCAATATTAAATTGAGGAATAGATTTTAAAGTTTTAAATATAGCTAATATTAGTTTATAGTGATCTAATAATTTATTATTTTCAAATTCAAAGACAGGGCATCCCAAGCCTTGATCAAATGAAATAGATTTCATTTTAAGAAGGTCTATATTATCTAAATTAAATTTTAAGTTAGAACATTTTTAAGTATATATTTATTGAAATTACTGATATATTTTAATAGTGTTAAATTGACTATTAAAGGACTTATGAAAATACAATCAATTAAATTTGATAATTTAAATAGATAGAAATGTTATATTTATTTTTTTACATTCTATAAATCTTAACAACTAAAAACTTTATACTTTAAATTTAAAAATTAAGATATAAGATTTAAAAAATTAAGTGGGGAAAATTTAAAATAATTAATAAAATTTATACTTTAATTGTAAAAGATAATAACAGAAAAATAATTTACAATAAAATAAAAACAAAATAAATTGGTTCCTCTCCTAAACTTATAAATTCTGATAAAATAAATTAATTAAAATTAATTTTAATTAAAAAATTAAAACACACAAATTTGAAGTAATATGCCGAAAAAAGGAATTGAACCTTTATTTTACTCTCATGAGGGGTATGTTCTAACCAATTGAACTATTTCAGCTAATAAAAATAAATTTATTATTAATATTATTTAATCTTTTTATAAGTAAAATGTTTTTAACTTTGATTTAATATAATTTTCACTTTTTAATAAAAAATAAAAATTCTTTTTTAAAAATATCCGTATATAAAAATAAATTAGAAAAGTTATCTGTAAAACTATTTAAGTATAATTATAATAATATTTATATAAATTTATATTTATTTATTATAATTGCAAAATTCATTTTTATTTGTAAATAATTACCAATTATATTTATTATAATTGTAAATTAAATTTTATTGTAAATCCTTTTACTTCACTGTTTTACTCTAAAAATTAATAAGAGTTTAATATGACTTATAAATTTCTCATTAAAAAAACAAAAATAAAATTAAACAAACATAAGAAAGTGTTAGATATATTTATATTTATTTTAAAATAGTTTAAATCTAAAAACTATTTTTTAATGAAAATTTTTCTCTTTTTTTATCTATAAAATTTTCTTATTCCAAAGATATTAAAAATGTCTCTTAGAACCTTAACTATTTAATTTATTTATTTGTTTCCGCTTGGCGGATCTTAAATATATAAAATATCAGATTTAGATAACTAAACTCTCTTAAAAAAAAGGATATATAAATTATTTTTTAAGAATTAAAGTAAAATCAGAGACTTGAACTCTGAACATCGTCGCCACAAGACGTTATTTTACCAATTAAACTAATTCTACCTCTTTTAAATAAAAAATTAAAAAAATCTGTTGTTATATTTTATGTTGGATCTTTAGAATACCAAATATTTTTATCGCTTTGCGAGAAATTAAAAATTTTCTTTCTACATACAAAATTAACCGCCGCCGGCGGCAA